ATGGAGAGTTTGATCCTGGCTCAGGATGAACGCTGGCGGTATGCCTTACACATGCAAGTTGAACGAAAGTTAATCTTTAGTGGCAAACGGGTGAGTAACACGTAAGAATCTACCTTTAGGAGGGAAATAACAATTGGAAACGATTGCTAATATCCCATATGCTGTAAAGTGAAATAATTTTTTGCCTGAAGATGAGCTTGCGCCTGATTAGCTAGTTGGTAAGGTAATGGCTTACCAAGGCTATGATCAGTAGCTGGTTTGAGAGGACGATCAGCCACACTGGAACTGAGACACGGTCCAGACTTCTACGGAAGGCAGCAGTGGGGAATTTTCCGCAATGGGCGAAAGCCTGACGGAGCAATACCGCGTGAGGGATGAATGCCTGTGGGTTGTAAACCTCTTTTATCAGGGAAGAATTCTGACGGTACCTGATGAATAAGCATCGGCTAACTCCGTGCCAGCAGCCGCGGTAATACGGGGGATGCAAGCGTTATCCGGAATTATTGGGCGTAAAGAGTCTGTAGGTTGTTTAATAAGTCTGCTGTTAAATGTTAGAGCTCAACTCTGAACCAGCAGTGGAAACTATTAGACTAGAGTATGGTAGAGGCAAAGGGAATTCCCAGTGTAGCGGTGAAATGCGTAGATATTGGGAAGAACACCAGAAGCGAAAGCGCTTTGCTGGGCCATTACTGACACTCAGAGACGAAAGCTAGGGGAGCAAATGGGATTAGATACCCCAGTAGTCCTAGCCGTAAACGATGGATACTAGATGTTGCGCGTATCGATCCGTGCAGTATCGTAGCTAACGCGTTAAGTATCCCGCCTGGGAAGTATGCTCGCAAGGGTGAAACTCAAAGGAATTGACGGGGGCCCGCACAAGCGGTGGAGCATGTGGTTTAATTCGATGCAACACGAAGAACCTTACCAGAACTTGACATGTCACAAATTTTTATGAAAGTAAAAAGTGCCTTAGGGAATGTGAACACAGGTGGTGCATGGCTGTCGTCAGCTCGTGTCGTGAGATGTTGGGTTAAGTCCCGCAACGAGCGCAACCCTTATTTTTAGTTGCCATCATTTAGTTGGGTACTTTAAAAAGACTGCCGGTGATAAATTGGAGGAAGGTGAGGATGACGTCAAGTCAGCATGCCCCTTATGTTCTGGGCTACACACGTGCTACAATGGATATGACAACGAGTTGCTAAACTGTGAAGTCAAGCTAATCTTTAAACATATTCTCAGTTCGGATTGCAGGCTGAAACTCGCCTGCATGAAGATGGAATCGCTAGTAATCGCCGGTCAGCTATACGGCGGTGAATCCGTTCCCGGGCCTTGTACACACCGCCCGTCACACCATGGGAGCTGGCCATGCCCGAAGTTACTGCTTATTTATTAAGTGTACCTAAGGTAGGGCTAGTGACTGGGGTGAAGTCGTAACAAGGTAGCCGTACTGGAAGGTGCGGCTGGATCACCTCCTTATTAGGGAAAATTATTTTAAATATTATTAGTCTCAGATCGTTAATTTGAAGGGCTATTAGCTCAGTTGGTTAGAGCGCACCCCTGATAAGGGTGAGGTCCCAGGTTCAAATCCTGGATAGCCCACATTGAGGGGGTATAGCTCAGTTGGTAGAGCGCTGCTTTTGCAAGGCAGATGTCAGCGGTTCGAGTCCGCTTATCTCCAGCTAAAGAATCTTATACAAATATTTATTTGTATTTAATTAGATTGCAATATGTTGATATATTTATTAACAAATTTATTTTAAGTTATTTAAGGCTTACGATGGATACCTTGGCATTTAGAAGCGATGAAGGGCGTGACTACCGACGAAACATTTCGGCTAGCTGGAAGTAAGCTGTGAACCGGAAATACCCGAATGAGGAAACTCTATTAATACTGTCTACTGAATTCATAGGTAGATAAGAGCAAACTTAGTGAACTGAAACATCTTAGTAGCTAAAGGAAAAGAAAGCAAAAGCGATTCCCTTAGTAGCGGCGAGCGAAATGGGAACAGCCTAAACCACTTTAATGAGTTTTAGTGGGGTTGAGGGACAGTAAAAAATGTGATACGAAAAGTTAGGTGAATCAATTGGAATCTTGTACCATAGAAGGTGAAAGTCCTGTAACCAAAAATAGCTCTTATTCATTATTGTATCCCAAGTAGCATGGGACACGTGAAACCCCGTGTGAATCTGCGAGGACCACCTCGTAAGGCTAAATATTACTAAATGACCGATAGTGAACTAGTACCGTGAGGGAAAGGTGAAAAGAACCCCGGGAGGGGAGTGAAATAGAACATGAAATCGTTAGCTTACAAGCAGTGGAAGGACGACTAATCGTCTGACTTCGTGCATGTTGAAGAATGAGCCGGCGACTTATAGATAGTGGCAGGTTAAGATAAAGAATATCGAAGCCATAGTGAAAGCGAGCTTGAATAGAGCGTTAGTCACTATTTATAGACCCGAACCCGAATGATCTAACCATGACCAGGGTGAAGCTTAGGTAAAACTAAGTGGAGGTCCGAACCGACTGATGTTGAAAAATCAGCGGACGAGTTGTGGTTAGGGGTGAAATGCCAATCGAATTCGGAGCTAGCTGGTTCTCCCCGAAATGCGTTTTGGCGCAGCGGTTGATGCTATAACTTAGGGGTAAAGCACTGTTTCGGTGCGGGCTGCGAAAGCGGTACCAAATCAAGGCAAACTCTGAATACTAAGTGTGTAATCAACCAGTGAGACAGTGGGGGATAAGCTTCATTGTCAAAAGGGAAACAGCCCAGACCACCATCTAAGGCCCCTAAATAATTGCTAAGTGGTAAAGGAAGTAAGAATGCATATACAACCAGGAGGTTTGCTTAGAAGCAGCAACCCTTTAAAGAGTGCGTAATAGCTCACTGGTCTAGTGATCTTGCGCCGAAAATGAAAGGGACTAAGTAATTTGCCGAAGATGTGGGATGTTGTACATCGGTAGGGGAGCGTTCTGTTGTAGTTTGAAGCACTAACGAAAGTGGGTGTGGACGAATCAGAAGTGAGAATGTCGGCTTGAGTAGCGAAAACATTGGTGGGAATCCAATGCCCCGAAAACCTAAGGTTTCCTTTGGAAGGTTCGTCCTCGAAGGGTGAGTCAGGACCTAAGGCGAGGCTGAAAAGCGTAGTCGATGGATAACAGGTTAATATTCCTGTACTATTTATTACTGATATTAAGGGACGAAGAAGGCTAAATCATCCGGATGTTGGTTACCGGTTTAAACTATTAAGACGTAGAGGAGTGGAGAAAACATTCTGAGTTGAAAAGTGAATACAAGATACTAAGGTATTAAAGTGATTGATGTCATACTTCCAAGAAAATCTTATCATATCTTAAGTAATAAGTACCTGTACCTGAAACCGACACAGGTAGGTAAGTAGAGTATACTAAGGGGCGCGAGATAACTCTCTCTAAGGAACTCGGCAAAATGGCCCCGTAACTTCGGAAGAAGGGGTACCCTAATTAGGGTTGCAATAAATAGGCCCAAGCGACTGTTTATCAAAAACACAGGTCTCCGCGAAGTCGTAAGATAATGTATGGGGGCTGACGCCTGCCCAGTGCCGGAAGGTTAAAGAAGTTGGTTAGTAAAATACGAAGCTAATAACTGAAGCCCCGGTGAACGGCGGCCGTAACTATAACGGTCCTAAGGTAGCGAAATTCCTTGTCGGGTAAGTTCCGACCCGCACGAAAGGCGTAACGATTTGGGCACTGTCTCAGAGAGAGACTCGGCGAAATAGAATTGTCTGTGAAGATGCGGACTACCTGCACCTGGACAGAAAGACCCTATGAAGCTTTACTGTAGCTTGGAATTGAATTCGGGTTTATTTTGCGCAGTATAGGTGGGAGGCTAAGATTTTATATTTGCGGATATAAAGGAGCCAGCAGTGAGATACCACTCTGATTAAACTAGAATTCTAATCTTGATGCCGTTAACCGGCCAAGAGACATTTTCAGGTGGGCAGTTTGACTGGGGCGGTCGCCTCCTAAAAGGTAACGGAGGCGCGCAAAGGTTTCCTCAGGCTGGTCGGAAATCAGTCGCAGAGTGTAAAGGCATAAGGAAGCTTGACTGCGAGACTTACAAGTCGAGCAGAGACGAAAGTCGGCCTTAGTGATCCGACAGTTCTGAGTGGAAAGGCTGTCGCTCAACGGATAAAAGTTACTCTAGGGATAACAGGCTGATCTCCCCCAAGAGTTCACATCGACGGGGAGGTTTGGCACCTCGATGTCGGCTCATCGCATCCTGGGGCGGTAGCACGTCCCAAGGGTTGGGCTGTTCGCCCATGAAAGCGGTACGCGAGCTGGGTTCAGAACGTCGTGAGACAGTTCGGTCCATATCCGGTGCAGGCGTTAGAGTATTGAGAGGATTTCTCCTTAGTACGAGAGGACCGGGAGAAACATACCGCTGATGTACCAGTTATTGTGCCAACAGTATACGCTGGGTAGTTAAGTATGGATTGGATAACCGCTGAAAGCATCTAAGTGGGAAGCCTACCTCAAGATGAGTACTCTTTTAAGATCACGGTAAGACTAACCGTTTGATAGGCGTCAAGTGTAAGTATAGTAATATATTCAGCTAAGGCGTACTAATAGATCAAAAGTTTAATATAAATTTGTAATAAATATAATACAATATATTAGTTATTTTAGCTTATGTCTTGATATTCATAGCGCAGTGGAACCACTCCAAACCATGCCGAACTTGGTTGTTAAACTCTGCAGCGACGATGATACTAAAGAGGACACTCTTTGGGAAAGTAGTTCAATATCAAGACTATTTGTTTCTCGAGTACAATTTAGCGTATTTTAATTATTCAAGCTAGTTTAATTCTGCCCGAATATCCCCATTTTCTAAGCTTATCTATTTTTTCTATCTCAGTTATTGATAAAGGAATCATGTTATGAATAGCTTGTGCTATATCTGCTGTAGTAAATTCTCTGCTTTGATATAGGCCTGCATACATACCTTCTAGTATTGATTGTTCTATTTCTGCTCCTGAAAACTTTCTACTTAGTTTACTAAGATAATATATATTATACTTATACCATGTTAAAGGTCTTATTCTTTTTAGGTGTATTTGAAAAATATTTGCTCTTTCCCAAAATTTGGGTAAATCTACAAAAAAGATTTCGTCAAATCTACCTTTTCTTAAAATTTCTATTGGTAAGTTGCTGATAGTGTTTGCTGTTGCAATAATAAATACATCTTTTTTCTTTTCTGATAACCAAGTTAAAAATATATTTGTTACTCTTAATGTAGTGCCACTATCGTTGTTATTTATATTTTGCGTGAATACTTTGTCAATTTCGTCTATCCATAGTATACATGGAGATATTGATTCACTAGTTTCAATGGCTTTTTTTATTTTAGTTTCTGATTCACCTAGGATGCCTGTAAAAATTTTACCCATGTTTAACTTTAAAAGTGGTAAATTCCATTCTATTGATATAGCCTTTGCGCTTAGTGATTTACCTGTTCCTTGAATACCTACTAGTAGTATTCCTCTAGGAATTTTAGCTCCATATATTGTAGCTTCTTTAGTAAATGCAAGTTGTCTAACCTTTAGCCAGTGTTTTAAATTATTTAAGCCACCCACTTTTATTATTTTTTTATTTGTATAAAAGAACTCTAAAATATCTGTTTGTTCAATTAGTTTTTCTTTTTCTTTTAATATATGTTGAATGATATCTGTCTCAGGTAAGTTACGTACTATTAGTTGAGAGATTGATTTTCGTATTCTTTTAATTGTGTATCCTAGATATGCTTCATTTATTTGATCTTTTATTTCTTTATATTTATTTCCTGAGGTATCTATGAATCTACTTATTTCAATTGCTACTTCTTTCCTATTAGGTAATGGTAGTTTTATATAAGTTATATATTCTTTTAATTCTTGAGGGATTTTTTTACCTCTACCGCTTATGATAATATGTTTTTTATATTGTCTCAACCATTGTTCTGTATTTTTTAGTTGCCTGCTGACACTCATATCATTTATAAAGTGATAAAAATCTTTTAAAAAGAAAATTTTTATACTACTATCTTCTTGCTTGGATATAGTTTCTAGTGTCTCTAGTGGATTTTTTTTTCCTCTTTGTAAATAATTAGGATTATTTGTATATCCATCTATAAAATTCCAAGTACATATACCTTTTTTGAATTGTTTATCATTAATTTGATACAATATATGTTCTAGTCTATCTTCTTCTTCTGTCTCTATGTATACTAAGAAGTTGTTGGATGATAGTAGTATTTGTATTTCTTCTTGAAAATCCATTTATTGATTTGTAAGTCTGTATTCTTGTTAATATAACTCTATCTGATATATAATTTAGATTAAGATAGACTGTTTTATTATTTAATTAGTAATTTTTTTGCGCTTTTTTTTTCTTCTATTACTGATTATTTTTTTTCCACTTTTAGTTGACATTCTTATTAAAAATCCAATTTTTTTTAATTTTTTTCTTTTTGTTCCTTTGTTCATTTATATTTGTTTTACTTGATTTATATTTATTTTTATAATAACCTAATTTTACTTCTTTCTATTGTATAGTTATTTTTTTGTTATGGCTAATAGTGTTGCTTTATTTCGTTCATATATTATTTTTATATTGTTATTCTTAGCACCTTTATCATTATTGATAACACGACAGATTTTTTTTATTTTAAAGGAATATATTTTTATTTATAATTTAGCAGATTGCTTTAGAGCGAACAAAAGCTTTATGCCAGATTATAAGGCTTATATAAGTCTTTTTAATTCTTATATAGTACGTAAAAAATTTTTTTTGTCCATATCATTATCTGAGTTTTATATTCGCAATTGTCCTTCCCAATCATATTTGATATATGCCTCTTTAGCCTATTGTTATCAAAAAAATAATTTTTTATATATTGCTGAATATTATTATTTAATTGCATTATCTCTTTCTAATAAAAATAAATTTGTGTTATTCAATTTACTTGAAATTTATATCGAATTAGATAGTTATGATAAAATTGCTGAAGTTAAGAATCAAATTGCGACTTTGGGTGTTGTTGGCTATGAATAACTTCATTTATTGATTATCGGGATAGCAGGATTTGAACCTGCGACATCCTGCTCCCAAAGCAGGCGCGCTACCAAGCTGCGCTATATCCCGTATACTTTATTGCTCGTTGATAATAATAATATAATATTATGTTTATAGTGTCTACTTCTTTGTATATTTGTTTATATTTATCAAAATTTATATTGGATACCAAAACATTCCTTTGACCCCATCAGGATCTGTTATAAATCCAATTCTTTTATAGAATTGGATTACTTCTGGGTCGGCAAAAAGTGTTATTGTGCTAATGTCATGGTATCTTAACTGTTTAATTGTTTCTTGCATTAAGGCTTTTCCTATACCTTTTCCTTGGAAATCTGGATGAATTACTACATCCCATATGGTTGCATTAAAAGATTCATCTGATGTTGCTCTTGCAAAACCGATTAAATTTTTTTTATTTTCTTTGTAATGGAATATACAAATTATTAAAAAGCTATTTTCTATAGCAATTTTTACTTTTTTTATAGGTCTCTTTACCCATCCTACGGCATCACACAGTTGTTCTAAATCATATAGATTGATATCTTTGTTTGTACTGTAGTATATGTCTAATTGTTGTCTGCTCTCGTTTAAGTTTTCAATTAATATTTTTGTACTTGTATTTTTGGTTGAATTTGTTTTTTTGTTGTTAAAGAAAAAGTTCCAAAATGTCATATAAATACTTGTGTTTTCTAAATATAGTTTTTGATATTGAATTACTTGATGTTCAAAAAATGTTACTTTTTTAATACAATTCTTATATATATATTATGATTATTAATTATAGCTTATTTTGAAACTCTATATATTCGGATTTTTTGTTATTATTTTATATTTTAGCTTTTAAGGAAAAGTATTATTGTGAAAAAGTTTACAATTGTGTTTTTGGTTAGTTGTTTGTTTATCTTCACATCTAGTATTGTTCATGCTGAATTATCTGCATTAGTTCCTTGCAAAGATTCTACTGCATTTCAGCAAAGACTGAATAAATCGGTGAAAAAATTACAGTCTCGTCTTTCTAAATATGAGCCTTCTACTCCACCTGCAATAGCTATAGAAAATCAAATTAAAGCAACTAAGAATCGATTTACTAAGTATAGTAATGCTGGAATTCTGTGTGGTAAAGAGGGCTTACCTCATCTAATTGCAGATGGTCGTTGGAATCATGCAGGCGATTTTATGATACCTGGTATTCTATTTATATATATTACTGGATGGATTGGATGGGTTGGCCGTAGCTATTTACAAGCTATTTCGTTAGTTAATAAGCCTACTGAAAAAGAAATAATTATTGATGTACCTTTAGCAATGAAGTTTTCTTTATCTGGTTTTATGTGGCCTCTAGCAGCTTTGCAAGAGTTTACTAGTGGACGTTTATTAGCTGCGGATGAAGATATTACTGTATCTCCCCGCTAAGTTGTTTTTAAACAAATAAATATATAATATATTAAGGATATATATATGGATAACAATTTCTTGAAGTATCTATCTACAGCACCTGTTCTTGGCATGTTATGGATAACGTTTACAGCTGGTTTTATAATAGAAATCAACCGTTTTTTCCCTGATATTTTATCTTTATCTTTTTAAGTTTTACGAGTATTAATTTTACCTTATATATTTAATCCTCTTCATATTTTAATTTAACTGTATATTATAGTTGTATTTTTTTTACTAAGTTTAATGAAATTTTTGTTAATATACATTTTATGTATATATTTTCAAGCACTAATTTATATATTGTTTTAAAAAAATTATAAATATGAGTATAGTAACTAGGGTTATATTGAATGCAGATAATGATTTGCGTTATCCTACAGTTGGTGAATTAGATGGTTTAAAAAGTTATTTTACAACTACTGAAGGACGTATTGAAGTAGCTTCTATTTTAAGAGACAGAGAACAGGATATTATTAAAATAGCAAGTAAATCTATTTTCCAGATCCATCCTGAATACATTGCACCCGGTGGTAATGCAGAAGGTGCTCGCAAAAGGTCTCTATGTTTAAGAGATTATGGTTGGTACCTAAGGCTCGCGACTTATGGAGTTTTATCTGGAGAAAAAGATTCTGTTGAGCAAGTTGGTATAATAGGAGTTAAAGAAATGTATAATTCACTGGGCGTACCTATATTAGGTATGGTAGATGCCATACAATGTTTAAAAGATGCTTCAATGGAATTTTTATCTGATTATCAGTTTAAACTTGTTGCTCCTTACTTTGATTTTATGATACAAGGTATGTCAATCTAATTAGTTTAGTTGTTTAATATGAAATGTAGTGTTATAATTTTAGTAAGCTCGGAATAATACGTAAATATACTTGTAAACTTTGTCAGGACTGAAAAGTAGCAGCAATACATTTGTAATATTTAGGTATTTTTTCGGGTTTTTCTTATTTTATCTGTAAATAATATTTCTTATAATAAAATTAATATTTAATATTTAGATGTAAATATTGATTTTGTAATTTAAGTTTATTGCAAAAATAGTATGAAATCGTCTACAACACAAGGAGTTAAAATCCTTTCTACAGGTTCTGCTGTTCCTCATATTAGTTTAAACAATGATCAAATGAGTGAAATTGTGCAAACTTCTGATGAGTGGATATCTACTCGTACGGGTATTAAAGAGAGAAGGTTGTTGACAGGTAGTCAACAATCAGTTGCTGATCTTGCTATTGTTGCATCTAAAAAAGCTTTAGATAAAATTTCAATGGATCCATCTCAAATAGATTTAATTATTCTTGCAACATCTAGTCCGAATGATTTATTTGGTAGTGCTAGTCAAATACAGCATAGTATAGGAGCTATAAATGCAGTTGCTTTTGATTTAACTGCAGCTTGTTCAGGTTTTGTGCTGGGTTTAGTTACTGCTTCTCAATTTATACAAAATGGTAGTTATTGTAGTGTTTTAGTGATAGGTGCTGATGTTTTATCTAAGTGGATAGACTGGTCAGATCGTAGTACGTGTATACTATTTGGTGATGCTGCTGGTGCAGCTATATTACAATCTTGTCCAAGTACTGAAAATTCAATACTAAATTTTCAGCTAAATACAGATGGACATTATTCTCATCATCTATCTATTCCTTATCAGGATGATAAAAAGCCTCATTCATTTTTAAATTTACATCAAGGCTCATTTAAGTATATTTCTATGAATGGTAAAGAAGTATATAAATTTGCTGTTTCTCAGGTACCTTTAAGTATTTTAAAATGTTTAAATTCACTAAATATGTCAGTTAATGATATAAATTGGTTGCTTCTGCATCAAGCTAATGAAAGAATTCTAAATGCTGTTGCAGAAAAGTTATCAATTAGCCGTGATAAAATAATAGCTAATTTAAGTAAATACGGTAATACATCCGCTGCCTCAATACCACTTGCACTAGATGAAGCTGTTCAAGAAGGTAAAATAGCTAATAATGATGTTTTAGTTGTAGCTGGTTTTGGTGCTGGTTTGACGTGGGGAACAATTATTGTTAGATGGAAAGAATTATGATTGGAGTAAATCTTGCGTATTTTTTATTTATATATATTAAAATATACTTATATTATTAATAGTTTGATTGTCAGCATTTAGTTGATGATATAATATATGTTATGTAAAAACAAGGACATTATGTAATGACTTCATCTCTATCTAGTTTTTTAAGTAGTCTAGTTCTCGGATCTGTTATTGTTGTTGTACCTATTAGTTTAGCTGTTCTTTTCGTTAGTCAGAAAGATAAAACTCAGCGTGACTAGGAATAGTATATTATTATTATAGTTTTTGGTATAGTTATTAACAATAATTGTATATCAGTGAAGTCCTTACTAAATCTTTACTGATTATTATTGTTGCTTTATAAATTTTTTCATTTAAATTAAATATTAAATTAAGTACTTTATTAATATGTCTTTATCTGATTGGTTGGTTCAAAAGCGCAATTTGCTTTTAGATAACAAAGTTACTACACAGAATTCAGCACTTGTTTCTCAAGGTTTATGGATCAAATGTAACAAATGTAGCTTCTTAATGTATCATAAAGTTTTAGATCTTAACTTGAGGGTTTGTCCTAGATGTGGTTATCATTTTCCTTCATCTAGTCAAGATAGAATTAAACAGATTTTTGATTTAGATAGTTGGCATAGTATTGATAATAATTTATCTTCTACGGATCCACTAGGATTTGCAGATAGAAAACTATACAGTAAAAGATTAATTGATACTAAGTTAAAAACAGGTTTGTTTGATGCCGTGCAGACTGGTTTTGCTTCTATTTTTGGTATTTCTGTCGCCTGTGGTATAATGGATTTTAGATTTATGGGTGGTAGTATGGGTTCTGTTGTAGGTGAAAAATTAACTCGTTTAATTGAATATGCTATTGCACAAAAATTACCTTTGATTATTATATGTGCTTCCGGTGGTGCAAGGATGCAAGAAGGTATGTTGAGTTTAATGCAAATGGCTAAAATTTCTTCTGCTTTGTATAGACATAGTCAGTCAAGTTTACCTTACTTTACAATATTAACATCGCCTACAACTGGTGGGGTCACTGCTAGTTTTGCAATGTTGGGTGACTTAATTATAGCTGAGCCTGGTGCTTTAATTGCTTTTGCTGGTAGAAGAGTTATTGAACAAACTATCAAAGAAGATTTACCTGATAATTTCCAAACTTCTGAATATTTATTTAAGCATGGATTTATAGATTTGATTATACCTCGAAAAGATTTACGTTCGAAGCTTCATATATTATTGTCTTTATATTTTCAAGCAGCTGATTGATTTATAATTATCAAAGCTTTTGTATATTATTATATTTATGTCGTATTAATATTAAGAAAATTTTAATAAATATACTTATTGGGAAATTATTACTAAAATACTTAAAAGGTAATAATGTGATTTAAATTATGTTAAATTACTATATTAATTAATATTCTAAGATTTTTATTTTTTATGTTAATGTTAAATAAGTTAATTATGCTTGTAAAGAAGTTTATGTTCTCATTGATAGCAGTATTATTATTAGTTGTTCTACCTGCTTTTTCTATAGAATTAGATGAAGCTACAAGGACAATTATTCTTGATAGTTCTGGTCAAAGTATTACTTTGACTCCTGAGCAGGTAAAAAGGGGCAAACGTTTGTTTAATAATTCTTGTGCTCAATGTCATAATGGTGGTATTACTAAGACTAATCCTAATGTTGGTTTGGAATTAGAGTCTTTAAGTTTAGCTACTCCTGCTCGTGATAGCGTACTGAGCTTGGTTGATTACATGAAAGATCCAACTAGTTATGATGGCCAATATTCTATTTCTGAGTTGCATCCAAGCATTAAGAGTGCTGAAATTTTTCCTAAAATGCGAAATTTGACAGATGAAGATTTATTTTCTGTTGCTGGTTATATATTACTTCAGCAAAAGGTTTCCCCGGATAAATGGGGAGGTGGAAAAATTTATTATTAGTTTTTTTATAGAAAAAACATATATAATATGTTTATTAAAAATTTAAGTACATAGAAAACTGAATTTATTTTTAACTTTTTATTATTTTTTGTAGGAATTTCATGATTAAATTTATATTGTCTTTGCTATTTAGTTTATTATTAGTGTTATTTTGTGGTTTACAGTTGGTTTTTGGTCAAGATGCAGCTGTTAATTTGGAAGTCGGTGAGCAAGTTTTTAATGCTAAGTGCTCAGGTTGTCATGCAGGAGGTAATAATGTAATCGTTGTTGATAAAACTTTAAAAATAGGAGACCTGGAAAAAAATAGTAAAGATAGTGTTGATGCTATTATTACTCAAGTAACTTATGGTAATGGCAACATGCCACCTTTTGGTGATGATTTGAATGAAGTTGAAATTCAAAGTGTTGCTAAGTATGTTTTGAATCAAGCAAAAACTAATAGTTGGTAGTCTATATAAAATTTGAGAACAAAAAATAATTTTACTATTTTTTTATTCTCATTTTGTATTAATTATTTCTTTATATACTATAATTTATTCAAAAACTTCTATTATTTTAATGTTAAATAATCTATATCCTTCGGTATTATACTTAGAGGATGGTACATCTTTTAAAGGCTGGTCTTTATTTCGCTTGTTAGTTAATTCTGGTGAAATAGTTTTTAATACAGGTATGACTGGATATCAAGAAATTTTTACTGATCCAAGTTATGCTGGTCAAATGGTTGTTTTTACTTATCCGGAACTTGGTAATACAGGTTTAAATCATCAAGATAGTGAATCTAAAATAATTTACATTAAAGCTTTGATTGCTAAGAATATTTCTTCAATTTCTAGTAATTGGAGGTCTACTATTTCATTAAGAGACTTCTTAATTTCGAAACGTTTACCTCATATTTTTGGTATTGATACAAGATCCTTGACAGCACATATAAGATCACGTGGGGTTATGAATGCGGTTATTCTTCATCAAGATCCACACTTTAACTTAGTTAATTTTAAATTTAATGATCTTAATAAGATAAATCTTGTTAATAAAGTTACTACTAAGAATGCCTATTATATTTATCAATCTTTTAAAGATAAAGTTTTTGATTGTTACCTAACTTTTAAACTTGAGAATAGGAAAAATTTATCAAAAATTAACAGAGTTGTAATAATTGATTTTGGCATTAAGTTAAATATTTTAAGAAAATTGTTTAGTTGGAATTGCAAAATTTTTGTGTTACCTGCTTATTCTGATTATGTTACTATTTTATCTTATAAGCCTGATAGTGTATTATTATCTAATGGTCCAGGTAATCCTGCATTTGCTAAATATTCAATTTATACTGTAAAAAGTTTAATTTATTTTTCTAATATTCCTATTTTTGGTATTTGTATGGGTCATCAAATATTAAACCTTGCAATGGGTGCTAAGACTTTTAAGCTAAAATTTGGTCATAGGGGTTTAAATCATCCTGCTGGTAAACTGAAATATTCTGAAATTACTAGTCAAAACCATGGATTTGCGGTAAGTAAAGATTCTTTACTACATAGTGACTTCTCAAGCAGTTTTAAGTGCAATTTGTCCAATTTAAATGATATGACTGTTGCTACTACTTTGCATAAAAACCTTCCTGTTTTTTCTGTGCAATATCATCCTGAAGCTAGTCCCGGACCTCATGATTCTAATTATTTATTTGAAGTTTTTATGAAGTTAACAGATTTTATGAAAGTTCATTCATAATCGTGTGATAGTTTAATTTATTACCATGTTATTCGTTTAAATAAGTATGATAGTGCTTGTGTTCCTCTTAACTGGTTAAATAATGGTAAGTGTCCTTCTGGTGCTTTTGTTGTCCATTCAAATTCTTGGGGGTATCTTTTCATTAATCCATTGCTTGTCCAATTGATCTTTTCCCATAATATGTCCCAGTTTTTGTTACTTTTTATCCATATTTGTTTCTGGACTGAAAACCCAAATTTTCCCCTTGAATAAATTCTCCATAAAAAGTCTAATGTAAATAAATCTTCAGACGGCAATAACTGAATATCTGTAAAATACAACCATTTTTTTTCAATTTTAGCTTTGATTTTTACTAACTCGCATAAATGTTTGCTAGTTAATTCATCTGCTTCTTTGAAGCTTTCGTTTATTAGTAATTCTTGTAGAGGTTCGTAATTAATGTCTAAGCAAGGTTTTAGAGCAACTACTCCTTTGGGGAAGTAATTAATAAGTTTAGTTTTTATTGTTTTTTGTTCTGTTTTTAGTAGCTTTTGGTATATGTATCCATCAAGAGGATCTGCTGCTTTTTTGTTATTTAGTATTCTTTTTATTATAAATTCTAGTAAACTTTCTGGTTTTTCTTTATAAGTGATATTTATTATTTTTTCTATGTTTTGATTCACTTCTGTAAAATTTTCTTCAATTATTAGTTTCATTTTACTGTTTTTCTATTATCTATTTAGTTTTATCCGATTTTATTCATAAGTATATAATACTTAAAAATACTTTATTTGGGATTAAGTAGTGATTATCTGATGACTATTAAATTAAATGTATTTAATGTGTTTTAATATTTTCTATTTATTAATATAAAAAATAACTACTCTTATCAGTATAAGTATTAAATTGCTTAGCAAATTAACAATAAAGTAAATTATATATTTTCCTATTTGTATGAGTACCCTTTCTAACTTAGGTATTATAAGATCTTTAATTTCTAGCCAAAGTAAGAATATCGCCTGTATCTGGTTGAGTTTGCTCAGTTTGTTTGTCTTCGATATATGTATATATTTAGTTGTAATTCCTTTTGAACTAATTAGCCATATTTGTTCACGCTCATTATATAAAGATTTAGCTTGATAAATATATATATCTATTATTTCTTGTAATCTTAAGTTATTTAGAAATAATATAATTGATCTGTTAGATGTGTATAATTGGTTAAATTTATTTTCTTTCCTTAAAAATTTGTATATTGATGTAGAATTGCCTAGTTCTTCTATTGTATTTTTGATAATTAGATTTGCAGTCTGAATAATTAAGTTTTCAAACAGTATTTGTACATGCTTATGAGGAGTATATATTGGATCGAATGGAAATGTATGTTTGCTAATTTGAGCTGATCCGAATATTAGATATGTTATTAGTTCCTTGATTAAAAAAAAATTTTTAAATCTTCCAGTAGTGTTGTCATTATAATTTTTATAGTTTGTATTTGGCGTAAATTTTATAGATGCTGATTGTATGAAAATAATAAAAACTTTGCCATTTAAATAATTTAATTGTTGTTGATTTATATTTATTTCTATTAGATTTAATAAGAGGTTTTTAAATTCGTTCAGAATTATTTTAAATAATATATGTTTCTTACCATTGTTTAATATATCTATGTATAAATAGTAGTTTGTGTTATTAAGTAAGTTATAAGCAAATTTTTTTTCTGTTACTAAAAATAGTTCAACTATCGCATTATTAAGTTTAATGCTTGGTTGGCTAGGCCAGTATTTAATCATTTTATGTTTTTTATTAATTCGCTTTATTTATTTTTAGTAAATTCTTATTATGTTTATATTTTTGTATTAAAATAAATTTTATAAACAATCTGAATTAGTTTATTAAACAATTTTTTTATAATATAATGTATAATTATTATTTTGCAATTGCTAGTAAAGATTTTTTTCTTTACCAAGAGCCGATAGAAGAAATATTACGTGAAAGGACCCAATACTATCAAAGTCTTAATAAAGAAGTAGATTTTTGGTTCACATTAGAACCTAATTTTATTCCTCTCTTGGATAATAAAAACAAGCCTTATTATTTTAATATACCTAACTCATTGGCTGCTATCGTATCTTTAGATAAAGATTTTATACAGTGGTTAAAACTGAGGATTGGTTTTGTTTATATTGGTAGTTTTCAATCTAAATCAATTTTTCTCTTAGATTAATGTTTTGTTTATTTTAATCTACGAGTATCCGATTCTCATTCGGTCTAACAAATAATGTTAAAATTTCTTTACTAAATGTTTCAGCTGCTTTGGATTTATAACGATTAGGATGTACTACAATTGAAAGCATGCGCTTAATTGTTACATTTTTTATCTTTGCCCAATGTATAATTCCAAGTTCTAGTTCTTTTGCTATTGCTGATACTGAAACAAATGCTGCTCCTAAACCAGATTGAACAGCATTTTTGATAGCTTCTATTGAATTTAATTCCATTTCAATCGTGAATCTACTACTGTCAATACCATGTTGGTTTAAGATTTTATCAATAACTTTCCTTATTGTTGATTGCGTGTCAAGAGCTATAAAACGCAGTCGATATAGATCCTCTTTTTGTATATTAGTTACTTTTGAGAAATTATGTGATATAGGCAGAATTAAAGCTAATTCATCTTCTGCATAAGATGTAATTTGTAATATGTCTTTTAATTCATTTGGTACTTCGCCACCAATTACTGCTAGGTCTACTTGGCCATTTGCTACACTCCATGAAATTAAACGTGTTGAATGTACTTGTAGTTGTACATTAACTAATGGATACCGTTGTCTAAAGAGACCTATTAATCGGGGCATTAGATATGTTCCTGTTGTCTGGCTGGCACCAATTACAAGTGATCCTCCTTGGAGATTTTGTATGTCTTCTAATGCCCTACATGTTTCTTCGCATAAAGCTAATATGCGGCTTCCATATCTTAATAGTAAATTTCCTGCTTCTGTTAAGGTTGCTTTTTTACTACTTCTTTCAAAAATTGGTATGTTTAATTGTTTCTCTAGATTTTGAATCTGTAGACTAATTGCTGGTTGAGATACATATAAACTATCGGCTGCTTTTTTGAAGCTGCCTTCTTTGATAATTGCCTTCAAAATTCTTAATTGGTCTAAAGTGAATGGTAAATCTCTCATATGTGTAATATAAAATTTGATTGTTTCATGAATAACTTTACTATTTGTTTTACTTGTACTATAAATTTTATTTATTTTTATATATGAATTTAGGTTAAAATATAGTATTTATAGTATATAAGTAAGAAAGTAATTTTTTCAGTTTTGTAAAATATTTAGCTTTACTAGTAATTTTAAGGAGTTTTTATATATGGATATTAGACTTTTAATTGTTTTTATGCCTGTTATTGCTGCTGGTTCCTGGGCTTTATATAATATTGGTAGAATAGCTTTACAACAATTTCGTAGTATGTAGTATATTTATCTTATAGACTATTTGTTACTTGTAAAAAGTAGAGTATCATATAAATATAAAATACTATATGGTTCTACTTATTAAATATGTTTAACTTTGTATATGATAAATTTTTAAATAATATCATTTGATATGGCTGTTCCTAAGAAAAAAACTTCAAAATCTAAATCTCGCAAATCTCATTGGTACAAAAAGGCAAATTTAGCTCGTCAAAAATCGCTGTCGCTTGCTATGTCTTTATTAAGTAATAATTCTGTTTCTTTTGTTTATAATAAGTCTATTATTGATCTTGATGGTTAGTAAATTACATATGAGCAATTTTAATTATATTATATGGTATTATGTTATTTAAATGCTAATCTTTGTTTTATACAAAAATCTAATATAAGTTTGTTAATTAAGTTATCATCTTTTAAAGATATTTGGATATTTAATTGTACTGAGGGTTGCCAGTTTAATATTGCAACCCATGGATTTAAAATTAACAATTTATCTAAAATCATTTTAACAAATTTACATATTAACAATATTTCAGGATTGTTAGGTTTACTGTCTAGCTTAAATTTAATAGGACGCACTAAATCTTTACATTTATATGGTCCAGTTGATCTCAGATACTATCTAGATTTAGGCAAAAAATATTCTCGTACTAATTTTAATTATGTAATTTATTTACATGTACTGAAAACAGGCTTAATTATTAATCATTATGATTATCGTATTTATGCACTTTATTGTCAGTCTAGTTTTGAATTTATTTTTATTAAGTCTGAACGATATGGTACATTTTTTTTAGATAAAGCTCGTTATAATTATTTAGTACCTGGACCTTTATATGGTAAGTTAAAGAAAGGTATGAGTTTTCTTCTGCCTGATGGATTTATTATGAATGGTACTAGCTTGACCTCTAGAAATAATCTTGGATTTCACTTAAATTGTTTCACAGATAATTTTTATCGAAGGAAAGTGTTTGAGAATGTTTCTAATACTAATGTACTTTTAGTATTATGATTATTTACTCATATAGTTATTAATGTATTATATTTTTAGAAAAAACTTATAAATTTAGTTGAATTAAAATTTTCGATTTATGGTATATGCTGTTGTTGAATTAAGTGGTAGTCAAATTGTTGTTGAACCAGGTAAATTTTATGATGTAAATTATGTCCAAGCTGAACCTGGTGATATTATTAAGTTAAATAGGGTTTTGCTTCTTGCTCAGTCTAAAAATTTTACTTTTGGTTCTCCATGTTTATCTAATGTTATTGTGAAAGCAAAGATTTTAAGGCACTTTAAAGGCAAAAAATTAACTGTTTTTAAAGTAAAGCCTAAGAAAAACAATAGGATCAAAAATGGACATCGTCAAAAATTGACTAGAATTTTAGTTGAAAAAATTTTGTCATAGTAATTGTTGTTTATTGTATTTAATTATTCAGTATGGTTTAGGGATACTAATATATGGCACATAAAAAAGGTAGCGGTAGTACAAAAAATGGTCGTGATTCTATATCCAAAAGATTAGGAGTTAAAAAATTTGGTGGACACCTAGTAAAACCCGGGCATATTATTGTTCGTCAGAGGGGGAGTAAATTTAAATTAGGTGCTAATGTTGATCAAGGTAAAGATTATACTATTTTTTCACTTGTTTCTGGCGTGGTTAGATTTCACGGACGACGTCGTAAAAAACTATTCGTAAGTGTTGACACTTTGTAGTATTTTTCTTGTTAGTATTCTTTTATTTTAAAACAAATTCATTTTAATGAATTTTTATTATTTCATGGATGGTAAAAAAAATTATAATTTCCTATTTTAATAGTATAGCAGCAATTTTACAAGAAAATAGGATACAAGAAATAATTATTATAAATGATAATTATCAAGTTAACGATATATATATAGGGATTGTTCAAAAAATTTTTTCTAGTATTAATGCTGCTTTTATTAAATTAGGAAAGCATGGTAAGAGTGGTTTTATTCATATAAATGATGTTAAACCACTGAAAAGAAGTTATAAGTTCTCCCACATAACTGATATTTTGTCAGTTAATCAATTAATATTAGTGCAGGTTGTTAAGGAGCCAACTTTTAATAAAGGGCCACGTCTTACAGCTAATTTAAATTTACACGGTAGATATATTGTTTTAATGCCTTTTTGTGATATTATTGTTGTTTCACGCAAAATCTATGATAAAAATGAGCGTATTCATTTATACTCTCTCGCTGTTCTTATAAAACCTGAGTTGATGGGCTTGCTTATTAAAGCTTCATCTCAAGGTGTATCAGAAACAGTTCTGTTACGTGATTTAGATTTGTTGTTAAGGCAGTGGTCTTTTATACAAAAACTTGTTTTTACGACAACTAGGCCTTGTTTGGTATATAAAGATGAGGATATAGTAAAAAAGATAGTTAGAGATTTTTATGATCAAACTATTAGTAAAATTATAGTAGATTCTAAAGATGGTTTAAAATTGATTTATTATTATTTAAAAAAATGGTCATGTATTTCGCCGTTAACTAGCACAAAGTTGCAGTTGTACAGTAAACAAGATAATATATTGAATAAATTTTATATTAAGCAAACTATAAAAGCTGTCTTAAGACCAAGGGTTAAGTTACTCCATGGTGGTTATATTATTATAGAAAACTATGAAGCTTTAACTATAATTGATGTTAATTCTGGTTCTTTTAATAAGCCGGAAAGTTCTAGAGAAACTACTCTTAGGATTAATTTATATGCTGCTATGGAAATAGCGTATCAATTAAGAATCAGAAATATTAATGGTGTTATAGTTATTGATTTTATAGATATGTATTTTCAAAGAGATCAACTAAAATTACTTGAACACTTTAGTAATGTGTTGAATTTAGATGATGCTAAGCCCCAGGTAGTTCAGTTGTCTCAACTTGGTTTATTAGAGCTTACTAGACGTCGTAAGGGTCAAAGTCTCCAAGAAATTTTTACTAAACCAGAATTAATACCATTACAGTTAAAGTACTCTAATTTTTATTTTCCTAGTCGCTTGTATTTTAAGTTATTCTCAGGAATGTCACAAAATTCTTTCAGTAGTAGGTTCTTAGTGCACAGGAATATTCGTTCACTGTTTTTTAGTAAAAGTTTTTATAATACAAGGGTATTAGTAACTAAATCTTGGATTTTTAATGAATTTCTGTATCGTAGATATTTTACATTTATAGATTATGATTATTTAGTTTATTTGTTTAATCCTAAGGCTAATTATATTGTTCCGCTAGTATTTTATTACAGTTTAATTAAGTGTAAGCAGTTATTTCATCATTCTTTTTATTTTAACTAAGTTCTTCATATAGTGTATACAAATTTAAAAAATAAAAAAGCTATAATAACTGATTAGTTATTATAGCTTGTAATTTATTGCGTTATGCGAGGGTTTTTAATTAATTATCCGTTAACAGATGGTGCAACTAAAGCTAGTGGTAAAGACTCTTGAGATGCTAAATCTAGAGGGAAATTGTGTGCATTACGTTCATGCATTACTTCCATACCTAGATTAGCTCTGTTTAAGATATCTGCCCAAGTATTAATTACACGACCTTGGCTATCAACTACTGATTGATTAAAATTAAATCCGTTTAAGTTAAAAGCCATTGTACTTACAGACATTGCTGTGAACCAGATACCTACTACTGGCCATAGACCTAAGAAGAAATGTAGTGCACGAGAGTTGTTAAAACTAGCGTATTGGAAAATTAAACGACCGAAGTAGCCATGAGCTGCAACGATGTTATAAGTTTCTTCTTCTTGACCAAATTTATACCCATTATTCGCTGACTCATTCTCAGTTGTTTCACGAATTAAACTAGATGTTACTAGAGATCCGTGCATAGCACTGAATAGAGATCCACCGAATACACCTGCAACACCTAGTTGGTGGAAAGGATGCATAAGGATATTATGCTCAGCTTGGAATACAAGCATGAAGTTAAATGTACCAGAGATACCAAGAGGCATACCATCAGAGAAGCTTCCTTGACCAATTGGATAAACAAGGAATACTGCTGCTGCTGCTGCTACAGGTGCTGTGAAAGCAACTGAAATCCAAGGTCTCATACCTAGTCTGTAGCTTAATTCCCACTCACGGCCAATATAGCATAAAACACCTAGTAGGAAATGAAGAACGATTAATTGGTAAGGTCCACCGTTATATAGCCATTCATCTAAAGATGCAGCTTCCCAAATAGGGTAAAAGTGGATACCAATAGCTGCTGAACTAGGAATAACAGCACCAGAAATGATGTTGTTTCCGTAAAGTAAAGATCCAGCTACTGGTTCACGGATTCCGTCGATATCTACAGGCGGTGCAGCAACGAATGCAATGATGAATACAGATGTAGCAGTTAATAGTGTTGGAATCATTACAACACCGAACCAACCGATATATAGGCGGTTTTCAGTGCTAGTAATCCAAGTACAAAAACGTTCCCACAGGCTTGCGCTTTCGCGTCTTTCTAAAGTAGCAGTCATAATAAAATATATTTTTTAGTTTGAAATTGAGGATACTTCCCAAGCATATATACTTGTTAAATATATTATTACAAGATTACATGTTTTCTGTAAAGTTTTTCTTAAGAAAAAATTTGGTTCAGTAAGTTTAATTTATTAAAAAATAAGTAATTGATGTTTTATCTTATTAGTTTTGTTTATAATATTTATAACTAGTGTCTCTAAATTTTATTATTTTACCGTATTTATGTCACACTTCAGCAAGATTCAAACCAATATTTATGATAGCAATCTTCTAGTAAAAACTTTAAATAATATGGGGTTTGTTTGTAAGTATTCTAATGATTGTTTATCTTCGAAAGATATTTTTGTTTATAGTAATAGTAGTGAAAATTACTTGTTTGCTTTTACTTGGGATGGTACTTCTTATAATCTATTGGCTGATTTGCAATTATGGACTCTAAGTACTGATATTAATTATTTTATTGATACATTATCTCAAAAATATGCTTATAATATGATCTTAAGCCAAAGTGTTCTTAGCGGTTTCAGTAAAATTAGTGAGACAGTTGCTGTTGATGGTTCAATTAAAGTTAGATTGAAAAGATGGTCTAGTAGTGATAAATAGTATTTATTATTTAATGACTTGTAGTCAATTTTATATATGCGGATGGAGAGACTTGAACTCTCACGAGGTATACTCACTAGAACCTAAATCTAGCGTGTCTGCCAATTCCACCACATCCGCATTATTTTTTAGTTAACTATTATGAGATGATCTTACTCTTTTCTACTTATAAAGGCAAGTTATTTATTAATCTATAAATTAGTTATACTTGTTTTTTAGATATTTTATAATTATACTTAACTAGTAGTATTTCCTCAGTAGCTCAGTGGTAGAGCGATCGGCTGTTAACCGATTGGTCGTAGGTTCAAATCCTTCCTGGGGAGTAATTTAGATTTTAAAAGCTTACTTTTTAGTTGGACTGATTGATATTATTTAATATTTGATTTGTTAGGGATTACTTTAAACTTCTTTTCCGTAATTATTATTATGTTTTATTTGAGTCAGATGTTTGATAAATATCAAATATTGTTGTATCTATTTTATCAAAATGTTTATCAGTTTTTACGTGTTAGTTACAACGGAATGAATTTTGCTTTTGCTACTTTATTGATTAGTATGGGCATTTTTACAGTACTAACGCCTTGTTTTATTTCTATGTTTCCTATACTAATTACCTATATTAATTCAACTGTAAATCAAGCCTTAAATAATATTCTATTCATATTTGGTGTTCTGAGTAGTATATTATGTACTTTTGTGTTAAGTAATTCGGTCAACTTATACTATTTTTTTGATAAACTACCTATATTATCATCACTAATATTAATTTGTGTATCGCTCAACTTGATGCAAATTGTAAACTTTTCTTTTATTCCTCAATTTGTATATAGGCAGTTAGATTGGATCAATAATTTGAATGTAAATTTATATAGTTATTGCATAGGTGTTGTTATCGGTTTTGGTTCTACTCCATGTAATACTTCAATTATATTATTGCTGACTTTTTTTCTGAGACATGCAAATAATATAATATATTTATCTTCTTGTTTATTTATGTACTTATTTGGTTGTTTTTTAGTTTTATTACTTATTTTAAACTTGAAAATTAGTTATAAAAATTTTCATTACTTAGGCTTATTATGGAATTTTATTTTTCCTTTGAGTGGTTCTATGTTGTTTATTTTTTCGTTACTTCTTTTCTTAAGACAATCTTTATTGTAGTTGTTGCCATTTATATATTATTCTATTGGTTTATCATTTATAAATTTTATGATTAATTTTGTTTTTAAAAATTTTTTATGGAACTCTTTAAAAAGGTTAGCAAATTTAAATCTTTCAATTTTTATTTTATTCTTAATATCTTTGTGTTGTGTATTAGGTTCATTGATTGAACAGGATCAAAGTTTAGTGTATTATCAATCTAATTATCCAGTTTCTAATTTAAGTTTCTCTATTGTTAATTGGCAAATTATTTATAATTTAGGTTTAGATCATGTTTTTCAAACTTGGTGGTTTATTGTAATTCTTATTGTTTTTATATTGACTTTACTGTCATGTACTTTCTTTACACAGCTGCCCAGTTTGAGAAATGCTAGGCGTTGGAAATTTATTTATAATAAAGACTACTTCAATAATAGCTTTTTCTCTAAAGAGAATTACATTTCCGATGACAATTCACTTATTGCGATGATTTACTCTTTAGTATCATCAGATTTTTTTGTTTTTAGTCAAGATTACTCAATATATTCTTATAGAGGCCTTTATGGTCGTATGTCACCTATTTTTGTTCATTTCAGTATTGTTAGTATATTATTGGGTTCTATGTTTAGTTTTTTATCAAGTTTTGTTGCGCAAGAAATGGTGCCTAATGGTGAAATATTCCATATTAGAAATATTATTCATTCTGGTTTGTTGAGTTCTTTGCCACCTAATATATTTGGTCGGGTTGAAACTTTTAATATTGATTATAATGACAATGGTTCTATAAGACAATTTTTTTCTAAACTATCAATTATGTCTAGTCAAGGTCAAATTATTGTATCTCAACAAATATCCGTTAATAAGCCTTTAATTTATCGTTATCTTACTTTTTATCAAACTGATTGGGAATTAAACTCTGTTAAAATTTCATTGGCTAATGATGGCGTCTTGCAAAAAAAGCTTTTTAAAACCATTATTAATAATAAGAATAGTTGGTTATGTAAAATAGCTGTTGATGATTATAAACAAGTAATTCTTGCTGTATTTGACTTAAATAGTCCTATTTTTTTATTTAGTTCCGAAGGAATACTGATGAGTAAACTTTCAATAAACCAATTATTTTATATTAATGACTTGCCTTTTGTAGTTAATGATATACTTGCTAGTACTGGTTTGCAGATAAAGATGGACTTTGGTATTTTAATAGTCTATTTAGGTTTTTTAGTTTTAATATTAAGTACGATTTTAAGCTATTTGTCTTATTCACAAATTTGGTTTTATAGAGTCTCTAATGTATTTTATTTTTTAGCATCTACTAATAGGGCGGTTTTGTCTTTTGAAGAAGATACTTTTGCAATTAATTGTTCTTATTACTCATTGACCTCTGGTTTAAATTTAAATATTGGTAATAATTTTGTTAATTCATATGTACTAAAATAGTAAAAAATTACTTAAAATTTTTTTTCCTTCCGTTGTCCATAAACTTTCTGGATGAAATTGTATCCCTCTTAGTTTTTGATAAATTTTGTGTCTGCATGCCATAATAGTTCCATCAGATGTCCACGCTGTTACTTCTAAGCTTGAAGGTAAGTTTTGATCATCTATTACTAAGCTATGGTATCTACTAACTTCTAATGGATTAGGTAACCCCATAAACAGGTCTTGTTTGTTGTGTATTATATTACTTACTTTACCGTGCGTTGGTTTACGCAGTTGTTTAATTTTGCTGCCGTATGTATAACCTATGCCCTGATGTCCTAGACATATCCCTAATATAGGAATTTGGTTAGAGTAATTCCTAATTACATCTAAGCATATACCTGATTCATTGGGTTGTCCAGGACCAGGTGATATTATTATATGAGTTGGATTAATAGTAGCTATGTCTTTAGTTGATATTTCGTCGTTTCTTTTTACAATTGTTTTTTTGCCTAATGCACCGATATACTGGTACAAATTTTGAGTAAAACTATCATAATTATCTATAATTAAAATCATTATATTCCTTCTTTTGTGTTTTTATTAACTTTATATTATTTTTAGTAGACCATCTTTAGGAGAACTTGGACTTGCTCTTTTTTCTCTTTTCATTATACCTGCTAAATAACATTTTCTGCCAGATATTACGCCTAACTTCATAGCATTTGCCATAGTTACTGGATTTTTAGACTTTGCTACGGCTGTGTTTAGTAAGACCCCAGATGCACCTACTTCCATGGCTTTACTAGCTTCACTCGCTGTACCAATTCCTGCATCAACTATAACAGGAACTTTAGCATTTTCGATTATTACTTGTATGTCGTTTAGTGTTCTTAATCCTTGACCTGATCCAATCGGTGAGCCTAATGGCATAATTGTTTTACATCCTATATCTTCTAGTTGTTTAGCTAAAATAGGATCTGGATATATATAAGGCAGTACATCGAATCCTTTTTTTACTAAGTATTCTGCAGCTTTTAGAGTTCCTATAGGATCTGGAAACAGATATTTAGAATCCGAAATTACTTCTAGTTTTACAAAATTATTATCAATTTGTCCTATTTTTTTATTTATTTCACGACCTATTTGTGCTATTCTTATTGCTTCTTCTGCAGTCTCACATCCAGCTGTATTTGGCAATAGCCATAATTTTTTCCAGTTTAATCCGTCTATTAAATTACTTTTGCCAATGTTTTTTGCATATTGTGCACGACGTATTGCTACTGTTACTATTGATGCGCTACTAGTTGTAATAATTTTTTGTGCCTCATATAAGTTTTTATATTTTCCTGTTCCTAGCATAAGTCTAGAAGTAAATGTTTGATTTGCAATTATAAATAAATCTTTATTTATATTCAAATTATCTGTGTAAATTTTGTTATTCATATATTTGTGTCCAAGTTTTATAGTCGAGTTGTGTTATAGTTACCTTTCATTTTATTAAATGCTAAATTATAATAATTTTGTTATTATAATAATACATGTCTTATTTTTTTTTATTGTTATACGGTTTGATATTACTTTCATTGCTTTTTTATTATGTTTAATTCTTTTCTGTATTGGATAGTTGTTTTACTTTTAATTTTGACTTTGACTTTTTTAATTTATCAGTTTTACTTAAGTAACCCCAGTTTTTATGTTAATACTCGTGACGTAACTATAATTGATAGATTAAGTTCCATAGTTCCATATGGTTTACCATTACTAGAAGGTTTACAAAATTTCGGTCAACAAATTTTACCTGATTATCCCTTTAATTTAATGAGTCTCTATAAAAAAACGTTTATGCCGCTGGTTGTTTTTTATGTTACTCATCCTGCATTAGCTTTTGTAATATTTTTTGTATTGTATTATTTATTTGTTAGATCGAAAAGTCCAATTCCTAGTAGACCTTTTATTCGTTTTAATGTTTTACAAGCTATTTTGTTGTTTTTAATTAATTCTTTGTTAGGATCTGCTTTCAGGGCATTACCTATGGAATTCAAGGTTAGTTTATATGGTTTAATTTTATGTAATACCTTATTTTGGTTTGTGTTATCAACAATTTTGTATGCTATTTTTAAGTCTGTGGAAGGTAAATATGCAAAAATACCAGTTATTTCCCAGGCGGTAAAAATACAAATTGATACTCCATAGTATTAGTATTCTTATTTATTTTTTTATCTAATTATAATTATGTCTTTAACTTTAAATACTTACGAAACAATTTATGTCTTAAAGCCCGATGTAACAGATAGTTTAAATTTATCTTTAGTGAACTATTATAAAAGTTTGTTAAAGGAAAAAGGTGCCAGCAATATAGTTGTTCAGCATAGAGGTAGAAGACATTTAAGTTATAATATTGCATATTACTATGATGGCATATATGTTCAGATGAATTATCAAGCTAATGGTCAGCTAGTTAATTTTTTAGAAAAGTCTATGAGGTTTAATGAAAATATCATAAGATATTTAACTGTTCAGCAGGGTATAGTAGATTCTGTCAATGTATATTAAATTAATTTAATATCGAATCACTTTTAGTTATATATTATTTAATATAATATAATATTGTATTAGTTTTGTCGAACATACAATATATTTACTGATTATATTTATAGGAGTTAAAATGATCACTGACAGTCAAATATTTATTGCATTATTGTTTGCTTTAGTCTCTGCAATTTTAGCTATAAGATTAGGTACTGATTTATATCAGTAAGTAGATAAATTTTTAGTGATGCTTGTAAAATTAAAAAATTAGGCACTAATTATATTGATATATAACTTAGTGCTTAGTATCTTATAGACTAAATGTGTAAAAATTTTTATAAGATGATTATTAAAATTATAAACTAGCTTGTCAATATAGTTATGATTTATATAAGTTATACATTGAAATTAATTTAAAAACTATTGTGGATATAATACAGAATAAAACTCGTACTGTTTTTCCTTTTACAGCTATTGTTGGTCAAGAAGAAATGAAATTAGCTCTAATTTTGAATGTTATTGATCCTAAAATAGGCGGCGTGATGATAATGGGAGATCGTGGTACAGGGAAATCTACAACTATTAGGGCTATAGCTGATTTATTGCCCGAAATAGAAGTAGTTAGTGAAGACATGTTTAATTCTCATGTGTCTGATTATGATTTGATGTCAGATTCTATTAAGCAAAAAATTGCAAATTCTTCAAGTCTTTCGACTGAATTTATTAAAGTTCCTATGGTTGATCTTCCTTTAGGTGCAACTGAAGACCGTTTATGCGGCACTATTGATATAGAAAAGGCTTTGAATGAAGGTATTAAAACTTTTGAGCCAGGTCTTTTAGCTAAAGCTAATAGGGGTATTTTATATGTTGATGAAGTTAATTTATTAGATGATCATTTAGTTGATATTCTATTGGATTCAGCAGCTTCTGGATGGAATACAGTTGAACGCGAAGGAATTTCTGTTAGGCATCCAGCTAGATTTGTATTAGTTGGTTCTGGTAATCCTGAAGAGGGTGAATTACGTCCTCAACTTCTGGATCGTTTTGGTATGCATGCTGAGATTAGAACTGTCAAAGATCCTTCTCTAAGAGTAAAAATTGTAGAGCAGAGAACTAAGTTTGATCAGGATCCATATTCTTGCCTAAAAGAATTTGAAGATGAACAAAAAAAATTGAAAGCACGTATTATATTAGCACAGCAGTATTTACATAATGTTGTCATTGATTATGATTTAAAAGTAAAAATATCACAAATTTGTGGTATTTTGGATGTTGATGGTCTACGTGGTGATATAGTTACTAATAGAGCGGCTAAGGCTTTTGCAGCATATCAAAATAAAGATGAAGTTGATATTGGAGATATTAAACAAGTCATCACCTTATGTTTAAGGCATAGATTGCGTAAAGATCCGCTTGATACTATAGACTCGGGTATGAAGGTTAGTCAGGTTGTTAATGAGGTATTGTGTTAAGGTTAATTTAAGCTAATGTACGAATACATATTTTTTATGTTTTATAGGCTTAGTAGGATTCGAACCTACATTAGAGACTTAGAAGGTCCCTGTCCTAATCCCTTAGACGATAAGCCCTGTTTCTTATATATTGATATATTGTTAAATTACTTTGTTCTATTATTTATAATTTATTGCTTTAATTAGTCTTATAATATTGGGCGGTACTGGATTTGAACCAGTGACCACCTGCTTGTAAGGCAGGCGCTCTACCGCTGAGCTAACCGCCCTCATATTGTTCAAGTGACATTTAATATACTTTATTTTTTAATAAAAATCAATTGAAATTTTACATGTAATAATATTACATTCAAAGTGACTTTCTTATATCAATCATAAATAATTATATATTTAACGAACAAAAATAACTATGAATACCGATAAAGTTTATAAAAAACTTTTCATCTCTGCAAAAATTTTGGTTTTCTTTATATATTACTTTAGTGGATTAGATACTAGTATAAATTTTAGTGATGTTTTATACTATACTACTATAGTTTCTCTCAAATCATTGTTTATAACAATTATTACTTCTTTTTTCATTAGTCTAGTTTTTAGTTTGCAAATAGTTAAAGAATTTTTGTACTTAGATGCTATTAAATTGGTTGGTACAGTATTTGCTGTTTCATTTGTTCGAGAGCTATCACCTGTTTTAACTTCAGTAGTTATAATTGGTAAAGTTTGTTCATCATTTACTTCTGAGTTGGCTACAATGGTAGCTACTGAGCAGTTAGATGCTTTATTTATTTTAGGTATTGATCCAATTAGGTATTTACTTTTTCCGCGTATTATTGCTATGGTTTTAGGTTTACCTATGTTAAATTTAATATCTATACTTACTAGTTTTCTTAGTGGTTCTTTTATTTGTTTTATACTTTATGATATTCACCCTAATTTCTTTTTTGATTCAGTTTTTTATGATAACTTAATTCTTGATTTATCTAAGTCGTTACTAAAAACAATTATTTTTGCTTTTTGTATTTCTATTATTAGTTGTGTTTGGGGTATTACTAGTCTAGTAGGTTCAAAATTTGTAGGTGTATCTACTACATCTTCTGTAGTAATTTGTCTCATTACAGTTTTTATTCTAAATTTTATTTTGTCTTATGTTTTATTTGATAATCAATTAAGTTCGTTCCAATTTTCATGAAATTTGTGTTAATCTCAAGTAATATATTTATATTTAAAAAGAATATTTACTATGTAATAAAATAAATTTGATATATATTACAATATTAGTATATATATTATTTAAGTACATATTAAGTATATATTTATAATTTTAGTTTTCTTTAGTATTTATTTTATTGGGGAGGTTATTTTTATGTCAGGAGGATCAACAGGTGAACGTCCTTTTTCTGATATTATTACAAGTATTCGTTATTGGGTTATACATAGTATAACAATACCGGCTTTATTCGTTGCTGGATGGTTATTTGTGAGTACTGGTTTAGCATATGACGTCTTTGGTACTCCAAGACCTAATGAATATTTTACTCAGGACCGTCAACAAGTGCCATTAGTTAATGATCGTTTTAGTGCTAAACAGGAACTTGAAGATTTAACAAAAGGTATTTAAATAGGAGAATTACTGTGACTAAAAAAAATGCAAATCAACCAATATCGTATCCAATATTTACGTTCAGATGGTTAGCTATACATGGTATAGCTATACCTACTGTCTTTTTTTTAGGTGCGATTACATCTATGCAATTTATTCAAAGGTAGGAGGTTACGTTATCATGAGTGGTCCTAATCCAAACAAAGAGCCAGTTGAGTTGAATAGAACATCTCTTTTCTGGGGATTGTTATTAATTTTTGTTCTAGCTGTTTTGTTTTCTAGTTATTTTTTTAATTAGATTTTAAGTAATTATTTAGTTTTTACTTTAGTATTTTAAATGGTTTCTATCTAAAAGTTGTGTTGTCTCGTATATTTACTTAGTTTTATTGTCATTTATTGGAGAATTAAATAATATGTCAAATACAGGTAGGGTACCTTTATGGTTAGTTGCTACTGCTGGTGGTATAGCTGTGCTTACGGTTCTAGGTATTTTTATTTATGGTTCTTATTCTGGAATAGGTTCTTCCCTATAAGAGAATTTTAGCTTTTTTTATTTGTAATTTAATTTATTAAACCATATATATATTCATATTTTGTGTGTGCAATATATTATGGTTTACTAATTATATTCTTATCCTACATTTTCTTCCTCTATGTATAAAAATAGTAATGCCATCGTTAAGCCAGGGAAAAGTATTCCTATCAGTGGCACTAATATAGATGGTAAATATGATGCTGTCATATATCTTTGTTATTTTATTCAAAAAGTAATAGATTTATATAACGTATATTATATGGTATAGCATAAGGTCTATCGTTTTTATTTATAGAATATTAACATTTAAATAGTTTACAACCTTTTTTCTTCTTGATTCAATTAATATTTAGTTCTGAAAGTTATACATATATGTTAAATTATATCTATATGTTTTTTTATTCTTATAATTAACTATTAAAGATCCCATGAACAATTTGACTGATCATAAGATTCCACATAGTTTTGATGCAATGCGTAAATTTTCTGAAGTCTATGCAAAAAGGACAGGTACATTTTTTTGTATAGATACTAGTGTAACGGCAGTTGTTATAGAGGGTCTTGCTAAACATAAGGATATATATGGTGCACCTTTATGTCCTTGCCGTCACTATGATGATAAGGCAAAGGAGGTTGCTAATACTTACTGGAATTGTCCTTGTGTACCTATGCGTGAAAGGCGAGAATGTCATTGTATGTTATTTTTAACTAAAGATAATGATTTTGCAAGTGATTCACAACTACTTAACAAAGAATTTTTAATAGATTTCATTAAGTAGTAACTAGGTTTTAAATATAAGTAAATTTGATATTGACCTATTTGACCTTTATCCTGTACATTTTAATTTTTCATTAGTTAAAATTGGTTATCTGCAAGTGATATATTATAAGTTACTTTTGTTTAAAGATAATAAAATTATAATAGCTGGTCCTACTATAACAATTATTCCTAATGATATTAGTTGTCCGATAACTTGCCAGTTAATCATAATCTTTTTCCTTGAGCGTTCTATTTTGTAGTTGATTACAGGTTATATATATTTTAATTATACTACTTTTATGCTGTAACTTATTAATAGCATATAATTTTTAATATATTATTTAAATTTAAAGTGTGATATAGATCCACTTCTCGTTTATATTTATATTTAGGTCCTGTATCTTTATTGGAAAATACTTATAGCTTATATTAATATTCATTATTATATCAAGAATTTCATTTTGTCTAATATTTAAGTTTAGGTTGCATAAACAAAAAAGTTGTAATGTTTTAAATTGTAGCGTAAAGTTTTGTTTCCGTAATTTACAATGATTAATAGCGATATACAGTGGATGTTTACTAGTTATATACAGCTTGATAGTGCTTTGTTTAATGTATTCATTGTCTCGATAACAGTTTTTTAAAAGTGAATTAATACTTTTTTCAATGTTTCTATGAAAGTATTTTTTTAAGTATGGTATTAATTCATTTCTAATCCTATTCCTATCAAAATTATATCTGTAATTTGTGTTATCTGACCATATTGGTAGGTAAAATTTTTTGCATGTCCAATATATTCTATCTCTTTTTAGGTTTAATAAAGGTCGCAATAAATATATTTCACTACCAACTTTCGATTGCAAAATTAAACTTGTTGTGCCTTGTAAACCTGAACCCCTGAAAAAATTATTTAAGAAGGTTTCTATTTTGTCCGTTTTATTGTGTCCTGTTATTATAATTTTATTTTCGTATTTAATTGCATGTTTTATAATTATGTGATATCTATAAATTCTACATAGTTTCTCTGATAATATATGAGTTGGTAGCTGATAGATATAAATTTTCCTTTTTGTTAATTTTATATAGTTTATTATATGCATCACTTGCTGATAGCTGTCTTTTCTCCATTGGTGATCTATGTAAATATATGAAATTTTGTGTTGATTACTTTTGTATAGCTTTGGTTTATTGTAAAAATTTTCTATTAGTTTTAGTAAAAATACTGAGTCTTGGCCTCCCGAGATAGCTACTAATTGGTTATTTTTTAAGTCTTTGTTGAACTTGGTTATTTTTAGTGTATCTTGAATCATAGTTTCATGTTGGTTGTTAATGTTTGCATTTTTATTTGAATTATGTTAGCTTGAGATGTGTGTTACTAGTTTAATTAGTGGGTTGCTAACTCAATGGTAGAGTACTCGGCTTTTAACCGATTAGTTCCGGGTTCGAGTCCCGGGCAGCCCAATTTTTATTATATTCACTAATTTTAATTCATATATGAACCATATTTCTGAAATATTAAAAAATAAGCGTCAGAGCTCAACCTGTGCTTTAATTCCATTTGTTACTGCTGGTTATCCAAATATTGATATTACTATAGAAGTCTTGCACACATTGTCTCGTAATGGTGCAGATATAATAGAACTAGGTATACCATACTCTGATGCTTTAGCTGATGGTCCTATGATACAGCAATCTTCTAAAATAGCACTAGAGCAGGGAGTTCACGTTGATCAAGTGCTAAGTATATTAAGTAAAACCAAGTCCAAATTAACTGCACCAATTGTGATATTTACCTACTATAACCCTATTTTAGCAAGGGGTATCCACAAATTTATTAAGGAAATATCGTGTTTGGATGTTAAGGGCTTAGTTATTCCTGACTTACCGATTGAAGAAATGGATTATCTTATTCATTTATGTTCTGAGTACGCTATTGAATTGATTTTATTTGTTGCTCCTACTAGTCCTAGACATCGGATCTTAAATATTTTACACAAAGCTCCTGGCTGTGTTTATCTGGTTAGCAGTACGGGTGTTACTGGTATACGAAGTCATTTGAATGATCAAATTAGTATTCTTTCTAGTTATATTAAATCTAGCACCAGCAAATTAATTATGTTAGGTTTTGGTATTTCTAGTCCTTCTCAAGTTTCACAATTATCTAGTTGGGATGTAGATGCTTTAGTTATCGGAAGTGCTTTTACACGTATTATTGCAAGTGAGTTAGATCATACATCTGCTGTTAGGTCCATTGGAGCTTTTTGTAGTAGTATCAAAGCTGCTATTAAAACTTAGTTGTGTAGTTTAACTCATTAAGATAGTTTATCACTACCCCCAGGGGAATTCGAATCCCCGTTACCTCCGTGAAAGGGAGATGTCCTAGGCCTCTAGACGATGGGGGCATAAGTAATCTCTGTTATTTTATTGTCAATTACGATAGATAGATTAAATGATTTTAACTGTCCTGTCAATATTTTATTTTATTTATTTCTAGTTGACTACATCGATTATGAGCCTTGATCTCATTATTAAATATATTACTGTTTGGCGTATGTAAGTAGTCATATTAATAAATAGGTTAAAACCTTCATTTTTATATTCTATAAGTGGTTCTTGTTGACCGTAGCTTCTCCATCCGATATATTCTTTTAGTAAATTCATTCTTTCTATATGCTCTTGCCAGGCTTTATCGATTTGTTGTAGTAAATAATATTTTTCTAATTGTCTTATTAGTCCTGGTCTTAATTGTTCTAGGTAGGTTTCTTTTAAATCGTAACTTATCCTGAACTGCTGGTATAGAATTTGTTCAAGATCTCTAGCTTTTATATCTTGTATTACTTCAATATTTATATGTTGTTGCATATTTAGAAGTTGTAGGATTTGTTTTAGTATAGCTATATTTTTCTTATCTTGATAGTATGATCTAATCATTTCTTTGATTGTGTATTCTCCATATTCAATGATACAATCTTTTGTAAAAGATGAATTTAATATGGTTTTTCTCTCTCTATAAATTGCTTTTCTCTGATTATTTATTACTTCATCATATTCAAATAGTTGTTTCCTGATATCATAGAAGTATGCTTCAACCTTTTTTTGTGCGTTGTTTAGGCTTTTACTAAGAATAATTGATTCTATGGGTGTATTATCATCTATGTTTAGGTTATCCATTAATGTTTTTATATTATTGCCTCCAAAAATTCTAAATAAATTATCTTGTAAGCTTAAAAAGAAACGTGATGTTCCTTTATCTCCTTGTCTTCCAGCTCTTCCTCTTAGTTGATTGTCTATTCTTCTTGATTCGTGTCTTTCTGTTCCTATAACATATAATCCCCCTAATTTGATGATTTCTTCTTTTTCTTTACTGCATATTTTGTTATATTCGTACTTAAGTGTTTGTAAAATTTTGTATAAATTGCTATTACTTTTCGGATTCATAATCCTTTCTACAATTTTTGTGACATTTTGATTGTTTTGGGTACTTTGTTCTATAAACTTGTTCAATCCTTCAATTTCTTGTTTACTTAAAATATTCTCCATGGTGTGTATGTCACAATTGTTTAGGTTGTTATCACCATTATTTAAGATATAATTTTTGATAGTCTTATCTATAACTTTTGTTGGACTTCCTCCTAGTATAATGTCTGTTCCTCTACCTGCCATATTGGTTGAGATTGTAATTCGATGTTTTCTACCTGCTTCAGAAATAATGCCTGCTTCCTTGTTTGTATTCTCTGGTTTAGCATTTAACAAATTATATGGAATATTAAGTTCATTCAACATATTTGCTAAAAGTTCTGATTTTTCAATACTCGTTGTTCCAATTAATGTTGGTCTTCCTATCCGATACATGTCAATACATTCGTTAGTTACAGCTTTCCATTTGCTATACTCTGATTGATATACTAAATCTGGTAAGTCTTTCCTGATACATTTTTTATTTGTAGGTATTTCTATTACTGGTATCTTGTATATATTAAGAAATTCGTTCTCCTCTGTTTTTGCTGTACCTGTCATACCGCATAATTTTTTGTATAGTAAGAAAAGATTTTGATACGTAATTGAAGCTAAAGTTTTATTTTCTTTTTCAATCGGTAGATTTTCTTTAGCTTCAATTGATTGATGTAGTCCATCGCTCCATCTTCTACCTTCCATTACTCTTCCAGTAAATTCATCTACAATTAAAACCTTATTATTTTTAACTATATAATCTTTGTTTTTTAAAAAGAGTTCTTTGGCTTTTAATGAATTAAGAATATATTTTAGCCACGGGCTATTAATACTGTAAAGATTTTGAATTTTTAGTACTTTTTCGCATAGTGATACACCTTTTTCTGTTAATATAATATTTCTAGACTTTTCATCAACTTTATAGTGGATTTTTTTTTCCAGTTTTTGGGAAACTTCTTTTGATTTGGTATATAAACTATTGCTTATTGTAGTTTCACCTGAAATAATTAGTGGTGTCCTAGCTTCATCTATTAGTATAGAATCTACTTCGTCTATGATAGCATAATGTAAGTTACCTTGTATTATATCTTGACTGTTGATAGCCATGTTATCTCGCAAATAATCAAATCCTAATTCGTTATTTGTGATATATGTTATATTTTGTTTATATTCTATTTTTCTGTTTGTATAACTCGTCTCATCTGTAATAACTCCAACTTTTATATCAAGATAGTCAAACACTTTTTGTGCTAGTTTGGCGTCTCTTTTTGCTAAGTAATCATTAACAGTTATTACATGTACTTTCGAAATTAATGCATTCAAGTATGCTGGCAATAATGCTACTAATGTTTTTCCTTCTCCCGTTTTCATCTCAGCTATTTTGCACTTATATAGAGTAATTCCTCCTAAAATTTGTACATCAAAAAGAATTATACCACTTGATCTAGCAACTGCTTCTTTAGCTGTTGCAAATGCTTCCACTAAAACTGTATCTAAGTTTAAATTATTTTTTGTTATTTCTAATTTTAATTTTTTAGTCTGCTCTTTTAACTCAATATCAGAATATTGTTTTATTTTATAGTACAATTTATTAATTTCTTTAATTGTTTGTTTGTATTCATTCAGTGGTTGGTATGATAGGAAATTAAACATGTTTTTTATCTGTTTTTTATACTAATTGAATTAACTATTCTTTTTCTTTGTTATATTAAAAAGAATTCTTGTATAGTTATGTAATGACGTTTTTTGTAATATAAACTACATTTTCTACCATTTAAGCTATTTGTGTTTTTATTTAATAATTCTACTTTTCTACAATATCCATAATATAGTTCATGTGTTTTTCTATGTACATCAACTTGATTGTTTGTAAAAAATGTCCCTATTGGAATCAAGGAAAATTTTCCAAATTCATTTGTTTGATTGGTTACCTCAGTCCATAGGGATCTAGCTAAAGTTAAATTTGAGTATAAGTATTTGCCTAACCATATACATCTCATTTTTCTTGATTCGAATGTATATTGGTTATTTGTTACTTGTAGTTTGTTCATATATATTTTTTGATTGCTAAGATATTGGAGATACTGTATTAAAGATCCCCGTCCAATCACACCTAATTTATGTTTAGTGGGTCTGGTATTTGATGCAGTACTTTTGTATTTATATTGTTTTGTATTATCTACCTGTAAAATATATATGGGATAAAATTTGTTAAACGTATATAGATGGAACTTCATTTATTATAGTTATATTTATATCATTTTAATTCATTGGATTTAATTTACTAGAATGATAATTATTAATTAATGATTTCCCATTCATTTCTTTTGGTATCGTTATGTTCAGTAAATCTAAAATAGTTGGTGCTATGTCAGCAAGATTGCCTTTTTGTCTTAGTAGATAATTGTTGTCGTTTTCATTGTTTATTAGTATAAATGGTACAGGGTTAGTGCTGTGTGATTTACATATTTGATTATTTTTATCTATCATGTAGTCTGCATTTCCGTGGTCAGCTGTTATGATTAATGAATATCCTGTTTCTTCAATTTTTTTCATTAGTTTCTTGATGCATTTATCTACTATTTCAATTGCTTGTATGGTTGCTTCCAAATTTCCAGTGTGTCCTATCATATCTGGATTTGCATAGTTAACTACTATTAAATGGTATACATTTTTGTCTATAGCATTAATTAAGCTGTCTGTAATTTGTTGCGCTGACATTTCTGGCATTTCATCATATGTATCTACTTTTACACTTGGAATTAATTCTCGATCTTCTCCTGGAAATGGTTCTTCTATTCCTCCATTAAAAAAATATGTTACATGTGCATATTTTTCGGTTTCTGATAGTCTTAATTGTTTTAAATTGTATTTCGAGATTGTTTCACCCAGAAAGTTACTGTAGTTCTGTGCTTTGAAAATTGTAGGTAGTTTCAATTTAGGATCGTATTCTGTGAATGTGGCAAATACTAAATTTTTTATTTGTTTTGTTAAAAAACCTTTGAAATTTGGTTTTGCCAAGCATTGAACTAATTGCCTAATTCTATCTGGACGGAAGTTAAAAAACATGATACCGTCATTATCACATATATTGCCAGAATATATCCGTGTGGGTGGAATAAATTCATCTGAAACATTGTTTTTGTAATATTTTTCAATTACTTCTTGATAATTAATTCTATGTTCAATATTATTATTTTCAGTTAGTACTTTATAAGCTTGTTCTGTTCTTGACCATCTGCAGTCTCTATCCATACTGTAATACCTTCCACTGATAGTACAGATATTTATGTTATTAAAGTCTTTAATTTCTTCTTGTATCTGATCCAAGAATGTTATTGCTATTTTATCTTTAGTGTCTCGACCATCTGTAATTAGATGTAGGCATGTATGGTGTTTATAATTTTTTATAATTTGAATTATTGCTTTTAGATGATTAATATGTGAATGTACACCACCATCTGAACATAAGCCTATTATGTGTAATTGTGATTTACGGGTTGTTATGTTTTTACACATATTGTGAATAGTTATGTTATTAAAAAAATCTTTTTCATTTATTGATTGTTGAATTCTTACTAAGTCTTGGTTGATAGTTCGACCTGCTCCTATTGTTGTATGTCCTACTTCTGAGTTACCCACTTGGTTTCTAGGTAAACCGACATCTTCTCCAGATGCATTTAGTAAAGATTTTGGAAATTTATTCCAAATTGTGTCTATAGTTGGTGTTTTTGCTAATCTAATTGCGTTTCCTTTTATGTTTTCTGAGTATCCCCAACCATCTAAAATTGTTAGAACTATATGTTTACTTGGTTGATTGTGCATATAAAGCGAAAATTATGTTTTATTGTAATTGTTATGCAGTTTTATGATAGTGAATAAATATTGAAATATATTTTTGTACTGTAATAATAAATAATTGAAGAATATTACATATACATATTTGAGAGTTAAATATGCATATTTAATATTCTAAATTATTAAATATATTTTTGATTATGTTTATTATGAAATAATGTAGTGTCTTTATTTTCTGCTTACTGATTCAATACTATTTAGTTCTATTTTAATTAACTAAGTACGTTTATAGCGTAGTCTAAATAAGTATTTGCTTCATTAGCAGCTTGCCCTGCAAGGCCGTGTGTGTTTTTTATATATTCTATTGCTTCAATGTACCAACTAGGAGACAATTCGAAACTGCGGTTAATTTCTTCTAATCCAGCTACTAGATATTCATCCATTGGTCCAGTTGCTCCTACGACTAAGCAATAAGTAGTCATTCTTAAATAGTAACCGATGTCTCTGGCGCATTTTGCTTTACCAATCGCACTAGATGCATAAGTTGGCCCAGGCATTTGAGTTACATACGGAAACTTTGTATATACTGCTTGTGCAGCTCCAGTTATTAGTCGTTGTGCATTACTAGTCAAAACTTTTGCAGCTTCTAAGCTTTTAGATGCTCTTTGATATCTACCATTTATTGACTGTAGTTCTGCATTACTTAAAAATCTTCCCTGGCTGTCAGCAGACGCTATTGCTTCTGTAATAGGTGTTTTCATAATAATATTTTTCCTTCACGTTTTTTGATAATTTTACTTAGTGTTTTTATTAATTTTTCTAAACTACAGCTGCAGCTGCCCTATCGAAATATATGCTTAGTTCAGATATCAAAGAACTGCAATCTCCTGTTGATACTCCGTTTAAATCACTGGCTAATGCTATTGATGCTTCTTTCATTTTTTGAATAGCAACTGCTACAGATGCTCCTGGTGTGCCTAATGCCTGATAAGTTTCCCTTAGTCCATTTAAACATCTGTCATCTAAAACACTTGAGTCGCCAGCTATCATTGCATAACTAACGTATCTTAGTACAATTTCCATATCTCTCAAGCATGCAGCCATACGTCTGCTTGTATAAGCATTTCCACCTGGTTGAACTAATTGCGGTTGTTCAGCAAATAATGCTCTTGCTGAATTTGTTACTATAGCTGAAGCGTTTGAGTTGATTTTATTAACTGTATCTAGACGCTTATTTCCTTCAGTCACTATTTTTTCTAGTGCCTCTAATTGTTTATTGCTTAAAAATTCACCTCTTGCATCGGCTTGTGCTACAACTTTTGCAAATGCATCTAACATGTTTCTATCTCCTTGTATTGAAAATCTAAATAACTATACTTATGGATTTATTTAGCTTAGTCAGTATATTATAATAAAATCTGAATTTTGTTATTAAAAGATATTAAAAGTTGACTTATCTATATATTTTAATCATCTAATATTTCTGGTTCTGTTATTTCATCCACCATTTCAATAATTGCCTTGATAATTGGCTTATTTATGTAGTCATCTACTATGTCAATATCTTCATATTTTCTTCTTTTTGCTCGGTTAGCTACTTGTATTGTGATTTTATATCTATTTTGTGCTAAATCAAGTAGTTCTTCTGTTTTATAATTGATATAGTCTAAGTTTATTCTAGTATATTCGTTATATTGCTTCATTCGTTAATATATGTAAATGTTGATTTCTTAATTAATTGTTTTTTTGTTAGCTTGTTTATATGATTGTATATTTTATTGAAATATATGTAATATTATAAGAATAATAAACATTATTTTAATTTAGCTATTAATTAACTTTGATTAATATTACTGGTATTTAGTTATTGAATATCATTTTATATTTTTAATTATATAGATATATTAAATTTACCTACTATTAAATAATTGTAATTTAGATATCAAATATGCAAGTATCAAGAAATTTGACTTATAAATTGGAGCATTTTTTAGGCTTTCCTTCTCTATTAGATGAAAGAGATGCGTGTGGAGTTGGTTTCATGGCTGAAATAAATAATAAGCCATCACATAGTATCTTGCAAAAAGCTTTACAAGCTCTCAACTGTATGGAGCATAGAGGTGGTTGTAGTGCTGATCGTGAATCTGGTGATGGTGCCGGTATTATGACTGCAGTACCTTGGCAAATAATAATGAGCTCTTACAATGAATTTGATTCTGATAGATGTTTACAAAGTGCTGTTGCTATGGTTTTTTTGCGTTATGAACATTTGGAGTATATAAAAAGTATTTTTAATTGGATTTTTAACGAGTATAATTTAGATATTGTTACATGGAGAGATGTGCCTGTAGATTCTAGTGTACTAGGTGAAAATTCTTTAAAAAATGAACCTTTTGTTATACAATGTGTAGTTAGTTCTAATCTTTTTCAGGAAACAGAATTCGAAAAAATTTTGTATTTTGCTAGAAAAAAGATTGAATTTGTTGTAAGTGATACAACTCCTGATATTTACAAGAATTTTTATATTTGTTCCTTTTCTTCTAAAACTATTGTTTACAAAGGAATGTTGCGTTCGGAGGTTTTATCCAAATATTACTTAGATTTAACAGATCCTTTGTATATTACAAGTTTTGCTCTCTATCATAGGAGATTTAGTACTAATACTATGCCTAAATGGTCATTAGCACAGCCTATGCGTTTCATGGCACATAATGGTGAAATTAATACTTTATTAGGAAATCTGAATTGGACTAAGTCCCGTGAACCTTTATTCCAGGAAGGTAGCTGGTCTAGTTACTCTAATTCCTTAAATCAAATTACAAGTTTAATGAATAGTGATTCAGCTAATTTAGATTCTATTCTAGAATTACTTATTAAGTCTGGTAAAAGTGCTGAAGAATCATTAATGATATTAGTTCCTGAAGCATATAATAATCAGCCTGCTTTAGATTCTTTCCCTGAGGTCGTTGATTTTTATGAGTATTATAATAACCTGCAAGAACCTTGGGATGGTCCTGCTTTAGTTGTTTTCAGTGATGGTCAAAATGTTGGTGCTACACTGGATAGGAATGGTTTAAGACCTGCTAGGTATATTATTACTACAGATGGCTTTGTATCTTTATCATCTGAAACAGGTATTTTTGATTTTGATCACTCTAAAGTGTTAACTAAAGGACGTTTAGGTCCGGGACAAATGTTTTCTGTTGATTTAGTTAATCATCTTGTAGTTGATAATTTATCTATAAAAAAGAAAATTTCTCAGAAATTTCCCTATAAAAAATGGTTGCAGGATTATCAAGTTAAAGTGAATCAACAACCATACTACAACAGTTTTGATTCCGACTTAATGTATATTGCTCGTTTGCACAATGCTTTTGGTTATTCCAATGAAGATGTTCAATTAGTAATTGAGCATATGGCTAGTTCTGCAAAGGAACCTACATTTTGTATGGGTGATGATACGCCCTTGCCCATTTTATCTAGCAAGCCGCACTTGTTGTATGATTATTTTAAGCAGCGTTTTGCCCAAGTAACTAATCCAGCTATTGATCCATTACGTGAAAGTTTAGTAATGTCTCTTGTTACATATCTTGGACCTAAAGGCAATTACTTGGAGCCAACAGAATATATGGCTAGATCCATGCAAATTAGTTCACCTGTTATTAATGAGAATGAACTTGATGTCATACTTAAAGGTTTATTTAAGGTTTCGTCAATTAGTACTTTTTTTAAGATTGATTCATCAACACTAAATTTCGATGGCCACATAGATTTAATTTGCAGTGATTGTGTTGAATATATTAATTCAGGCTCTCAATTGATTGTTCTGACTGATCGTATTAATGACTTAAACAGTCAATATATTTTTATACCACCTTTACTAATCGTTGGAGCATTACATCATTATTTAATTAAGGTTAAGTTAAGGCATAAAGTATCAATAATAGTTGAAACTGCTCAATGCTGGAATACACATCACTTTGCGTGCTTAATTGGTTATGGAGCTAGTGCAATTTGTCCATATCTCGCTTTTTCAACTGTTAGACAATGGTGGCAAAATTCTAAAACCCAGAAATTGATGTCAAATGGTAAATTAGCTAAGATTACTGTGCATGAGTCCCAAAATAACTACCGTAGTGCTATAGAAAAAGGTTTGTTGAAAATTTTATCTAAGATGGGAATTTGTTTAATTTCTAGTTACCATGGTGCACAAATTTTCGAAATTCTTGGTTTAGATAGTGATATAGTTGATAAATCATTTCTTAATACAACTTCTCGTTTAGGTGGCATGAATTCTAATGAGTTCTTCAAGCAGTCTATGTTGATGTATAATTCAGCTTTTGTTCCTGAACTCCCTAAAAAGTTGCCTAATTTAGGTTATGTTCAATATAGACCAGGGGCAGAGTATCATGTTAATAACCCGGAAATGTCTAAAACTTTACATAAAGCTGTTCGTAATACAGATCATAGTTTATATGATCAGTATAAATTGCTATTGGAAAATAGAGTACCTACTAATTTAAGAGACCTATTGGTTTTTTCGAGTAATAAAAGTTCTATTGATGTCAGTGAAGTTGAGCCTGTTGAATTAATTTTAGAAAGATTTTGTACAGGTGGAATGTCCTTAGGTGCGTTGTCTCGTGAAACTCATGAAACTTTAGCTGTTGCTATGAATAGAATAGGTGGTAAATCTAATTCTGGTGAAGGCGGAGAAGATTCTATTAGATTTACAAGTATTACCGATATAGATAATTTGGGCATTTCATCTAGCTTTGCTCATCTTAAAGGTTTAAAAAATAATGATATTGCTAGTTCAGCTATTAAGCAAATTGCTTCAGGTAGGTTTGGTGTTACGCCTGAGTATTTAGTTAATGCTAAGCAATTGGAAATTAAGATAGCTCAAGGTGCTAAGCCTGGTGAGGGTGGTCAGTTACCTGGTAAAAAAGTTAGTCCTTACATAGCTACTTTGAGAAACTGTAAGCCAGGTGTTACTCTAATTTCACCTCCGCCCCACCATGATATTTATTCTATAGAAGATTTAGCTCAGCTAATATTTGATTTACATCAAATTAACCCTACTGCTCAAATATCTGTTAAACTAGTAGCATCTGTAGGGATTGGTACTATAGCTGCTGGTGTGGCAAAAGGTAATGCTGATGTTATACAAATTTCTGGTCATGATGGTGGTACAGGTGCATCTCCATTAAGCTCTATTAAGCATGCTGGTGTACCTTGGGAGTTAGGTTTAACAGAGGTCCATAAAACTTTAGTAGAAAATGATTTAAGGGATAGAGTGATATTAAGAGTTGATGGTGGTCTTCGGACAGGTAAGGATATAGTTTTATCTGCTTTAATGGGCGCAGAAGAATTTGGTTTTGGTACTATTGCTATGATTGCAACTGGTTGTGTAATGGCAAGAATTTGTCATACTAATAATTGTCCAGTTGGTGTTGCCACTCAGAGACAAGATTTACGTAACCGTTATCCTGGTATACCGGCAGATTTAGTCAATTTTTTTATTTTTATTGCTCAAGAAGTGCGAGAAGTTTTAGCTAAATTAGGTTATAGCAGTTTAAAGGATATTATAGGTTTAAATAGTCTACTTACTTGTGATTATAGTAAAATTACTAAAACAGCAAATCTTAATTTAGATATTTTGCTAAATAGTTCTAGTAATGTTAAGCCTTTAAATTTTCATTCTAGTATTCATAGCAATGGTAAAGTTTTAGATGAAGATTTATTGAATGATGTGAATTTTTTAAATGCAATTGATCATCAATTAGATGTAACAAAAACTGTAGTAATTAACAATACTGATCGTTGTGTTGGTGCTAGGATTTCAGGGGTTATTGCTAAGAAATATGGCCAAAAAAATTTTACTGGTAACTTACAGGTTAACTTTTTAGGTGTTGCAGGTCAAAGTTTTGGTTGTTTTATATGTCATGGTATGCATCTTAATTTAACAGGTGAGGCAAATGATTATGTTGGCAAAGGTATGAATGGAGGAGAAATAATTATTTCTCCTCCTTTACAGAATAAAGATGATGCTTCTAATTATGTTATCATAGGTAACACTTGTTTATATGGTGCTACAGGTGGTTATCTGTTTGTTAATGGTCAAGCAGGAGAACGATTTGCTGTTCGTAATTCAGCTGCTCAAACAGTTGTTGAAGGCGTAGGTGATCATGCTTGTGAGTATATGACAGGTGGACTTGTAATTGTTCTAGGTAAGTCAGGAAGAAATATTGGTGCTGGAATGACAGGTGGATTAGCTTATTTTTTAGATGAAACTAATGATTTAAGTTCTAAAATTAATTCTGAGATAGTTAAGGTTCAAAGAGTATTAACTAAAGAAGCGGAAGAACAGTTATTGGGCACTATTGAATTATATGAAATTAAGACTAAAAGTTGTAAAGCTAGACAAATACTTAATAGCTGGCAGACATATTTGCCCATGTTTTGGCAAGTTGTTCCTCCATCTGAGGATGCAACTCCTTTAACAAATCCAGAATATTCATCTTACACAAGTATAAAAAATTAGTATAAGTTTTAGTCTAGCAGGTTCGATATTGTTTTAATGATTTTCGTAATATATTATCACAATATTTAAAGTTTTCGTAAACTTATGATATAATTTTTGTAGTAATTACTCTATCTATTTATAATAGATTATTTAAATAATAAATAAAAGTTAATACCATAATGGCACATAGTGTTAAAGTTTATGATACTTGTATAGGTTGTACACAATGTGTACGTGCTTGTCCTTGTGATGTTTTGGAAATGGTTCCGTGGGATGGTTGTAAAGCTGGACAGATAGCTTCTGCTCCTAGAACAGAAGATTGTATAGGTTGTAAAAGGTGCGAAACAGCATGTCCTACAGATTTTCTGAGTATTCGTGTTTACTTAGGTGCTGAAACAACTCGTAGTATGGGTTTAACGTACTAACTATATCTCAAATTTGAAATGATTTGTAGGTCAAAATAAGACAAATATTATAAATATTTTAATTTACTTTAATAAAGTTATATTTGTTTGTTTTATTTACCTTTTTATTTTTATGTGTTAATATATTATCTAAATCACATTTAAGTTTATTTTTCGTCATGAATTTATTTAATACTAAACTACATGATTCTTTTCAATCTCGAGAAGTTATTAAAGTAATAACTGGCATAGATAATGTAGATATTTCTCAAATTGTGACTATAGCTAAATCAGCAGAGTTATCTGGAGCTACTTATCTGGATGTGGTAGCTAACCCGAAAGTTGTAAAATTACTGAAATCTACTTCTGCCTTACCTGTTTGTGTTTCTTCTGTAAGTACGCTTGATTTATACAATTGCTTTGTCGCTGGAGCAGATTTAATAGAAATAGGTAATTTTGATGCCTGTTACACTCGTGGAATTTATTTTAGCCCTGATCAAATACTTTCTTTAGTTAAAGAAGTAAAATCTTTAGTTGATACTATAGACCTTTGTGTAACTATACCGTATCATTTATCACTTAATGATCAAATTAGGCTAGCTCAGTCTTTAGAATTTATAGGTGTTAATATTATACAAACAGAAGCAATCTTTATTAAAAATAAACCATTTAATTCTCAAGTACTTGGCAGTAATATTTTTAACTTAGTTTACCCCTCATACTCTTCACTATTATCTACATATTTTATTTCTACAAGTGTGCAAATACCTGTTATCACGTCCTCTCGTATTAATACTTTTTCAGGCACTGTAGCTTTACTTCTTGGTGCTTCTGGTATAGGAGTTGGCTCGACGATTAAAAATCAAGATGATCTATCTCAAATGTCTGATTATATTAAATTATTGCGTGATTCAATTAATTTTGTAGTTGATGAACAGTCATTAGTTTTGAATCATATGTTGCATTCTAGTATTTTATTGTCTTCTAATACAATCTAACTTTGTTCATATGATATGTTGTATGTTTATCAATAAAATTATTATTTCATTGTTTTTATTAATCTTCTATATCATGAATATGATCAATAGTCTATCTCAATTACTAAGCTATGAACTTTTTTAAGTATCTCAATAAATTCTTGAGTACAATAATTTTTGTATTAACTATATTAATACTTGCTTTCTCTTTTGGTAGCCTTAAAAAAAAAAGAGGCTACGAATTTTTTGTAGAATTCAATAGTGCTTATGGCTTAAGAAAAGGTACTAATGTTAATTTACAGGGTGTTACTGTTGGTTATGTAAATAACCTTGCTGTGAGGCCGAGTAAAGTAGTAGTACTAATACATATTAATTCTGTGGATATAATGATTCCGAGCAATTCGTTAATAGAGGCCAACCAAATAGGTTTATTTAATGATATTATTATAGACATTACTTTGCTTGATCATTTTTACATAAGTGATAATGATAATCAATCTCTTGATCCTAATTCTTTGCAATGTTTACAATCTTCCTTTATATGTTCTAATTTTTATGTTAAGGGTTATAAAGGACTAAATTATGATGATTTAGTTAGGGCCACTACACGAATTTCTCAAAGATTTGATGATCCAAGGTTTTTCAATTTATTTTATATACTACTGCAGAACAGTATTGATATTTCTAGTCAAATTGTTTTTATTACAAGTCATGCCTCTTATTTATTCTTTTATTTAACTAATTTGATTACTTTACTTTTATCAAAGTATTTAATTTAAAAGTTATATTAATAAAATAGTTTCTTATTATTTATCCCCTATTTTAATTTAAATTTATGATATCTCGTAAATCTCTATCCCCTAATTTTTTAAGACCTGTGATTGAATTTGAAAATCAATTATCTCAGTTAGATAAAATGTTGGTTGATGTTATAAATGTTTCACCCAGTATTAGGAATCGGATAAATCAGTTGCGCACGAGCTTAGTTTCTTTAAAAAAAGATATTTTTATATCTTTGACTCCTTTGCAAAAATTACATTTGGTTAGACAACCTGATAGACCTACTACTTTAGATTATATTGATAATATAATGGATAATTGGGTTGAACTACACGGTGATCGAGGTGGTACTGATGATTTAGCTATAGTTGGTGGAATTGGTAGTATAAATTCTATAACTACTGTATTCATTGGTCATCAAAGAGGTAAAGATACTAAGGATAATGTTGTTAGAAATTTTGGAATGGCTTCCCCCGGTGGTTATCGTAAAGCTCTAAGACTTATGAAGCATGCCAATAGGTTCAATTTTCCTATATTAACCTTTATAGATACACCTGGTGCTTGGGCTGGTATGGAAGCTGAAAAATTAGGTCAAGGTGAAGCAATTGCAGTTAATCTTAGAGAAATGTTTTCTTTTGAAGTGCCTATCATTTGTACTATAATTGGTGAAGGTGGTTCAGGAGGAGCTTTAGGTATAGGAGTTGGCGATAAAATTTTGATGCTTCAGCATGCTGTTTATACAGTTGCAACGCCTGAAGCTTGTGCTGCTATTTTGTGGAAGGATAGCACGAAATCTCTTGTTGCGGCAGAGTCTCTTCGTATAACGTCTTATGATTTAAGAACTTTAGGTATTATTGATGACATTGTTGAAGAACCCTTATGTGGTTCTCAATCAAATCCTTCTCAAGCTGCCAAAAATTTGAAGATTAAATTGCTTAGTGAGTTGGATGTTTTACTCAAGTTGACTGGCGAAGAAAGGAAAAAAATGAGATACTCAAAATTTCGCCGAATAGGAAAGTTTTATGAGTCATCTCAGCCTTAGATTAAAATAATCTATTGATGTCATTTTTTTTACTTACCGCTGTTATGGAATTATACCAGTAGTTCTTAGACCTATTATTGTGCCAGCCCCAATAATGTGTCCTAAGCTAGTTGTCGCTAGTAATTCAGGTAATCCAAAACCTTCTGCTCCAAATATTGGAATAGAAGGTCCAAAGCTTCTAACTTTGATTGCATATCTGCCAATACCTACACTAATTACATTACAAATACACATAATAATACTAACTTGGATTGACCATGTAGAATTGTTTGACAACATTTTAAATATATTATAGATTTCAGTGTCCATCTTATTTTTTTCTTATTTCATTAATAATAAATATAATTATAATTTAATTTGGTATGTTTAGGATTTTGTATAAGATATATTAAGTGATCAGTTTTCACCGCTAATTTATATTGAATTATTGCAAAATCCATCCATAGCTGTGTAAACCTTTAGCTAAAAAATTAACACCTAGGTAACATAGCCATATAATTATAAATCCAACTGATCCTATAATAGATGGTACGTATCCGGTTAGTTTTTTATTGATGCGTGTATGTAGATATACTGCAAATATAATCCATGTTATTAGTGCCCATGTTTCTTTGGGATCCCAGCTCCAATAGGTTCCCCAAGCTTCGTTAGCCCAAACAGCACCGGAGATTATTCCAACAGTTAATAAAGGAAATCCTAGTCCTATTGTTCTATAACTTAGATTGTCTATAGCTTGTAGCAAATTAATACTATAATTTGTTTCTATTTGACTTCTGCTGACGCGTGTTTGTATGGGTTTAGATTTATATTCCATTATTATTTTATTTGAACTATTATAGGAACTGCCATAAGTTTTTATTTTTTTACCTATAGATATCACTAAAAAGAGTGTAGATAAGAGTGATCCTATAATTAGTACTGCGTAACTTAACATCATTACTGTCACATGCATCATTAACCAATTAGATTGTAAGGCAGGTACAAGTGGTTTTGCTGCCTTCATATCCTCTGGCAAGCACGTATTTATAAAAGCTACAATGAATAGTGATATTGGTGAAATTATAGCTGGTAGTATTTGATTATCTGTTTTTTTTGTAGCAATGAGCCCTATAGTTGTTAAACACCATGCTAAAAAAATAAGAGATTCATATAGATTGCTTAGTGGGAAATAATGATTGCTCACCCATCTAATTAATAGTGATGATCCTAAGGCTAGATTCGCTTGAAGATTTAAAAGATTCAGAATGTTATCTAAGATTTTATTTTTTTTAATTGTTAAATTAAACCAAGATAAAATTAGTACTATAAGTAAAATTCCAAATGATATATTAATTAAATTGTTTTCAATTAAGTCCAAATTCATATATAAAAATTAGTTATTTGTCTGGCTATAAACATATAGTTTATAGTATAATTTATAATCTATTATCTTTAATATAGGTGAAAATTTAAGATTTTACTTATTAATTTCATCGGTATGAATTTAGTTCTATAAATTTAAGTAATTCTTATACTATAGTTTGTACCGCGTGGGGCATATAAATTTGTATTGCTCTAGATTTTTTGTTATTAAATTTAAGTTAATGAGTAACTAGTGGTTTCGTACTAGCTTAATATTAAATAATTCGCTTGTTGTGTTATTTCCGATTTGTTAATAAAATGATTATTGAATAATTAGTTAAAATAGTTTAAACAGCATTTAGTAGAGTGGTTCAAATATTTTTTAAATTTAAGTGTTATTTTAATAATATTGATATTATATTTATGGATTGAACTTAATGATTATTTAAGTATATTTTTGTATTTACCTTTGCATTATGTTTCAAATTTTTAGGAATATTTTATTATTTTTTTGAAATTTTTGCGTTTTTTTAATATGAAACATATAATTACATAACTTACTCAATAAAAATTCAATCAAAAATGAAAAATTTATTGAGTAAGTGAATTAATTAGTTAGTTTTTATTGTAATAAATATTAGCTTAAAGAATTAATTAGATAATCTAAAGCAGAAGTAAATTCAACTCCAGCTTGAGCACTCATATCTCTAGGAGTACATAGTCTATCTCTTGTGAAACTGAATGAAGCAATATATGCAGCACTAGGTAAATTTAGAGCTCTGTATACTTCTTTTGCTCCTGCAATTCCCCATTCGTCTAAAGGACCTGTACCACCAACTACTAGAGAGTAGTTAATTAAACGCATATAGTGATCTACATCTCTGTAGCACTTATTGATTTTTTCTTGATTTTCACCAGCTTCTCCTGGATTTTTTAAGTAGCCGTATTTGCTAAAGCATGCATCACCAGCTTCCTTTACAACTGCTTCGTGATTAGATCCTAGCTTCTCTGCAGCTTCTAGTCTTGCTGCAGCGCGTTGAATATTTCCTTGAACTGATTGCAGGTCTGAAGTAGAAGGGTAACGTCCAGCGGCATCTGCAGCACTAATTGTTGTAGTAATAACTGATTTCATTATTTATCTCCTCAGTATTATTGTATTTATATTTTAGTTATTTAATAATAAGTTTAGCTAACAGCAGCTACAACTCTATCACAGTATACGGCAACTTCTGATGCTAATGCAGAACAGTCGCCTTCAGAAACTGATGCTTTTTTCTTAGGTGCTGTATTGCTAGTAAAAGCAACGGCAGCTGCTTTCATAATATTTACAGCTCTAACTACAGAATTAGTTGGTACACCAAGAGCAATGTAAGTTTCTTTTAGACCGTTTAGGCAACGATCTTCTAATACAGATGAATCACCTGCTAGTAGTGCATATGATACATAACGTAGTACAATTTCTCCATCTCTTAAACAAGCAGCCATACGACGATTAGTGTAACAATTTCCACCTGGAGTAATTAGTCCTGGGTTTTCGCATATCATACCAGAAATAGCATCAGATACGATACAGCTTGAGCTAGAAACAATATAGTTTACTGCATCAAGTCTTTTGTTTCCGTCACTAATAAATGTTTTAAGTGCTTGTAGATCGCTTCCACTTACATAAGCAGCTTTTGAATCTGAATTTACAACAACTCTAGAAAATGCGTCAAGCATAGAGCTCTCCTTAAATATTTTAGTATTCTTTTTATTTTATGTATTCTATACTAATGTAAAAGAATAAATTAGTTTCAGCTTTTTTGAGCTGATGTATTAGTATCGATTATAAATATAAAAGATTTTATATTTAATTCTATAACAAATTAATATTAATTAATATTTTGACGATAATTTGAGGACTTGCCATTAACCAATAATATTAACTATTGAATTATTTGTTTTAACTATTTATTTCACAAAATCATTTTAGTGTTTTTAAAAATATGATCTAAAGTGCGTATTTGTTTTGTATCTTATTCAATATTTTGTGCTGTATTGATCCATACTGTCTATGGGCAGAGTTAATTTGTTAATCTAATGCATATAATTTTGTTGCTTTTATATCCAACTAACCTTTTATTTCTTCTGTATTGATAATGGAAAGATATAATATTATATTCGATCTTTCCTGTTGATTACTGTTACGTTTTTATTTATATATTTTTTGTGATATATTTATAGTTTATAAAAATTTTTTAATTCACGGTATTTAAACCAAAGGATATTATGGTTAATTAATTAATTAGATTTTTCACGCAATATTTAATTACATTATCTTTCATAATCATGACTTTTAGTATTTTAACTAAATACTTTTTAATATTGCTGTGACTGAAAGTATTTATTTGGTCTTCATATAATTTTAGTTTAAATTCTTGCTCTAAAGTAAGTTTATTTGTGTTATACATATTTTTTGCTATATGTTAAAAACCTAATTTTCACGTATAATACATAAAATTTAGAAAAAATTATACTATTTGATAGTATTGTTCTAAATTTTAGTATAATATCTTTATATTTTATATTTAAATATATGAAAGCATGCTAACTCGTTATCTTACATTGTTAAGTTAATTTTTGAAAGTAGTTAGTTTATACAATGAACTTTAAGTTTATATTTTTGTTAATTCATAATCAATTTGGAGACGAATTATGCCTATTCCTATTTTAAATTATTCTTTATCAACTCACAATCACAGGGTTAATAGCTTTGAGTATTTAGCAGGAGAAGAACAGCCAAAGTTATATACTACAGGTAACCTTCCTTCATCAGTTGAGATGGATGAAATTATCTGGGCTGCTTATCGTCAGATTTTTAGTGAACATCAAACACTAGTTAGTACCAAACAACCTTTTTTAGAATCACAATTGAGATTTAACCAAATTACAATTAAAAACTTTATTAAAGGTTTATTATTATCAGCCGAATTTCGTTATCTAAATTACGATGTGAATAACAATTATCGTTTTGTCGAAATGTGTGTCCAGCGTGTTTTAGGTAGAGATATATATAACAAACGTGAAAAATTAGCATTTGCAATCGTATTGGCTTCCAAAGGTATAGAAAGTTTTATTGACTTACTGATTGACAGCGAAGAATATAATGATAATTTTGGTGAATATATAGTTCCTTATCAAAGAAGAAGAATTATTTTTCAGCGTAATAAAGGTGAAATTCCATTCAATTTAAAAACACCTCGCTTGGATTATAGTTTTCTGTCAAAACAGTTTATGCCTCAGTTATCATGGTCAGGTCCTGTGCGTCGTTTTAGGCCGCAAGAACAAGTGCCCAAAGCAGGAGATCCAGCTTTATTTTTTAGTATGTTAAATGATATTTCTTTTGTATAATATATAATTTATACTTTTTTTATAATTATGCTTAAATATTCTAGTATTTATTTTTATATGTAAAATTAAACTAGAATATTTTAAGATTTAATTAGATTGATTTCTTCATCTGTAATTACGAGTCTTTAATTAAAATTTTATTAACTGCCTAGTTTAAAAGCATCCACGAATAACCCATATACAATACCAATTTTGAAGTTATTTATTAAATTGATTATATAAGGTTTTTTAGTAATAATATTTCTATATAAAGCTTTACTAATTATTTCATAAGATGTTACTATTACTGCTCCACTAATTATGTTCCAATCTCCTGTTTGGGCAGGTACTGTTGATAAGATATTTGCAAAAAAAAAACCTAATGTTAGGCTTAATATGTTTATGTTAAAAAACATAAATCGATAATTGAGTTTTTTTTTACCAAAGATTTTAGGTTAAATATTAATTTCACGTTGATTTTGTAACTTTTTTGTTTGTACTCTTAAATATTTTTCTCACTTAAAGTCTGACTAATATAATCAAAAGGTTCAGTAAGAACTTTTAAATCTTCTAGACTTATATCATTGTTATTGTTAGAAATCTCTTCAGAGACCACATTTTTTAAGATTTCTATACTAAGAATAGTAGGACCAATTGGTACACTTAATGATAAATATGTTTCTTTTAAGCCGTCTAATAATCTTTCACTCAAAATGTCTTTACTACCTGCTATTAATGCATAACTTGCATATCTAAGATAGTAATCTATATCCCTTAAGCAAGTTGCATATCTTCTGGTTGTATAAGAGTTTCCTCCTGGTCTTAATAATTCGGGTTGTTCTGAATATAATCTACTCGCGGTCTCTTTGACTATCTTTGAAGATTTACTAATGATTATTTCCATAGCTCTTAATCTATCTGTTGCCGTATTGAAATAAGTGTTTAATTTATTCATTGCGCCTTTGTCTAGGTATTTGCCTATAAGATCGTATTGGTTTAATATAGTTGTGATAGCATCTTGCATTTATTGTTTTCCCTATCATTAATATCTTTGTACATATCATATATAATACAATTAAATTTATCTGTGAAAAAATAATTTTTTTATTTTATGGATTGTAGTTATTTAATAGTTCGTATTGAGGATAAAAAAAATATAGAGTTACATTGTTTTTTTTTGAATACTGTAAGATTAAAATATAGGTATCCTACTTGTATGACTATACATGCTGATAAATTAAATGATGGTTTTCACTTGGTTTCTTTATGCAACCGTTTTAACATTTTGTCTACATCACATAAGCTTTATATAGGTATAGAAATTTTTAAAGCTTGTCTTGCTATTAAATTAGATCAAACTTATGTACAGGAATAAACAGGCTCTATTTTACTTTTTATCGTTTTAATAATATATAATTAATTTGTTTATAAGGCATGTAACTCAGTGGATAGAGTACCAAATTCCGACTTTGGTGGTCGAAGGTTCAAATCCTTCCTTGCCTATTCACTGCATAAAATGACTTTACTACTTTTATGTGTTATAATGTTCTTAATTTAGACTGCAATAAATAATGGTTGTTTCATAGGGACTGATTTGGTTTCTACGTATTGAATTTTTTTATTGATTATAGTTAACTTCACAATTTAATTGTTCTCAGGTATTTATTTTGTAAAAGCAAAACATGATATAGTAGTTTTTTCTAAAAATTTAGTTAATATCTAAAATTTTAATTTATTCACTTATACTTCTCTAGATAATTTGATGTATTAGATGAGATGCTCTTATTATAAATTTTTAAAATAGTCATTTAATGATTTAATAAGTTAAGTACAAACAATCAACATACTTTTTAGTATATAAAACAATTTGAAAATTAACTTAATCTTTTATATCAATACGGACGTGGGTTCGATTCCCACCAGTTCCAATGTACAATTAAATATAGCCTATTGTTGAATATACCATGTGTTCCTAAATTTTTTATTATAATATTATTTACTTATTTTTATATTTAATGATTTTATTTGATTTAAGTTTATTTGATCTGTTATTATATGGGAATCATAAAAATGTTCCATTTCTGGGATTTAAGTTAGGTACTGAGAACACAAGAAATGATTCTAATATGTTTAGTTCAAGAAGAAATCATGATGAGTTAAATCCTATTTTTGCATCAAGCAATATGCCACTTGTAAGTTGTTCAAGAAAAGAATTTGCTAATTCAAGAGAAAAATATCGTTTGATAAAACGTAACTTTTGGCAAAAATTGGTTAACAAATATTGGCAGGAAACTATTTTTATTTCATCATCTAATCCTGTATTAGAGAATTATACTAGTAGGTTAAGAACTAGTGGCTTGTCTGTATATCAAGGTAGTGATTATAAAAATTTTCTACGAGAGTTGAGTAAAAATTTATTATATAGAAATATTCAAATTTATTCAAGTGCACATAAGGATCGAGGCATCTCTAAATTTATAAGCAAAAATAATGTATACGTTAAATATAAATGGTTGAAGTTATTAAATCCTGGCGCATTTACTTTAAAGAACAATAAAAATAAGTTAGCTACTAACTTTTTAATCAACAGAAACAGTAAATCTTTTCCTTTGTTCGTTTTAATTAATAATAAAAAACAAATTGTACTTGCCGAGTCTTCTGAATACACACAAAATCGTCATACAATATTAGAATTTTACCACAGAATAACTAGTAGCAGATTGAATAATAAAAAGTTATACACAGGTTTATTTTTCACTAACTTAGATGATGCGACAGAGTACTTAAATTACATTAATTACAAATACTCTAGGTCTACACGTAATTTGAGCATAAAACTTGTGCCGACAACAATTAATTTATATTATCAACTTTTAGAAAAGTCTGGTAATCAAATTGAATTCAGGTTAATTCCTGATTTAAAAGAGGTTAGTCAATTATTGTATAAATATAAAAAATATAAAAATTTGTCATTTGATAGTGACCAACATTATGGATCTAATTATTTTCAAGGTCAGCCTTTATATTTTTTTAAACACTATAATTTAGAAATAGAAAGAACAACAAATAGTCCGAGTCATTTTCGATATTTATATGCACTTTCTAAAAACCACAAGGTTCAATATGAAACAGCTTTTTTGAATTATGACACAGCATTTAATGCATGGCAAAAATATAGAAAAAAAATAAAAAAATATAATTTGCCTCTTAAGCCTCAACTTAGTGTTCTTAATTTAGAATCATTTTTAATAAGATCTGATTATACAAATAAGAATAATAAAATTATATTTATACCTTCCGTCAAAACTTATAGTTTTGCTAAAAAGTATATAATGTCTAACTTAGATGATAGTAGAGGTTTAATCCAGTTATTAATAAACAGTGCTTTTAATTTTAAAAGTGTGTTTTACAGAGTATTGTGGTCGCTAACAACACGTCAACCAATTGTCTGGTAATAACATATAATTATATAGCTTATTTTTTTATTTTCTTGAATAGTACTCAACGACTAATAATTCATTTAATTGCAGTGCAACCCAGTCTCTTGCTATTACTCCATTGACTTTGCCTGTCATAGTTTCTTTGTTTAACTCTAAATGACTTGGAATATTAGCTAAGCCAGGTGATCCAAGGTATCTTTTTATTAACTCAAGAGATGAATTTTTAGATTTTATGGTAATTATATCACCTGGTTTACATTGGTAGCTTGGTATAGAGATTAATTTTTTATTTACTAAAATATGACAATGATTTACTAATTGTCTAGAAGCAGGAACCGTTGGTGCTAAACCTAAACGAAAAATAACGTTATCTAATCTCATTTCTAATATTTGTAATAATACAACTCCAGTTGATCCTTGTACTTTTTTTGCTATTTTTACACTTCTTAGTAACTGCTTTTCACTGATTCCGTAATTGAACCTTAATTTTTGTTTCTCGTCTAGTCTCAAAGCGTATTCTGATGGTTTCTTAGATTGCTGTCCATGTTCACCTGGTGGAAATGTTTTTTTAGATTTTTTTCTAGTCAATCCGGGTAAGTCACCTAACTTACGTGCTATTTTTAATCTAGGTCCTCTGTAACGAGACATAGTTACTCCTTCTCTTTTTAATTTTATTAATTAAGAATTATTTGTGTTGTATATTCTATATTCAAGACAGTTGTGAATTAAGTTATTTGACTATTGTAATTAAAGTAATTTACTTTTTATAAGGTGATAGAATCATTGTAATATTCTTACCGTCCTTAATTGGATTTTGTTGTATCTGTGATATATGCTTTAGATCTTCGGATATTTTTTTCAGTAAATCGATAGCTAAATTAAAGTGTTGTATCTCTCTCCCTCGGAAAATGACAGTTATTTTTACTTTATCCCCTGATTTTAAAAAGCGAAGTGCTTGATTTATTCTTACTTGGTAATCATGATTCTCTATTTTATACCTCATTTTCACTTCTTTAACTGTTGTTTGGTTTTGCTTTTTTTTCGCTTCTTTAGCTTTTTTTTCTTGTGTAAATTTATATTTACCGTAGTCTATTATTTTACATACTGGTGGTTCTGACTTATGACTTACTACAACTAAATCTAATCCTTGTTCTATCGCCATATTCAATGCCTCATTAGAAGAATATACACCTAATTGTTTACCAAGCACGTCTATTAAACGTACTTTAGGATATCTAATATATTCATTTACTATCGATTGTTCATTGTAATTATTCTTCAATTTTAAGTTAAAGTATCCTTATTTGATTTAAAATTGTTCTCGTATATAATTTTAAATTATTGCTAAATTTATGTAAATTATTATAACATTAAATGCATATGTATTTATTTGTTTAACAATATTTGTGCATTTTATTTATTTTACTAAGTATATATGAAACACACTTTATCTGTTCTTGTTCAAGATGAATCAGGCGTTTTATCTAGAATTTCAGGTTTATTTTCTAGGAGGGGTTTTAATATTGATAGTTTGGCTGTTGGTCCGACAGAAACTAGCGGAATGTCTAGAATTACTATGAGTCTTAGAGGTGATAATAGAACTATTGAACAATTGATTAAACAGCTATATAAATTAATTAATATAATTAATGTTCAGAATGTTACTCATTTACCTTGTATAGAGAGGGAGTTAATGCTAATTAAACTTAAAATTAGCGATCAAGATAGATCTTTAATTTTAGATATAGCTAATATTTTTAGAGCAAAAGTGGTAGATATATCTTTGAACTCCCTGACTTTAGAAGTAACTGGTGATCCAGGTAAAATATTTGCTGTGCAACAGATATTAAGTAAGTACAAAGTTATTGAAATTGCACGAACTGGTAAAATTGCTCTCATTCGAGAATCTAATATAAATACTGAAGTCCTTAAAAAAACTTTGGATTATTCTAATAATTATAGTTATTAATATAGATGTAGTCGTTCTTTAATTTTAGCACACTTTGACTTAAATGGATTAATTTATCCAATTTCCTGGTTTTTCTACAAAAGATAGACATTCAATTAAATCCCAGTCTATAAATACTAATTGTTTTTTTTTGTTTATATTTACATTAATTATTGTACTTGTTGGATTAAATGACATCTTTTCATCTATCAATGACTTGTTATGTTGCTTTTTTATGAAATAATAAGTATTACAATTATGGATGTGTCGACAGTTTATACATATGCACATATTGGCGATAACAGTATGTTGATAAATAATATATATATTTTTTTATATATATAGTAATACTACTATTTATATTTATTTTGCGTATATTGGTAATATAGATAAAATATTTTAAGTTTGTCATGGGGATGGAGGGACTTGAACCCTCACGATCAATAAAAGATCAACAGATTTTAAGTCTGTTGTGTCTACCATTCCACCACATCCCCTGATTATTTTTATCATAAAGTATCAAGGCGGCACCCAGATTTGAACTGGGGATAAAGGATTTGCAATCCTCTGCCTTACCACTTGGCCATACCGCCTTATAGTATATGCGTATATAAAGACTGTTAAGAATTTTGCTATGTAATTTATCTAATTTCTGTACGAGTTGTCAATGATTCGTTGACAATTTTCATTAAATTTATTTTAGTCATTTTGTGTAAATAATCTACTTTTTAATATATCTTCCGATTGAATTGTAATTAAGTCTCCTTTAGTTAGTACTTTATCCCCACTGGTAAAAATTCTGTTAGCTTGTCTCATTCTTGCTCTATCAATTGCATTTCTGATACTCCTTGCATTAGCGAAATGCGGTTGTTTCATACGTCTTTCTGCATATTCTAATAATACTGTATCTGCATCTGGAGCAAATTTATATTGTTGTTCTTCAAGCATTAATTTAGCTATTTTCAGTAGTTCCTCTGCAGTGTAATCAGGAAAGTCAACGTGGTTTGTTACTCTAGAAGAAAGACCTGGATTAGATTCATAGAACTTATCCATTTTTTCTTTATAGCCTGCAAAAATAACAACTAAATCTTCTCTTTGATTTTCCATTACCTGTAATAATATTTCTATAGCTTCTGCTCCATAATCTCTTTCATTATCTGGCTTATATAAATAGTAAGCTTCATCTATAAATAATACTCCGCCCATCGCCTGTTTGAGAACTTCTTTAGTTTTGGGAGCAGTATGCCCAATATATTGTCCAACTAAATCATCTCTTGTAACTGTTAATAAGTGCCCTTTTTTAATATAACCTAGCCTATATAATATATCTGACATTTTCATTGCAACAGTTGTTTTTCCTGTACCAGGGCTACCCGTAAAAGACATATGCAAACCAGGACTTCCTGAAATTAATTCTAACTTATTTCTTAGTCTATCAATTAGCAATAAAGCAGCTATTTCTTTTATCCTAGTTTTTACAGGTTGTAAGCCAATTAACTCTTTTTCTAATTCATCTATAATTTGTTGAATCTTAGTTTTATCGTATTCTTCTTGTAAATTTACAAGAGTATTGTTTGTATATTCTGTATTCATATAATAATGATTATGATTGTTATGTTGCTATGTATAGTCTTAAATACTTAAAAAAATAAAAACTTAAAGTGTTAATACAGTGTTTTTATTTTTTTTCTAAGCTTTTATGATTATTTAATTACTAAAATTAAAAGTATTAATATCTAGAACCCTCAGGCTTACTTGTTGCATAACTTCGGAAACAGTATTTTTGATTTCTTCCAATATCTTCTGATCTTACTAACTCAAAACCTGGCTCAAGTGCGGGTCTGTTAATAATAAAAGATAATACGCAACTCTCTACACCTCTAGTATTGTCAAAGGCATTAAATTTAATATATACATCTGAATGTTGGTCGCGACAACTCTTAATTTCAAACATTACAGCTTCAGCATCTTTTATATCAAATAATGGTAGACCCCATAAATCCCAATAGTTATTTCTTGGATGTGGATCGTCAGTATATTCAATATTAATTGCCCAGCCCTTAGATACAGCGTAGTTTACTTGATTTTTAATTTGTTCATCAGTTAGGTCAGGTAAAAAGGAAAAAGTTCCTTGTGTTAATCTCACTTATCTATACTCCTTATTAATGATTAATCTTGTTTAAGAATTTCTAATGCGATTTTACGTAAGTGCAAAATTAACATTGAAATATAATGAATGCTTATTATTTGTTTGATTTAAACATTAGCTGTTGGAGTTTCTACAAAGTCAGCAGTATCTGTAGAAGTATAGTTGAATGTAATGTCCTTCCATAAGTCTAATGCTGTCTGTAGAGGTCCACAAGTTTTTGCTGCATCGCGTAAAATTTGTGGACCTTCGGCTACAAAATCACGACCTTCGTTTCTAGCAATTACCATTGCTTCTAAAGCTACACGATTTGCTGTTGCGCCAGCTTGAATACCATCTGGGTGACCAATAGTACCACCACCAAACTGAAGTACTACATCTTCACCTAGATAATCTAATAATTGATGCATTTGACCGCAATGAATACCACCTGAAGCAACAGGAGTTACTTTGCGTAATGAAGCCCAATCTTGTTCAAAGAAAATACCTTGAGGTAAATTCACAGGTAGATATGGTTCTAGTAGGGTGTTATAAAAACCTTTAATCATTAGAGGATCACCTTCTAATTTTCCTACAACAGTACCTGCGTGAATATGATCTACGCCTGCCATACGCATCCATTTACAGATAACTCGGAAATTCATTCCATGAATTTTTTGACGTGAATAAGTTGAATTCCCCGCACGGTGTAAATGTAAAATCATATCATTTTTGCGAGACCAAATAGCCATCGTTTGGATTGCTGTATACCCGATTACTAAGTCAATCATGATGATAACTGTACCTAGTTGCTTAGCAAATTCAGCTCTTTCGTACATCTCTTCCATTGTTGCTGCAGTAATATTCATATAATGTCCTTTAACTTCACCCGTAGCAGCAATAGAACGATTTACAGCTTCCATTGAATATAAAAATCTTTCTTTCCAACGCATAAATGGTTGAGAATTGATATTTTCATCATCTTTAAGAAAATCTAGACCACCTCTTAAACCTTCATAAACTACTCTACCGTAGTTTTTACCAGATAAACCTAATTTTGGTTTAACTGTTGCACCTAAGAATGGACGTCCAAATTTATCCATACGTTCTCGCTCTACAACGATACCAGTTGCTGGACCTTGGAAAGTTTTAAGGTATGCTACTGGGATACGCATATCTTCAAGTCTTAGAGCTTTTACTGCTTTAAATCCGAAAACGTTACCAATAATAGAAGCAGTTAAATTTGCAATAGATCCTTCTTCAAATAAATCAATATCATAAGCTATGTATGCAAAATATTGATCTGTAGTGTTTGGTACAGAATCTACTTTGTATGCTTTAGCACGATATAAATCGCAAGCTGTTAATAAATCAGTCCATACAACAGTCCATGTTGCAGTAGATGATTCACCTGCAACTGCTGCAGATGCTTCTACAGGATCTACTCCTGGTTGTGGACTAACCCTAAACAAAGCTAATATATCTGTGTCTTTAACTACATAGTTAGGGTCCCAGTATCCCATTTTTGCATATGGAATTACACCAGATTCGTAACGCTCGTTTTTAATCCGCGTCCGTTCTTCTACAGAGTTAGACATTTATTCCTCCTTGAGTTTAAGGCATTATCATTGTATATAAAGTTAGCCTTGGTGGTAACGATTTGTAGTTATAACAGAATAAATACTATTTATAACTACGTATATAGACTATCTTTAAATATAAATCTATCATTATATCGTTATCAAAGAATTGTAGTATTATTTATTAAGATGATAATTTTTATTAATATATTTGTAATGTTTGCACTTTTTTAGGATTTTTTTACCAAATAGTTTATTTTTATGTTAATATTATCTGTAGCAAGGGATAAACATTGGAGAAGCTTATTTTGTCTATTTTACAAGTTGTTGATTCTTCGTTTAATTCAGAAGTCATAGAATGTAGCTCTATTGTTCTAGTAGATTTTGGAGCCACATGGTGTGGGCCATGTAGAATGATAGCCCCAGTAATTAATGAAATTGCTAATGAATATCAGGATATAGTTAAAGTTGTTCAAGTCAATACAGACTCTAATCCTAGTGTTGCAACTGAATATGGCATAAGAAGTATTCCTACTGTTATGATTTTTAAAAGTGGAGTAAAAGTAGATACTGTTGTAGGTGCTGTACCTAAGTCAACTTTAGTACATGCACTCAATAAGTATGTGAAGGTAAAGTAATGTCAATATATCATTTCGCAACAATAAATAAACTGTTTTAGTAATCTTTAATTATTCTGATAGGCTTGTAAAGCCTATACATTTATTTTTATCATTTATATTAATATGTCAAAAATTTGCGCTTTGTCTAAAAAGAAGAAAAATAATGGTTATAAAGTATCACATTCTCACATCAGAACTAAAAAAAAACAAGAAGTTAACTTGCAATATAAAAAAATATGGTCAACTACAAGAAATTCATGGATCAGATTAAGAGTTTCAACTAAAATAATAAAATCTTTACATAAAATAAAAATATAGAGACTAAATAATGACAATTTTTAAAATTTATGTTATTATAGTTAGAGTTATAAAATAAAATTATTCGTATGTATAAGTTAAAATTCATAAATCTTAACTTGGCTAGAAATTATATAAAGAATACAGATATTAAGAGTAAAGGAATATACATTAAGGATTGTACCAATGACATTTAATTTAAGAAATATTGATATTGATAAGTATAACGAAAATAATTTTGATGATAATACAGAATCTTACATGTATAACTATAATACAGAAGAAGTAGAAATATCAAATAATTCGTCTTATATATGTTTAAATGAAACAATTAACTTTTATACAGAATGTAATAAAAAAATAATGAATTCTGATATAACATAATTATATTATTCAAATGATACAAATCTGATAGATCTAAAGCATTGAAAAAGTAGTCTAACATAATATTGAAATTACTATACTTTAATTTTAAAGTATAACTAATATTTTAGACTATTTCATTTCTTTGAAAATACCATGCTAGTATAGCTCAACTGGTAGAGCAGCTGATTTGTAATCAGCAGGTTATGGGTTCAAGTCCCCTTACTAGCTATTAATATACTATATAATAACTAACATAAGTCCTCAAAAATAAGTAATATTGTTTGGTACTTAAGAAAGACCTAAGTTCTGTATGCTTGGAATATTAGCTAAAAGTAGATATGCAAAACCTGCACCTCCTACAGCACCAACTAAAAATCCTGCGGTAAATTGACTCCAACCACTCGAAGTTTGCAATAAATCTTTAGTATCTTCTTTTGTACTTGTAAAAGAAACATTTCCATACATAGATAAGCATGCAGTTAGAATAACAATTAAACCAACAGTTGATAAAAATCCAGACAATAGTGCAATATCAGTATTTCTTAATGGACCCAACTTATCAAAAGGACCAAGTAAAAAATAGCCATGTGACATACCTATTTCTAATCCTCTTAGTAATGGAGATAATCCTCTTCTGTAAGCAGGTAAATTACTTAATAAACCTTTTGTAAAACTCGATGTACTAATAGGTGTTGATAGATTCCCGACGAATGGATCGTTATTGTAAGGTTGTATAAAGTTACTCATGTTCTTGTTTTTCCCAGAAGAATTATTTATTTATTTGTTATAATTACTAATGATAACAAACATTAAAAAATTAGGTTAGAATATTAACAGAAATTTAATCTATATTTATAGTTTTATATATTGGATTAAGTTAACTAACATAGAATATTTTCAAGGAGGTTGTATTGCCATGTCTATATTAATAAGCTATCTATTGTTTATTGTTTTGTTTATGTCATTAGCAATTGGTTTATATTTTGGTTTACAATTTGTAAAGTTAATTTAATTATTAATATATAGTGAGTAATGAAATATTATTTATTGTTTACATTTCGGTTTAATAATGTAAATATATAAATAGTGCAAGGATGATAATTAACTTATTTACAAAAACACAGGTAAAAAATTAAAGAGCTATATGCAAAAAATCAAAGTAGATAAAATTCTAGGCTCACGTAGATTTAGTAACTATTGGTGGGCTACTATTATTTTACTAGGAAGTATGAGTTTTTTTTTAATAGGGATTTGTAGCTATTTACATATCGCAATTAACTCCCTGAATATTAGTGAGAACTTTCTTTTCATACCTCAGGGCGCAGTTATGACTTTTTACGGAATGACAGGTATATTGATTAGTCTATTCATTTGGTACACAATATTGCTAGATGTTGGTAGTGGTTATAACGAATTTAATAACGATACTGGAATGGTTACAATTTTTAGATTAGGATTTCCCGGTAAAAATCGTGTATTAAAACTACAATACAAAATCAAGCAAATATCTTCGATAAAAATAAGTATTCAAGAGGGTGTTTCGCCTAAAAGGGAGATATATTTAAGAACCAAAGATAACCGAGAAATTCCATTGACTAAAATAGGTAGTCCTATAAACTTAGTAGATATTGAAAAGCAAGCAAGAGAAATTTCAAGCTTTCTAGATGTAAATTTAGAAGGTTTAAATTGATGTTTGTTAAATATATAGTAAAATGATATAATAAGTTTAATATTCTTATGTATGCGGGTATAGTTTAGTGGTAAAACCTTAGCCTTCCAAGCTAATGATGCGGGTTCGATTCCCGCTACCCGCTTCATTATTCTTAATCTAAAATATAACCATAATTAAAGTATAAATTACTCTTTATTGAACAATTTTTAATATTTATAATGCATCTGGCTGGATTCGAACCAGCGGTGTCCCTTAAGGATGGCGGATTATTAGAGTAGACTTTTTACTAAAGTCGCTCATACAAAACCGTACATGAAATTTTCATTTCATACGGCTACCACTTATAATTACCAATTAAAAATTTTTAGAATATATCATAAGATTAAATTAAAATGCGTAAAAGTTTAATATATTATAATAATATATGTGTAAATTTATAATATAATTGAACTTAAACACTTTTTTACTTTTCATGAAGATTAAACTATTATAATCTATTTTCCTTTGATATGTATATATAAAAACATTAATAAATTTGTGACAATATTGCACTAAGTTAAGAAAAAGAAAATCATTTAAATTCTTATAATGTTTTAAATATAATCTAATTAAATTATATGTAAATTTATTTTTATACTTTATTATCTTAATAGGCTTAAAATTTCTATATATTTTTTTATATAAAAAAAATTTTAACTTTTGACTAATAGTTACATATCGATTATCTGTTATAGCACTTAAGCTATCACCAACAAGTTTGCATGTACTTTTTTGTGTATTTTCAGTTCTATACTTTTTCAAGTATAGTCTAAAAAAAAACCAAAAGTTATCTAATAATAAAAGATTTGAAATTAATTGAACTAAATTTTTAGAGTCTATTAAAAAATCTTTTAGCTCATTAGATTTATAACGTAAACATTGCTGTGAATCTACATTATATACTGTAAACGACAAATAGATATTACATTCATGCAATATATTTGTAATTAACATATTAACGTGTGCAGAAGGCTGTAGTTTATCAATAATTATTTGAATAAAGTCATCTCTATGTTGTCTATACTTAAACCTACTTAAATAATTGTTACTGATATATACTAAGTAATTTTTATAAGAATTATAACATGTTAAGTTTCTTAATGTATTTTTTCTTAACTTAGCATTATAAACAGGCAATACAGACAAATAAAGGATATCTTGCCTTATTCTTTGATTAACAATGAACAAATTCTGGTTCAGTAGCAAATGTCTCTCAAAAAGTATTTTAATAACCTTTAGATTAGATTTTACATTAAAGAAACCAGTTCTATTTTTGTAGTGAGTAGTTTTGATAATCATTCGACTCATTATGTCTCTAATAGACATTAATTTAGCCTCGTTAGAGTTAATCAAATATTTTTGTAACTGATTAACATAATCAATATGATTTTTCTTAGTAGCAATGTATATTTGCTTCTGCAGCATTAAGATACGAAGTGATATTCTTTCAAAAAAAAACTTTCGCGAATAGATTGCGTTGCTTATCAAGTTAAGCATATTTTTTGTTATTTATTATAATAAATTATTTTTATTCATAAGTAACACGAATTTAAATAATATTTATTATTTACCTACTTCTAAAAGATATTGTAATTATAAGTACAATATGTGAGCAAGATAATATATTTATCTTGAACTTTTTTATTGTTTCTTACTAAATAGTTATTTATATAATATCATTGAGATATTATTTTGATTATTGCCTTTTAATTATTAGAACTACTTTTACAAAATACTTTTGTAAATATAAATAATACTATTTAGTTACCCCGTTCCATATTTTTTTAATTATTGATTTAGACTCCATTCTATATATTAGATGCCACTGTTAAGAATCATACTTAGATTAACTCATAATAACTAAGCTTAAGGGCTTAAGTTTCATATAAACGCATAAGTAATTATGAAACTTTAACTACTAATACTTTTGACAAAGGTTCGTTTTTCTAGTCATATCAATATCTGATTTAGTCCGCTTTATTTAAAAGTATTTAAGGCTAGCATACCATCAAATTGACTAAATTATTATATTCATGATTCCGAATATTCAGTTTTCACTGATAAAAAATATAGTTAATTATGCAAGATATTTACACAATTTTTAGTTAGCTAAAAGATACAAATTCAATTGAACTCTTAACACCTCAAAACGGGTCGCACATGAGTCCGCTGCCTTCGGCCTCTCGGCCACAGATGCCTATTAATAACTAAGTTTATAATAATATAATAAAGATTAAAAGTAAACTACAAATTATTCATTCATATTATGATAAGTAGCTACAGCAGAAGGAGATATTTTATTTAAATAACGAAATATCCAGTACTTAAAAATTGTATCCAGAATAACAGGAAAAGTTGATATAAAAATAAATATAAAATCCCGACTTTCAGGTAGACCTAAATGTCTCAAAATAGCTTCTATAACTATTTCCCAACCATGTGGTGAATGAAAACCTACAAAAATATCTGTAAAAAGAATAATCAAAAATGCTTTTGCTGTATCACTTAAGCCATAAATAGACTCGCTAATAAAAGATCTTAATATAGAAAATTGACGCTTATTGATAATTAAAGTAGAGGCAAAAATTATGATAGACATTAGATCAGCTATAATATTCTTAATAGCACTTGCACTTTCTTCTGAGTATTCTAAAGCAATCTCCAATGCTTTATCAGAAATCTTTTTTTGTGTTAGATCTAATGAACTAGGATCTAATTGTCCTATTAAAATTTCAAAGTGTAACTTTTCTTCAAAGCGTTGCAGATCTGCAAAAGCTCTCTCTTCTTGAGAATGATTAATAAATATCTGAGAACTATTTTTATTCCAAAAATGATTAACTAAAGGATTTAATATAAAAGTCTTTGAAACTTGATTAACTAAAATAGGCATAACCAGTAAAATAAGTATGTAACGAACAGATGTAAGTGTTTGATATTTAGCTACCTTAAATTCTTCTATGGCTTCAACTTCTGCGTTGGGATTCAACTCCTGCTTAAACCGATCAAACAGTTTACTCATAGAGTTGGGAATTATACTAGTTTTTTCAAAAGCTAATTGATTAATTTTTTTAAGATTCCAGTACTTCATATAATTTAGTTTATAATAATACTCTGATTTACTATTTCAAATTTTAACTATTAAATGTACAATAAGTACGATTATTCTTTGTAAAACTATATAAGATTAAGTGAAGAATTTTATTATATATAAAGTTAAAATCACAAGATGTAAAACTTATTACCAACTATAAACAGAATAAAGTAATGACCCTAAGTTTAGATTTTATCACTGAGTATTTTACAGGCAAGTGGTTTACTCAATTAAGTACATATCTCGTAAACACACACAAGCAGGAACTATATTTAAAGGATTTAGACATTTGTATTACTAAAATACAGAACAAGAACTATATAATTTCTAAAAATTATCAAAGTATTGCAATTAATATTTCTAATGAAACTTTAAATAGAGAATTACAACTGCATAAAGTTAATCATTTAAACAATACAATTTATGTTATATTTGATAGGATTGAAGATAATCTATTTAAAATCAATTACACTATTACCAGAAGTAAATACACTTATGAAGAATATTTATACTTAATAAATCAAAACTTGATGTTTTCTATAGGCATACTAAGAAACAAATATAATTATGGTTATTACGGTATAATTACAACATCATATATAAAACTAAAAGATTAGTAGTTAATGTGTTGATACTATAGATTATGAATCTATAGTAACTCGGCAACTAAAACGTAAATTACTATAATTATATGTAAATTTTAATACTATTACTCTAAATCTTTTCTGTTTGGGTTACGTGAAGGATCGTTCGATAAAAAGCCAAAGAAAAATAAAGAGACAAAAAATACAACAGTTGTATATACTAAAATTTTTAAAGTTAACATTATAAATAACCCTTATTAATGAAATAAAATATTCGAGTTTAATATATAAAAAGATACTAATTAATCAGCAAAATTCAAAGTTATTTTAACAATTATTACTTTATACGGCATAAGATGTATCACAGCACCATGAATTATTAAACTAAGTATTTATATTTCTTAAGTTAAAAATTAGTTTTATCAATTTTCTGGTCATTGAGCACCTCATAATTTAATTCCTTTAATTTTTTCATTATACGCTTAAAGTACTCTTGTAGATAATTTTCTAATGACTCTATATCCTGCAAATCTAATTTTAATATATATAATATTTCCTTCATAGATACATTGAAATTATAATTTCTAGACAACATATCAATAAAAGCTAGTCTAGTTGAAATATTTGATGTCCATTGAAAAAAACTAGCTAAATACATCGTTAACTTAAGTAAATGAATAGGAACTTTAGTAATTTTAGAACGTTTACCAGAAATTTTTTCGCATAACTCAATAATACTAAAAGAAGTCCACGTTTTAAGACCAACTAAAGGTAGACTTTTGTTGATAAATTGTGAAATAGATAAACTTTTAATAGTAATACGTGCTACATCTTGAGTATTAATATAAGGTACCGCAGATGATTCACCAGTAATCCATACAGAATTTTGATCGAGTACAGGCAAAGCATACTGAGGTATTAGTCCCTGAAAAAATCCAGGTAAACTAAAAATAGTATAATTAACTTTAGAAGCTCTAAGACGAGACTCAACTAGTATTTTTAAACGAACCAAAGGTATTTTTGTGTAACTATTAGAATCTAATAAAGAAAAAAATATATAATGACTAATATTAGCTTTTATAGCTGATTCAATCAAAATGTATTTAGCTTTTAAATCAATCAATTCTATGTTATATAAATCATTTGGCCTAGTAGTTGAACAGTCAATAATTGCTGTTGCACCACATAGAGCTAGAGGAATTGTTTCAGGAAAAATTAAATCTCCATAAACTAGTTCAGCCCCCCATTCTTTTAAAAAAGAGGCTTTACGGAAATTTCTAACTAAACATTTTACTTGAAATCCCTCATGTAAAGATCTTCTTACAATTTGTCTACCTAAAGTACCAGTAGCACCAACAACGAATAGACTCATAATACATTAAATATAATTAAAGTAAAGTATAATATAAATCATTTTAACACAGTACATTCACCATATATGCAACAGATCTGCAAAGATAGTGAAAGAAATTATATCTACATACAATAATAAAGATGTTTTTTGTTTTTAGCATACTAAACATATATAATCAAATAAATAAATTGCTTTTAAATAACACTAAAAAAATAGTGTTAATAGTCAAACATATATTTTTCGCAAGAATATTAATAACCTTTTCAAGTACTCTCAAGCGCCACATAATTTATAATATTTGTTGTCTATTCCGCAATCAAATTGCTATACCATAAACTATAACTTAATAACTATATATCTAAAAAGAGAACAATTTTATTAAGGAATTTAAATCTGTGTTATCAAGATTAATTTCGTTTAAACTTAACCAACCTTAAAAAAAATCAATAACAATAACGCTATTTTACAAAACAAAAATGTAATTCATTATAGAAATTTATCTAAAGATATTTTTATATAAATGTAAAATACTGTAAGAAAATTTAAATTTTTCCAAATATACAACTAAAAATTTAATTTTGATTTTACTTTTGCTCAAACAACCATATATCACATTATTTTGAATACTTTAATCACACAGCTATTAAAAAGTCTTAATATACATTGTGTGCACAATAACAATCGTATAAAGATAATATTAAATTGTTATATTTTAAATACAATAAGAACAGTGATATTCTACATCTTTATCTTCTATATAATTATCGAATAATTAATTTATAAAGACCAAATGAATTATTTAACTAACGATAATAGATTAGTTATAATATGAATATTAATAAAAATATAGAAAATGCATTAGGTAGAAAGGGATTCGAACCCTCATAACTATGTTGTCATATTTTGAATATGATGCGTATACCAATTTCGCCATCTACCTTCAACTTAAAGTATAACTAAAAAACTAAAAAAATTTTAACTAAATATATAAAATATTTCAAATGATTTATTATAATTCTCCTTTTGCAATAAAATACTTGTATTCACCTACAACTATATATCATCATATTAAGCCATATTTCAAAATTAATTGTACTTTTAGTATTTTATTACTCTTACCTTATAATAATTCTGTAAAAATAATTAACTGGATTTTAATAATATTTCTAACAATAAAAACAAACATTATAACACATTCATTATCTTTATTTGAATTAAGTAAAATTCAATTCATCATTTTGTCTGTAAATTATATAATACTAATTAACCAATTAATAGCTCACAAAAATATATATCACAAACACATCAAATACTTGAGGCTACTATTTCCATACTCGCTAAAAATTTCTCTGTGTCATTTCAATAAGGCCAAAGTAATTCTTAAATACTCCTACCTATCATTTAAATTGCCTAGCTATATAACAAAACTAATATTCATATATACTATATCAAATAATATTCTTCAAACTTTGTACTTATGTACAAAGTTTGAAAGTACACTAGAAATAATTATATATAAATTAAATAACATTAAAGAAAAGTTTGAAATTATCTATAAAGATTATGTCATGAATATGTTTTTAGGTTATCTTTTCTTGCAAGAATTAGCATCATGTTTAATATCTACAAGTTTTGGATTACAAATAAAAAACATTAATTCATTCAACAAAAATAAACATAACCTTAGTATAATTTTAACTAAATATTTTTATGTTTTTCTAAGTTATCAGAACAATTACAGTTTAGTATTATGGAATAGAAATATATTATATAAAAATTATGGTTGTTTTAAAATTTTTCATTAGCAAAACAATATACAAATTAAACTAAAATGTGAATAAAACAAAAATCAAAAAAATTATATTATATTAATTTATTTTGAAAATAGTATAAACTAAATCACTAATATTTTACATTAACTAAAATAAAAAAACAATCTGATAGGCTATAATATATAGAGCAGGAGATAAATAAATTATAATGTATAAGTCATATGTGTAATAATACAACTACAAATAACTACCTAGATAATTTAATCAATAAGCCTTATCAGTATGGGTTTCACTCTAAAATTGAATTAGAGTATTTTCCAAGAGGCTTAAATCTACAAATAGTAAAACTAATATCTATAAATAAAAATGAACCTCAGTATCTAACAGAATTTAGGTTAAAAGCATATAAAAAATGGATAAAAATGAAAGAACCTAAGTGGAGCAATTTATTTTACAAAACAATTAACTACAATGACATAGTATATTACTCTGTACCAAAAAATAAAAAAAATATTAATAGCCTAAAAGACGTAGATCCTGAAATTATAAGCACTTTTGAAAAGTTAGGAATATCTTTAGATGAACAAAAAAGACTAACAAACGTAGCTGTAGATGCAGTTTTTGACAGCATATCTATTGCAACAACATTTAAACAAGAATTAGCATCTTCAGGTGTAATATTTTGTTCAATCACCGAGGCCATTCAACTTTATCCGAATTTAATTAGTAAATACTTAGGATCTGTAGTCCCTGTAGGAGACAACTTTTATTCAGCATTAAATTCTGCAACATTTACTGATGGCTCTTTTTGTTATATACCTCCAAATACAGAATGTCCATTGGAATTATCAACGTATTTTCGTATTAATAACAAAGAATCAGGACAATTTGAAAGAACATTAATTATAGCAGATTCTAACAGCTATGTAAGTTACCTCGAAGGATGCACTGCACCACAATTTGATACAAATCAATTGCATGCAGCAGTCGTAGAACTAGTTGCATTAGATAATGCAACCATTAAGTATTCAACTGTACAAAACTGGTATTCTGGTGACAATGAGGGTAATGGTGGAATATATAATTTTGTAACTAAGCGAGGTATGTGTATAGGTAATAATTCTAAAATTCTATGGACTCAAGTTGAAACAGGATCTGCAATTACTTGGAAATATCCAAGCTGCATTCTTTTAGGTAACCATTCCATTGGAGAATTTTCTTCTGTAGCCCTAACTAATCATTATCAACAGGCGGACACAGGAAGTAAAATGATACATATAGGAAAATATACAAGGAGTAAAATTATATCTAAAGGTATATCAGCAGGCAACTCTATCAACAGTTATAGAGGACTTGTAAAAATGGGAATAAAGGCCAGTTACTCTAGAAACTATTCTCAATGTGATTCCTTAATTCTAGGTAATAAATGTAAAGCGAATACTTTTCCTTACATACAAGTAAAAAATCCTTATTGTAAAGTTGAACACGAAGCTTCAACATCAAAAATTGGAGAAGAACAAATATTTTATTTATTACAAAGAGGTATTAATATAGAAGAAGCTGTAGGTCTTATGATTAATGGTTTTTGTAAAGATATACTAAATACCTTACCTATGGAATTTGCAGTTGAAGCAGATCGTCTTCTTAATTTAAAACTAGAAGGTACTATTGGATAATAATATATATAACTTTATGAATACTAACACAATATTGAAAATAGAAAATTTGAATGTAAACATTAAAGATTCAAATATTATAAAAAATTTAAATTTCTCAATAAATAAAGGAGAAATTCATGCCATTATGGGGAAAAATGGTTCAGGTAAAAGTACATTAGCAAAAACAATAGCGGGTCATCCAAAATATAAAATTATTAAAGGCAAGCTCATTTTTAAAAATGATGATATCACATATGAAGAACCAGAAATGAGATCACACAAAGGAATTTTTTTAGGCTTCCAACATCCTGTAGAAATTTCAGGAGTCAGCAACATTGATTTTCTAAGACTTGCATATAACTCTAAACAAAAAGCTTCTAATCAACAAGAACTAGATCCTCTATCATTCTTTCAATTAATAACTAAAAAATTAGAATCTATTAATATGGACACTGCATTTTTAAATCGACATGTGAATGAAGGTTTTTCAGGCGGAGAGAAAAAGAAAAATGAAATTTTACAAATGTCATTATTAAATACCGAACTATGTATTTTAGATGAAATTGACTCAGGATTAGATGTAGAAGCACTTAAAAATATATCTAAAAATATCCAAAATTTTTCCAATGCTAATAACGCAATAATGATTATAACACATTATGAAAAACTCATTGAATATATTAAACCTCAATATGTACATATAATGAAAGAAGGCAAAATAGTATACACAGGTGACTACAAAACAGCTAATTTAATAGAAAGAGAAGGTTATGATTTCTTCTTAAACAAGAATAAATTATAATAACAGTTAGAATAGTCAAATAACTACCCTAACTATATAGACCAACATATAAATTAGTACATATATCTAATTTTATTTTTAAACTGAGAATGCTTGCTGTACATCCTGAATCGACTGTTTCAATAAATCTTCAGATTCCGGTGTCAGTTTTTGAGTATTACGAATACCTTCACCAAACTCTGGCTTAGAGTTTTGTAGATCTTCACGAAGAGCTGTAACAAAATCTTTTACTTTAGCTAGTTCTATATTATCTAAGTAACCATTAACTCCAGCATATATAATAGCAACTTGATCTTCAACAACAAGGGGTGAATTTTGAGATTGTTTCAAAATTTCCCTCAACCTTTGACCACGTGCAAGTTGATTTTGGGTAGCTTTATCTAGATCAGAAGCAAATTGAGAAAATGCTTCTAGTTCAGCAAATTGAGCTAATTCTAATTTTAATTTACCTGCCACTTGTTTCATTGCTTTAATCTGAGCGGCAGATCCTACACGTGAAACAGATATACCTACATTAATTGCCGGCCTAATACCAGAGTTAAATAAATCCCCTGACAGAAAAATTTGACCATCTGTAATAGAAATAACATTTGTAGGTATATAAGCAGATACATCTCCTGCTTGTGTTTCAATAATAGGCAATGCAGTCATACTACCACCACCTAAATCACTATTTAACTTAGCTGCTCTCTCAAGCAATCTAGAGTGCAGATAAAAGACATCTCCAGGATAAGCTTCCCTACCAGGGGGACGACGTAGAAGTAGAGACATTTGACGATAAGCTTGAGCTTGTTTTGTCAAATCATCATAGATAACTAGAGTAGCCTTACCTTTATACATGAAATATTCAGCTAAGGCAGCTCCTGTATACGGAGCAATATATTGTAAGGTAGCAGGGTCATCAGCATTAGCAGCTACAATAATAGTATATTCTAATGCACCTTTTTCTTCCAAAGTAGAAACTACTTGTGCAACTGAAGAGGCCTTTTGACCAATTGCAACATAAACACAAACTACATTTTGACCTTTTTGGTTAATAATAGTATCCAGTGCTACAGCTGTTTTACCAGTCTGTCTATCACCAATAATAAGCTCACGCTGACCTCTACCAATTGGTATCATGGCATCAATAGCCGTAATACCAGTTTGTAAAGGCTCACAAACAGATTGGCGACCAATAATGCCAGGCGCATAAGATTCTATTAATCTAGTTTCATCAGTATCAGGTAAACCTTTTGCATCAATAGGATTCGCCAATGGATTAACTACTCTACCTAAAAATCCATCTCCGACAGGAATTTGAGCAATCTGACCAGTAGATTTTACAGAACTACCTTCTAAAATATTTCTACCATCACCCATTAAAACAACACCAACATTATCATTTTCTAAATTTAAGGCGATACCTATAGTTTGATCCTGATCTTCAAATTGTAAAAGCTCTCCAGCCATTACATCATCTAAGCCATAAACTCTTGCAATACCATCACTTACCTGCAATACTGTACCGACATTAGCAACTTGTACCTCTTGATTATATTTATCAATTTGCTGACGTATAATGTTACTGATTTCGTCTGGTCTAATGTTTACCATATTATTTTGTGAGTTATAAATTTTAATGTATAATACCGATTATTTTGTACTTAAATAAAGAGATATTTTATTTAACTTACCAGATAGACTAGTATCAATTATCTTAGAACCAATTTTAATTACGAACCCTCCTATAAGGCTTGGATCTATCTTTGCAACTAACTTGACTTTACTACTACGAGTCATCAATTTAATTTGCCTTACTAAATCTTCTATCTGTGATTCATTGAGATCAACAGCAGAAAAAACTTCAGCTATAACAACAGATTCTAAACGATAATTTAATTCCAAGTACTTTTCTATTATAGCGTCTAAAGAACTAATACGACGCCTATCAACCAGAATATATAAAAAATTTAGTATATGATCATTTATTTGATTTGAAAAGACTTTTTTGATTACCTCTTTTTTTAAACTGTTATCTATTACCGGATTAGACAACAGTTCTCGCAGTTCCCTCGATTGAGACAAAATCGATGAGATTGATGATAAGTTTTTAGTAAAATCATCTATCGAACTATTTTGCGTAGCAATATCTAATAAAGCTTCAGCATACGGTAAAGCTATAGTAGACATGAAACTCTTATTACTCATAAACTAATTTTACCTTCTAACTGTATAATATTTCTATCGATTATTTGAGTTTGCATAACAGATGTCATTTGACTCTGTAATTCTATACTAACTTTTTTAATCGCTAGAGCAGTAATCTGCTGCTGTATTTGTAATCTGACTTGAGTTTCAGCAAATTTAACACTTGCCTTACTTGATAAAGTTAATTTATCAATATCAGACTTACCTTGTTCTAAAATGGATTGACGAACTTTTTTAGCCGTATTTTCTGCTTCTTCAATTATTTGATTAATAATAATTTGAGTCTGAGCTAATTGTTTCTCAGCTTCATCTAAACGAATATTAGCCTGTTCTAAACGTTCTTCACATTCACGAATAGCGAACAACACTTTATTTTGCCTTTGAATCAAAATAGATCCTAAAAACTTCCTTAGAACATAAACTAAACCGAATAGTAAAAAAGAAATATTTATAACATTAGCTTCTAAAAAATTAGAATTAAAGCTTATGCCAATATTTTCTGATTGCTGGCTCAAAAGTTGAAAAATATGCATTTGATAATTTATATGTTTAATTCTCTAATAATTTACTCTTAATCTGTTCACTCAAGATCCCTACTTGAATTTCTAAACTTTTTAGAGCTTGCTCCTTCTGTATATTCAACTCCTGATATGCATCAAGTAGTAATTGTTCTGCATCTTTTTGTGCTTCCTTGATTTTTTCAGAAACAACTAATTGAGCTTCCTGTTGAGCATTTTTTATAATATTTTGAGCCTTTTTACGTGATTCAGCTAGATTAAATTCATATTTCTTCGTTAATTCATTAGCTTTTACCAATGAAGCAGAAGCACTAGTTAGACTATTACGAATATACTCCTCTCTACTATCCAAAACATTACTAACTGGCTTATAAAATAGAAAGTTTAAAGTTAAGGTTAATCCAAGAAACTGTAGAGCCATCAGTGGAAGAGTCGCATTAAAGTCAAATAATCCGCCTTTAGATTCAACTTCAGATATTTGACTGAATAAAATTTGCAATGTAAACATTATTAGCTATTCAATAGTTTAGTAAATTAAAAATAGTTAGTAAAAACTAAATATATATACAAAAACTTAGTCAATTCAAGGTAAATTGAATCAACTAAGATTTAAGAAAGAATTAACTTGTATATGGATTAGCAAATAGTAAAGATAAAGCAACAACTAAACCATAGATAGTTAAAGATTCCATAAAAGCTAAACTAAGAAGTAAAGTACCTCTAATTTTTCCTTCAACTTCGGGTTGTCTTGCAATACCTTCAACAGCATTTGCAGCAGCACTACCTTGACCAATACCAGGACCAATAGCAGCTAAACCAACAGCTAAACCTGCAGCAATAACTGACGCAGCTGAAATAATAGAATCCATAATTATTTTGTTTTTTTATTAAAAATAGAAAATTAACATGTTTCCGTTTGTTAAATTTATAATTTATATAGAACAATTCTAATACTTATAAATATTTATAGGATATAAAACATAAACTAATATACAATTAATAAGTCTACTCTTCTCCATGACCTTCTAATGCTTCACCTATATATGCAGCAGATAAAGTAGAAAAAATTAGTGCCTGAATTGAACTGGCAAATAAGCCTAAAATCATAACAGGTAATGGAACTATTATTGGCACAAGTAAAGTAAACACTGAAACAACTAACTCATCCGCTAACACATTTCCAAATAACCTAAAACTTAATGAAAGTGGTTTTGTAAAATCTTCAAGTATATTTATTGGCAATAGGACAGGAGTTGGTTCAATATATCTAATAAAATACCCTAGACCGTTTTTACTAATGCCAGCATAAAAGTATGCAATTGATGTTAAAAGAGATAATGCTACTGTAGTATTTATGTCATTTGTAGGTGCAGCTAATTCACCCTCAGGCAAAACAATTAACTTCCAAGGAATCAGAGCACCCGCCCAATTGCTACCTAATATAAATAAAAAAACAGTTGATATATAAGGTACCCATTGCCTATATTCATGTTCACCTATCTGATTCTTAGCAATGTCTTGCAAAAATTCTAATACAAATTCCATAAAATTTTGCAATTTATCTGGAATTCTCTCTAATTTTTTTGTACCTAATACAGATAAAACTAACAAAACAAAAATAACTATCCAAGATACAATAAATACTTGGCCATGTAATGAGTAATTACCTATGTTCCAATACAAATGCTTACCAACTTCTACGGAAGATAAGTTAATAAATCTTAAAAATTCACAATAATTATTTTGATACATATTGACTCTACCATAAATATAAAATACAGCAACTAACTATAAAACAAAAATTAGTATTATATTCATAATACCATGATAATTTAAAATACAATTAAATAAATTAAATAAATAACTATTTATTTGCTATCATATTAGATACTTCTTGACTAAAATTACTATCTTTAGTCTCTAGTCCCTCTCCTAAAACAAATCTTTCAAAACGTCTTATTCTAATATTTTCTCCTAGCAGAGCTATATGCTGTTTAACTAGTTCTTCTACAGTAATTTCACCTTGCCTAATAAAATTTTGATCCATTAAAGATAATTCTTTTAGTCTTTTTTCCAATCTTCCCTGAGCTATTTTATTCCTTATATCTAATGGCTTATTTGAAATATCTTCCCTGTGCATTTCAATTGCTTTTTCATAGTCTCTCACATGCTCTGGAATTTCTTCTTTAGAAACATATTTAACTAATTGACAAGCCGCAATTTGCATTGCAATATCTTTTGCAAGTTGCTGAAATTTAGATTGCCTTGCAACAAAATCAGTTTCACAATTTAATTCAACAATAACTCCTATTCGAGAACCAGAATGTATATAACTCTCTACCAGACCCTCAGTAACTATCCTACTAGATTTTTTATCAGCAATAGCTAAACCTTTTTTTCTTAGACTTTCTATAGCAACATCAATTTGACCACCTGAAGCTTCCAGTGCTCTTTTACAGTCTGTCATACCAGCACCTGTTTTGTTACGCAACTCCTTAATATTCTCTGTAGAAAATTTTTTCTGCATAGCTTAATTATAGTATAAATTTAATAATAGCAACAAAATATTTTAAAAGACCAAAATATTGTGATAAATTAACCAATTTATTGACTTATTGATAACTTTGCCCATCCAGGATAGCATCAGATATTTTAGATACAATTAACTTAATAGATCTAATTGCGTCATCATTAGCTGGTATAGGAACATCAACAATATCAGGATTACAATTAGTATCTACAATACAGACGGTAGGTATATTCAACTTTATACACTCCTGAATAGCTGTAGTTTCTTTTTTTTGATCAACAACAATAACTATATCGGGTAATTTCTGCATGTCCTTGATTCCATACAAATGTTTACGTAATCTCTCAAGTTCTTTACGTATTACAGAAGCTTCTTTTTTAGGAAGTATGTCAATAAAACCTTCAGTATCTTTTCTCTGTAATTCATTAAGTCTATCAACCCTTGATTTTATTGTTGACCAATTTGTTAACATACCACCTAGCCACCTTTGGTTTACATAGAAAGAATTGCACCTAACAGCCTCACGAGCAATTATACCAGCTGCTTGACGTTTCGTGCCAAGAAATAAAAACGTTTTACCAAGTGATGCAGATTTTTTAATAAATTCATAAGCACTTGTAAGTAATTGGGATGTTTGTACTAAATCAATTATGTGTACACCATTACGCTCAGTGTATATATAGGGAAACATTTTAGGATTCCATCTTCTAGATTGATGACCAAAGTGAACCCCGGCTTCTAGTAATTCTTCTAATGAGACTATTGACATATGTAATAAATTAAAATGTAACGATTGAACTTTGAACTTAAAAATATAAGCAACAATGAATATTATAATATTAGATATGATAACACAGAATATTCTTTAAAAGACAAAAAATTATACCTAGACTAACCAACAACTAAGTAAATGCCTAAGCTAATAACAATATTATTAAATAAACAAAATTTTATAACTTTGCATGGGATAAGACATTTATTTAAATTTTACTAACCAATTGTTCTATCATCAACAATAATATCTTCAAAATTATTTTCAGAGTTAAAATACTTTAATTGACTAATATTTCTGTTAGATTCAATACTTTGAGTAATTTTAGAATAAATATCCTGATGTATTTTTTTTGAATTATATGTATTAAAACCTGTACCTGCAGGTATCAAACGACCAATTATCACGTTTTCTTTAAGACCTTTTAACCAATCTAGACGACCATAAATCGCTGCTTCTGTTAATACTTTTGTAGTTTCCTGGAAACTAGCAGCAGATATAAAACTATCGGTATTTAAAGAAGATTTAGTAATACCTAACAATACGGGATAATAAGATGCTTGTTTTTTATTAATAGATACAAAAGATAGATTAATAGACTCAATTTTGTGTAAATCCACCAATTCGCCAGGTAAATATTCAGTATCACCACCATTTTCAATTTTCACTCGAGAAGTCATTTGCTTAACAATAACTTCTATATGCTTATCAGCTATGTAAACACCTTGAGATTGATAGACTAACTGTACTTCCTTAACTAATAAAAGCTGTATCTCTATAATACTTAGCCTAGTAGCATCATAAACACTCAAACCTTGAGCTAGATAAAATCTAAATTTACATTCCAGAATAAGATGAGGATTAAACAAATTATCATTCTTTTTTCTAGCTTCCAAAATCTCTTCTATTCTTGGCAAGCCTTGAACTATATCTCCAGTCTTAAACCTATCAAAAACTAAAGTTGCAATATTTTCTCCCCTCTGGATTAAACTATTGTCAATCACATGTACAAGCGAACCTTTAGAGATTAAATATGGCTGACCTATACGTAAAACAATTTGATCATCTTGTATTGCAATAATTCTGCCAGAATAATTAGAAACAATATTATCAGCTATTTCATCTCCTGAATAAACCCATTGATCTAATTTGACCTTAATAGAATTATTCTTAGGAACAGTAAAGTGAAATGTATTAGCCTCACCAACAAGTAGTATACGTTGACTACTAGATTTTTTTTGTTCAATATAGGCAATTTTACCAGGAACTGAAGAAAATATATTAGTTTGAGATATTACTGAACTAGATTGAATATATTGGCCATCACTAACCAAGATAGAGGTTTTAGTATATAAGCTCTGGTTTCTATCAAAATAGGAATCTTTAATAGTAAGAAAATCAGCTGTGATAAATTTAATTAAAAAACTAACCTTTTGATTCAATTGATTCAAAATTTGAAATTGCATATAGCATTTTAGTGAGGCAACAGTATTTTGCAATTCAACAATCAAATGAGTAGAAATCAAATTGACACCACTAATTGAACGAATTCTTTCACCATCTTTAAAATAAGTTCTTCTTACTAATTTTAAATGAACATGATCTGTAGCAAATGAACTATCAGAAAATTTTAGGAATAAATTTTTCTGCGGTACAGAATAGATAATAACAGGTCTTAATAGTAAAAAATGTTTATCCACATGATAAACATATTCCCAGTATACTAATTTAACTGTTGTTAAACCTTTTAAAATAAATTCTCCTGGTCTTAAAAAACCTCTATGTTTTTTTAGAGACTCATAATCTTCAGACGATATCTCATGTAACTGACCTGGCTTAATGATAATTTCTCTAATAATTCCATCTTTTTCAATAATTTCTAAGAAACCAGAATTATTTGCAAAAATATTTTGTAATATCTCAGTACCGGATTCAATGAAATACAAATTATTAATAAGTAATAACGAGGAATCTTTATTAACCACATGAGTCTCTTCAGGAATCCATAAAATATAACCTGATCCATGTATATTATAAAAATCTTGATCATCATTTTTAGAAACAGATAAATCCAGATACTTTATAATACCACCACTAATAGTTTTATAAGCATTCGAAATTAAGTCACCTATAACTTGCTGGTGTAAAATCCTTTTATTAGGTTGACATTTCAACATAAACTTATCACCTGAATCAGTTTCTAGAAAATATTTCTTATATTCATTATTGTTATCAATATGTACACTCAAATTAGTATATAATTTTGATGAAGTAACTATTAATAAGCGAGAAAGCATTAACTTATCCTTAATAACATAAACTTTACCATTATAATCACTTAATATTTGTGTGGTAGCTAATAGACTATCTTTTTCTATTATATGATTGTTATCAACTAACAGATTAGTTGAAGGAGGCAAATTATAAACCTGACCAGATAATACCCACAACACTAAACTACTACTTAATAAGTTATTAGATCCTTTCTCATTTAATTGATTATTACTAAAATGAATACTGCCAGAAAATGTAGCTACAACAGATTTTCTCGCTTTCTCAGTAGACAATTTAGCATTTGAAGTATATTCTGCTATAATTTGCTTATTTAAAACATAACTATTATTATCAACTAAAATAAAAGATCCTTTGACAATAGGATATAGCTTTGTTTTACCTTCTTGTGTAGTAATAGAGATAGAGCAATCAGTATTTACTAAATTAACATAATCACCATGTCTATTTCTAGTAATTACAGTATTAATATTACTAGGGTACTTGACTAAACCCTCTGTATCACATACAACATTTTGAGATAACTCACCAGTAAAAACACCTCCTGTATGAAAAGTACGCATTGTAAGCTGTGTTCCTGGTTCGCCTATAGACTGCGCAGCAATAATGCCAACAGCTTCACCAAGATCAACTAACTTTCCATGAGCTAAATTCCAACCGTAGCACAATTGACATACAGAACGCTCAGATGAACATGTTAAAGGAGAACGAACCAAAACACTTTTCAAGCCTAAATCTACTATTTGTTTTGCTAGAGAACTATCTATAGTCTGATTACAACAACCAACTATTTTGCCATTACAACTATCAATTATATCTTCAGCTAAAGTTCTACCAACTAAAGCTTGTTGCAATGTAATCAAGGTCCTATTATTATCAACCATTTCTTCCAACAAAATACCTTTAGTTGTACCACAATCATATTCACGAACAATAATATCTTGAGCTACATCTACTAGACGACGTGTTAAATAACCAGAATCAGCTGTCCTTAAAGCAGTATCTACTAGACCTTTTCTCGCACCATAAGATGAAATAAAATAATCAGTAATCGTTAATCCCTCACGAAAGTTATGAGAAATAGGAAGATCAATAATTTGACCTTGTGGATCTGCCATTAAGCCACGCATACCAACTAACTGTCTAACCTGAGAAATATTAGCTCTTGCACCAGAAAAAGCCATCATATAAATAGAATTCAATGGATCAGTTTCCTCAAAATATTGGATGACCTCCTTTTTCAAATTTTCACTGGCATAATTCCACGTATCAATCACTCGTTGAAAACGTTCTACTGCAGTAATCTCACCCCTTTCATAACGACGATCGGTTAATTGTATTGCCTGCAAAGTTGTATTTATTAAATTGTGCTTAGTTGGAGGAATACGTAAGTCTTCTAAGCTTAATGATATACCACCCTTAGTAGCATAAAAAAAACCAACATCTTTCAGTTTATCAGCCATATTAGAAGCACGAGCAGTTCCAAAACTCCTAAAAGCCCAGGTTATTAACTTTTTTAATTCGGATTTATCAACAACTTTGTTAAGAAAATGAATATCTGATAAGGAATTTTTCATATTTATATTAAAATCAAACTAATCATAGGTTTTCACAAAATAAAGATTCATGTATTGCATCATTAAATAAGATACGTCCAGCAGTAGTCCTGATATACTGCACTAAAATACAATCATTACTACCAACTTTAATAATTTGATTAGGGTAATAAACGAATTTATTTGTATTTAAGTCAAATTCTGTTTTCAATGGCAAAGAGTCAGTGCCATAACAAGAATCAACAATACCATCAAAGCGTACCCATATAAATGAATGAAGATCAATTTTAGCATTTGTATAAGACATAATAACATCTTGAAAACTAGAAAAAAAATGCCCTTGGCCTTTCAAAGATGAAGGATTACCTGTAGTTAAATAATAGCACCCTAAAACCATATCTTGACTAGGCATAATAATAGGATTACCTGTAGCTGGAGATAAAAAATTATGTGGAGCTAACATCAATAATCTAGCTTCTGATTGAGCTTCTAGAGACAAAGGTATATGAACAGCCATTTGGTCTCCATCAAAATCAGCATTAAATGCAGGACATACTAATGGATGCAATTTAATAGCTCTACCATCAACTAAGATAGGCTCAAAAGCCTGTATACCTAAACGATGTAAAGTGGGAGCTCTATTTAATAACACAGGATGTCCATGAATCACTTCTTCTAAAACATTCCAAACTAAAATATCATTTCTCTGTATAAGCTTCTTAGCAGCTTTTATATTATTCACCAAACCCTGAAGAATTAAACGATGTATGACGAAGGGTTGAAATAATTCCAAAGCCATTTCTTTAGGAAGACCACATTGATGCAACTTAAGATTAGGACCTACAACTATAACAGACCTTCCAGAATAGTCAACTCTTTTCCCTAATAAATTTTGACGAAATCTTCCCTGTTTACCTTCAATAATATCTGATAAAGACTTTAATGGTCTATTATTAGAACCAACAACAGTCCTACCACGTCTACCATTATCCATTAATGCATCAACTGCTTCCTGTAACATTCTTTTCTCATTACGTATAATAATTTCAGGTGCTAAAATAGCTTTTAACCTAGCCAAACGATTATTTCTATTAATTATACGACGATAAAATTCATTTAAATCAGCTGTAGCAAATCTTCCGCCATCTAATTGAACCATTGGCCTTAGATCAGGAGGTATCACAGGTATAACAAAAAAAACCATCCAAGATAACTCAGCACCTGTAGACATAAAATTTTCTAGTAAGCGCAATCTCTTCATTTTTTTACTAAACTTTGTTGAAGATTGCTTATGTAATTTAGGAGGGTTTAAAGCTTCTTCTCTCAATAATTGAATACTGTTTTTTAAATCAATATCTTTTAAAAGTTGACAAATTGCTTCAGCACCTATACCTACTACTACATTAAAAAAATCGGTTGATTTATTATATAATTTATCTTCTAAAGATCTCCATTCATATCCCTCAAGTAATTGCTTATAACGAAGCTTTCCAGAACTACCTGGGTTTAGAACAACATAAGAATGAAAATACACTATTTTTTCAACATCTTTAACAGTTAAATCTAAAGCTAAAGCTATATAACTAGTAGTACCTTTTAGATACCATACGTGTGTAACAGGAGCAGCAAGTTCAATATAGGCCATTCTATGTCTTCTAACTTTAGATTCAGTTATTTCAACACCGCACCTTTCACAAACAATGCCTTTGTATCGAAACCTTTTATACTTACCACAATGACACTCCCAGTCTTTGACTGGTCCAAAAATGCGTTCACAAAATAAGCCATCCATTTCAGGTTTTAGAGTTCTATAGTTAATAGTTTCGGGTTTAGTAATCTCTCCAACTATTTGACCATTAGGTAAAGTTCTCTCACCCCAAGACCGTATTTTATCAGGTGAAGCTAAACTAATTTTGACATAATCAAAATAATTATCCATTTGAGTTATTAATATAAATCCTTAGTGTAAAAAATATCTTTTACGACCGGCAAATCCAGGTGACAATGGTAATCTGACGCAATAGTACTATTATCTTCATTTAATTCAAGCCTATGAACAGAAATATCTAGTCCCAATGACTGCAATTCACGCATTAAGACTTTAAAAGATTCAGGTGTACCCGGTTTTGGTATTGGCTTACCTTTCACTATAGCATTAAGAGCCTCATTCCTACCCTGCATATCATCTGATTTTACTGTTAACAATTCTTGCAAAGTATACGAAGCACCAAAAGCCTCTAATGCCCAAACTTCCATTTCTCCCAATCTTTGACCACCATGTTGCGCACGCCCGCCTAGAGGCTGCTGAGTAACGAGTGAATATGGACCCGTGGAACGCGCATGAATTTTATCGTCAACCAAATGTACTAACTTTAACATATATGCTTTACCAACTGTGATAGGATTATCAAAAGGTTCTCCTGTCCTTCCATCGAATAACTTAATTTTCCCTGGATGCAATAAATTAAATAACCAAGGCTTACGACTTAAAAGACTAGCCTGCTTTAACTTATTATTGACTAATGCACGAGAAGCTTCTTCTCCATACATTTCATCAAAAGGAACTATTTTAAATCTCTTTGACATGTATTGACCAGCAAGACCTAATAAACATTCAAATAACTGGCCAACATTCATTCGTGAAGGAACGCCTAAAGGATTTAAGATAATATCGACAGGTGTACCATCAGGTAAAAAAGGCATATCTTGTACTGGTAAAATTCTAGAAATAATGCCTTTATTACCATGCCTACCTGCCATTTTATCACCTACTTGAATTTTCCTCTTTTGGGCTACGTATACACGTATAATTGAGTTAGTACCTGGAGGTAAATCATCACCGTTATGTCTTTTGAAAACTTTAACATTGACCACTCTACCTTTAGCTGCATTTGGTAATCTCAGAGATGTATCTTTAACATCCCTAGCTTTTTCACCAAATATTGCTCTCAATAGTTTACCTTCAGGCAACTGATCAGATTCCCCCTTAGGAGTAATTTTTCCAACTAAGATATCTCCTGAATCAACCCACGAACCAACACTAATTACACCATTTTTATCTAACAAAGAAACTGAAGTATCACTAGTATTAGGTATATTACGAGTAATTTCTTCAGCTCCTAACTTTGTTTGACGACATTCAACTTCATACCTCTCTATATGTATCGAAGTATATAAGTCATCGTAAACTAGTTTTTCACTAATGAGAAAAGCATCTTCATAGTTATAACCTTCCCAAGGCATATAGGCAACCAATACATTTTGCCCTAAAGCAATTTCACCACAATCGGTAGAGGCACCATCAGCTATAATTTGTCCTTTAGAAACCGTTTCACCAGGCCAAACAATTGGTCTTTGATTAATACAAGTATCCTGGTTAGAGCGATAATATTTTTTTAACCGATAATGTATAGTCTTACTATGGTTATCTTGTATACCAATCTTAGTACCAGAGACGTAACTAACTAATCCCTGGGTTCTGCTCACAATAACTACGCCAGAATCACGAGCAACTTTAGACTCTAAACCAGTACCTACTATAGGTCTGCTGGGATAAAGTAAAGGTACTGCTTGTCTTTGCATATTTGATCCCATTAAAGCTCTATTAGCATCATCATGTTCTAGAAAAGGTATCAAAGAAGTAGCAGCAGATATAACTTGTATAGGAGATACAGCAATATATTCAACTTGACTACTCAAAGAATTTGTAAACTCCTGTCGATATCTGATAGGAACTATTTTATCCTTAATTAGACCATGAGGATCCAACATCACATCTGCTGGAGCGACTTTAAATTCATCTTCCTCATCAGCAGTAACATAAGAGATCAAGTTATTCTTAAGTACTTTTTTATTTTGAACTCCATAACAAGGAGTCTCTATAAAGCCATATTTATTAACTCGGGCATAAATACTAAGAGAACCAATTAAACCTGCATTCGGTCCTTCAGGAGTTTCTATAGGACAAATACGACCATAATGGCTAGGATGTAAATCTCTAACAGCAAAACCAGCTCTGTCCTTATTAAGCCCGCCAGGACCTAAAGCACTAATTCTTCTTTTATGAGTTAATTCAGACAATGGATTAGTTTGATCCATAAATTGAGATAGTTGACTAGAACCAAAAAACTCTCTTACAGAAGCTACTAATGGTTTTGGATTTACTAAATTGGATAAACTTAGTGATTCCAAATCACAGATAACCATACGCTCACGAATAATTCTTTCCAAACGATTAATACCTATACGAATTTGATTTTGAAGTAGTTCGCCAACAGAACGAATTCTCCTATTACCTAAATGATCTATATCATCAAAAATACCTATATTCTGTTCTCTAATATTAATTAGATAATTAACTGCCACAACAATATCTTGTGGACACAAAACTCGAAAATTTTTAGGTATTTTCAAATTCAATTTTTGATTAATTTTATGCCGGCCAACTTCCCCCAAATCATATCTTCTATAATCAAAGAATCGTGAGTATAACATCTGTCTAGCAATCAATGGGGTAGAAGGTTCATTAGGACGTAATTTACTATAAACTATCATCAATGCTTCTTCATCAGTTAGTTGTTCTACAGAATTTTTACCAACTTCTTTACTAAGCTCTCTTTGCTCATAAAGTGAAGAAGCATTAACTAAAAACAAGTATTTATTTAAACGCAACTTAATTTCATGCTTTTGCAAACCAATAGCTCTTAGGAAAACGTAAGCATTAATTTTATGCGTCTTATCAATTCTAATCCATATCTGATTCCTAGAGTCAATTTCAAACTTTAACCATGAACCCCTATTGGAAATCAAACTAGCACTATATATGGATTTATTATTTTTATCAAGCTCTTTCTTATAATATATTCCAGGACTTCTAACAATTTGATTAATAATTACCCTTTCGGTACCAGAAATTACAAAAGTTCCTCGATTAGTCATTAATGGCAAATCACCTATAAAAATCTGCCTTTTTTTATATTTTTTGTGCTTAATTGTAGCATTGAGATGACTTAGATTTTTTTGTTTTTTTATAAATTCTGTATCTTTTCTGGTCAATTTAGACGGAAGGTAAATTTGAACACTATAAGTTTTATCTCTACTTTTAGCTTTACGTACATTATATCTCGGAAATTTCAATTTATAGTCTTTCCCAAAAAATTTTAATTCTAATTTACCTGTAGGATCAGTAATAATTGGGAAATACTCTAACACTTCAACTAAACCTTTTTCCAAGAAGGATCTAAAACTTCTTATTTGTATTTCAGCTAAATCAGGTATCATTGATACAACTATATTCTTGTGTAACATGAAAAACTCCATACAACTAATGAAATAAACAGATTACATAAATCAACATATAAAATTTTAATGTGCAAATAAGTAAGTTATGAAAAACAAGTTAAAACTATTTATAGTCAAGAACATTTAAGTATTAATAAATTAGTTAATTGGTTAAAGTTATTTAGACTCAATTAGTCAAAAATTGATAAAAATATCTATTTAGTATTTAATTGATTTTGTATACTACAATACACTATATATATTTAATTATTAAATAATAAAATAACAACTATTTTAGCATTCTAGCTAACCGTCTTTTCCTGCGAGCAGCAGTATTTTTATGTAAAACTTTTCTTTTTACAGCTTTATCTATTTTTTGATAAACTAATGATAAATTATCTAAACATATCTTCAGATTTTGAGGATTATTACTAGATAGAACTAATAAGTAACTCTTTGTAGCTTTTTTAATAGCTATTTTATACTTCTTATTACGATTGCGATTTCTTAATATGATCTGATTATTTTTAGTGCTAGATGAAGTTTGAGACATATTATAAAAATTATTTTAACCTAAAGATTATCTACCTTAGAACAGTATACATTATTATGATAATATAAACAATAGTACATAAATTTTCTTAAAAAACCAAATAACTAATATGGGTAAAAATAAAGGAAGTAGAATTATAATTACATTAGAATGCGCATGCAACAAAAGCAGAAAAGTTAACACAACTAAAATAACGAAAAGTATTTCAAGATACACTACATCAAAAAATAAAAGAAATACACCAAATAAACTAACAATCAAGAAATTTTGCAGCCATTGCAATTGTCACAGCATCTTCAAAGAAATCAAATAAATCAACTCTAATAAGTTAATACAAAACAAAATGAAAATATATAAAAAGCAAGAAAATAGAGAATTTAATTATAATGTTATAGACTATAAGGACATCGATTTACTAAGAAAATTCATAAATGATCAAGGCAAAATATTATCCAGACGTTCAACTGGATTAAATTCTAAGCAACAAAAGCGAATTACAAAGTACATTAAACGTGCGAGAATATTAGCACTATTGCCATTCTTGAAACGAGATTAGTTAACTTCAATACTAGGGATGCAACAGTTAATTCATTTAGTACAACAAATGAGTGTTACTGTAATGTCTTTTTTTGAGGCACTAGCTCATAAGCGTCTATAATATCATCCTTTTGCCATAAATTATAATCACACATCAAACCACACTCATGATCAGATAGTACTTCACTAACATTATCTTTAATGATTTTCAAAGAACTCAGTATTCCTTCGTAAACTATTTGATCCCTACGATATACACGTATATGACACATTTTAATCAATTTACCTTGGTCTACGTAACAACCAGCTACAGAACCTCTATTCATATTAAAAACTGTTCGTACAGAAGCACGTCCGATAAAAACTTTTTCATAACTTGGTTCTATCAAATCTAACATGATATCTTTTACATATTCAAATAAATTATATATAATCCTAAACTTTTTGAAGATAAGGTTATTTTTCTTAATAAGATTATTAATACCAGAAGATATATCCATATTAAAAGCAACTATTATAGATTGAGAAACTATAGCTAATTCAATATCACTATTAGCAACAATACCAACACTAGCTGATACAATACGAAGCTTAACTTTAGACTGTGGAATAGAAAAAAGTAGATCTATGACCGCCTCTAAAGATCCTTGTGTATCAGCTTTTATTAACAATTTTACTTGCTTCGTATCAGAGGCAAAACTTTGATGTACACTGTTATCTAATCCTTTTAATAAACTTAAATCACTATTTGGATGTAAATAACTTGCACAAAATTCTTTGGCTTCTTTATCGTTATTTACTACTTTAAAAACCGAACCAGCATGAAGCAAGTCAGGAAAACCTAAAACTTGAACGACAGATGAAGGAGCAGCTAATGTTACTTTGTTGGTAGATGAATTTACTATGCTCTTGACCTTCCCATAAATACCAGACGAAGCAGCTATATCACCTACTTTTAAAGTACCGTTTTGAACAAGAAGATAAGCTATAGGTCCCTGCTTTTTATCTAAATAAGATTCTAAGATAGTACCAGTAGCTAATTGATCAGGATTAGCAACAAAACTTTTAAGATCACAAATTTGACAAATTTCAGATAGAAGAATATTGATATTTCTACCAGTTAATGCACTAACCTGAACAACTTTAAGATTTCCGCCCCTTTTTTCATATATTAAACCATAAGTTGCAAGGTCGTTTAATATAAAATCTATATTTTTATCAGATGTATCTGTCTTAGTAATAACAACCACGCAATATAAATTCATCTCTTTAATATAATTAATTGCTTCAATTGTTTGTGGCTTTAGTCCATCGTCACAAGCAATTACTAATAGAACTATATCTGTAATTTTAGCACCCCTAAAACGCATTTCTTTAAAAGATTGATGACCTGGTGTATCTAAAAAAATTAACTTATAAGTTTTTAAGGAATCTTGAAACTGCATTTCATAACCACGAATTGCTTGAGTAATTCCACCTGACTCTTTTGTAACCAAATTAGTCTCTAAAATAGCATCCAACAATGTTGTTTTACCGTGGTCTACATGACCTAGTATAGTAATTACTGGAGGTCTCTGAACATTATGAAACGAGCTTAAATTGTCTTCAGGCATAGATACATTACGACTGCTATCACTTAAGTCTAATAACGTAAAATTATAATGCGATGCAACTTGCTTAGCAATACTAACATCCAAAATTTGATTAATAGTTACAGAAATACCTTGATCAAGAAATAGGTGAGTAATGATTTCCGCTCCTGTCATATTGAGCTTTAGAGATAACTGTTCAACAGTTACCGGACAGTCAATAACAACAGCATTTTGAGCGAGATAAGGATTTAGACTTGTAACACCTATACTATCACTTGTTGTATTCAATAAGTCACGAGTAGAACTTAAATTTTCTGTCTTTAGTTTATTTTTTTTCTTGGTTTTACTATTTAACTTACGAGATTTTAGTAGTGATGAGTCTAGCGAATTGCTGGAAAATAAATCATCACTAGTATCAACAAAAATATCATGACTACTAAGACTATGAGAAGTAGTACGTTTCTTTTTAATTATTTTATTTTTATTCTTTTTGCTTTCAATATCTTCTTGAGAGTAATTATTATCTTTATAACTTTTATTAAGATCATAGGAAACATATCCACTATTACTAGTAGAACCTTTAATAACCTTAGATGATTCAGAAACAGTAATTAAGTTAGTTAATTTCGAGTCCAATAGACTAATTAACTTTGGTAAATCAAGATTTAACACACTTTCTGAATACTCAAAAGAATATAAAGTAATACATCTTAAATAGTTTTTTGAAAAAAGTAAGTAGAAATTTGAGTAAGATTGATACATAATGGTAATAAATTAAAATGTTGAATTTAATTAGATAAAATCTAAACTATCGTAGAATGTTATAATTATATTAACAATAAAACATTACATTAATAAAGTATGTATAGATACATATGCCAAGATTACAAAAAAACGATAATTTTATTGACAAAACATTTACAATATTAGCTGATATAGTACTAAAAATATTACCAACCAGTAAAGATGAAAAACAAGCATTTTATTATTATAGAGACGGAATGTCAGCACAATCTGAAGGAGAATATGCAGAAGCATTAGAAAACTACTATGAAGCATTACAACTAGAAGAAGATCCATTCGACAGATCATATATACTATACAATATTGGACTAATATACAGTAGTAATGGTGAACACATCAAGTCATTGGAATACTATCACCAAGCTTTAGAATTAAATTACAATCTTCCACAAGCATTAAACAACATAGCGGTTATTTATCATTATCAGGGAATTAAAGCAAGTAATCAAAAAAAAAATAACATATCTAAAGAAATGTTTACAAAGGCAGCACAATATTGGCAACAAGCTATCTACTTAGCACCTAATAACTATATAGAAGCACAAAATTGGTTGAAAACTACAGGTCGTGAATACAGATAGAAAATATTTGTGTAGAAATCTAATAAATTCAATGTATAATACGACATATCAGCCAAAAATAGAAACTGTGTTAATTAACAAAACAGTAATCAATACAATTAAAAAGAAAAAATGGTAAAATCATTAGAACAAGGATCAGTAACACAAATAATTGGACCTGTATTAGATATAGAATTTCCAAGCGGAAAGCTACCTAAAGTTTTTAATGCTTTAAAATTAAAAGGACCCGATAGTACTATCACATGCGAAGTGCAACAACTACTAGGAGACAATAAAGTAAGAGCAGTTGCTATGAGCTCAACAGAAGGATTAAAACGTGGAACAGAAGTTTTAGATACGGGTAAACCTATTACAGTACCAGTAGGTATACCAACATTAGGAAGAATATTTAATGTATTAGGAGAACCTGTAGACAATCTAGGAGATGTTATATCAGATGAATCTTTACCAATACACAGAAGTGCACCATCATTTACTGAATTAGAAACTAAACCTTCAATATTTGAAACAGGTATTAAAGTAGTAGACTTACTAGCTCCATACAGAAGAGGAGGAAAAATAGGATTATTTGGCGGAGCTGGTGTTGGTAAAACAGTTTTAATTATGGAACTAATAAATAACATCGCTAAAGCACATGGTGGAGTATCAGTATTTGGCGGTGTAGGAGAAAGAACTAGAGAAGGAAATGACCTATACGAAGAAATGAAAGAATCTAAAGTAATTAATGCAAGCGATTTAGCAGAATCAAAAGTTGCACTAGTTTACGGACAAATGAATGAACCACCTGGTGCCAGAATGAGAGTAGGGTTAACTGCATTAACTATGGCAGAATATTTTCGTGACATAAATAAACAAGATGTATTGTTATTTATTGATAATATATTCAGATTTGTACAAGCAGGATCGGAAGTATCAGCATTACTTGGTAGGATGCCATCTGCAGTTGGATATCAACCAACACTAGCAACAGAAATGGGTGCACTGCAAGAAAGAATTACATCAACAACTGACGGATCAATTACATCAATACAAGCTGTCTATGTACCAGCGGACGACCTAACAGATCCAGCACCAGCAACAACGTTTGCTCATTTAGATGCAACAACTGTTTTATCTAGAGGCTTGGCTGCAAAAGGTATATATCCAGCTGTAGATCCATTAGGCTCTACATCTACTATGTTACAGCCAGATATAGTTGGATTAGAGCATTACTTAACAGCACAACAAATCAAATCGACTTTACAAAGATATAAAGAGCTACAGGATATAATAGCAATACTAGGTTTAGACGAATTATCAGAAGATGATCGTTTAACAGTTGCACGAGCAAGAAAAGTTGAAAGATTTTTATCTCAGCCATTCTTTGTAGCAGAAGTTTTTACTGGTTCTCCTGGTAAATATGTATCTCTAGAAGAATCTATCAAAGGATTTCAAATGATACTAAAAGGTGAATTAGATGATTTACCAGAACAAGCATTTTATTTAGTTGGAAATATAGAAGAAGCAATTAGTAAAGCAGAAACTTTAAAATAAAAATTCACCAAATAAAAAAATATGACATTACAAGTACGTGTAATTGCACCAGATACAATTGTGTGGAATGCAGAAGCTGAAGAAATTATTCTACCAAGTAGTACAGGACAATTGGGAATTTTAACAGGACATATACCTTTATTAACTGCATTAGATATCGGCGTTATGCGTGTGAGAATAAATAAAGAATGGAAACCGATAGTGCTATTAGGAGGTTTTGCAGAAATTAAAAGCAATACAGTAACAATTTTAGTCAATGGTGCAGAAGAAGTACAAGAAGTAAACTTAGATGAGGCTAATAAAAACTTAGAAGAAGCAAATAATTTACTTGAAGAAGCAACAACAAATAAAGAAAAAATAGAAGCAACACAATCATTAAGAAAAGCTAAAGCAAGGATACAAGCAGCTACAATAATTAACAACTAACTATCCAATATCAATCATTAAATTATTAAGTTTAAACTTAATAATTTAATGATTGATATTGGATAGCTTGTAACAAATCATCTATTTAAACTATTAACTGAAGCTAACTCAAACCCGAACAGATATAATCAAAATATAATCCCATTTCCTTGCCCGCATCTGAACCAACAAGAGAAGAAGTAACTTCTTTCATTGCTTGAATGGCCTGAATTGTAGCACCAATAGGTACTCCTAATGAATTATAAGTTTCCTTTAATCCATTTAAAACTCTTTCATCAAGTATAGAAGGATCGCCTGCTAGCATTCCATACGTAGAATATCTTAAGTAGTAATCTAAATCCCTAATGCAGGCTGCATACCTTCTTGTAGTATACATATTACCACCTGGTCTTGTAATATCAGAATACAAAAGTGCTTTAGCAACAGACTCCTTAATGATAGTCGCAGCATTTGCAGCAATTGTCGCAGCAGCCCTAACCCTTAATTCTCCAGTTTGAAAGTATCCTCTTAATTTTTCCAAAGAGTTATCATCCAAATATTTCCCCTGTACATCAGCTGTGTTAATAACAGACGTAATAGCATCTTGCATAAAAATCAGTTTCCTTTTTTAAATATAAAGAACAAATAAAGACATAATATTAACGTTTATTAATACCAATATATAAATATCAAATCCATTATTGCATAGCACCTAAAGTATAATCAAAATAAAAACCTGCCTCTGCAGAATCTTCGCCAGACAATAAAGAACATGCTATGTTTTTCATACAACGAACTCCTTCAGAAACACCAGAAATAGGAGTACCAAGCGAATTATACATTTCTTTAACCCCGACCAGGCCTATTTCTTCAATAGGTGTTACATCACCAGCAACAATTCCATACGTAACTAGTCTAAGATAGTAGTCTAAATCTCTTAAACATGTTGCAGTCATTTCTTCACCATAAGCATTACCACCAGGAGAAACTACATCAGTACGCTTTTGAAACAGTTGTTGACCACCTTGCTTCACTATAAGTTCACGATTATCAGTTAATATTTGAGCAATTCGTAAACGTCTTTGACCGGAAAGAACAAAACTTTTGATTCTATCCAATTCTCCTGGACTTAAATATCTTGCTTCTGCATCTGCATTGACAATTGATTTAGTAACAATACTCATCAATAAAACTCCTCAGAAATGAATAATATATAAATAACTAACTACATTCTTTTTCTAAATCTAAAAAATACGACAATATTAAATATTCGTACTTTTAAACTAATAAAATAATAATAAAATTAGTTATTTTTATATATATTCATAAATATATTTTAAGTAAAAAGTACTAAAACAAGAAAGTTTTACTGTCAATCAAAATACGAAACTCAATGTAAAGTTAATAACTTGATATAGACTTAAAACTTGGAACTACAATCTTGTTACTTTGTTTAGTAAGAGAATTATGTAATTTTTCAGTATTAGGAAAATTAGCAGCAGGCAACGTAGGAAAGCGACGATATGGAACAGTATTAGTACCAAAAATTGTTTTATACTCAAAACTACTAGTAATGGTATAAACTAAAACAGGTAAACCCTGTGAAGCCAAAATTTGATTATAATATCTAATTTCAGCTTGATTATTAGGGGCTCTACCAAGAAAATGCTTCGTTGCAAATTCAATTACTTTAGTATTCGGATAAGGAGTATAAAATTCCTTGCGATACAAAGTAGAGTAGCCTAATTTTTCAACCAACTGTTGAACATTCAAATCGCCAACTAGGAAAGCTCTCTCTAGATTATAGAATTCATCACCTATACTAAAAGTATTCAAATCCCTTTCAAAAAGCTGACGATAAACAGCTCGTAAGACTTGAGTTCTATTTAAATTATCACCCGAAGAATCTATTTTAAATATTTTAAATTGCCATCTCCTATCACTTACACCCTGATTAACCTTAAAATTAATGTTATTAGCACTAGAATTTTGTTTAACTTGGGAAAAACTAGAAAAATTTGGTACGCTTGATTTTTCACTATTAATAGAAAGATTTAGTGGATAATTAAATTGAGTTAAAGCTTTAGATGAAATAGCTTTAGGAGTAAGATATCTTTCGTAGGGCACTATAAAATCACCGAAAGACTCATCATACTCTAAGCTATCTACCATAGAATCAACCATCGCATAGTAACCCTTTTTATAAGCAATATTAAAATATTGATCTATCTCTTGTCTGCCGTATGTAGGTCTTCCAATTAATTTAATGTGAATGTATTCTATGGCTTTACATAAGTAAAGAGAATTCCAAGAAAGCGACCTAAATAGATTAGACTTCGCTAATAACTTTACAAACTCACGAACAGAAATTAAGTTACCCCGAAAGCGTTTTTCGTAATTGAAAATAGTAGATAATTCTTCTTTATAAACAAATCTACCAAAAACTCGTATGTATACAGCATCTACAATTTGATCTAATGTTTGTAATGGATTCTTCGTACTAAATACTACAGGACTCAAAACATTAGAGACTTTATTTCTAAGATTAGGACTACTAATTTGGCTATATATACCTGGACCATATCTAATTAATAATCTTCTAGTATCTCTAGTAAAAAAAGAAGATTTCGTTTTGAGTGCAACAGTATTTTTCGTGAAGATAGCACCAAACTGTATAGAAAATGGATCATTACTTAAGCCATAAGGATGTTGATCTGGCAAATTAGATTTATAGTCGGCGAATAATGTTATGAACTCTGGTATTTTTCTAAAAACTGCACTGTAATTGAACAGTTTAATTTGTGGCCCCCAATTTCTAGATTCTTGTGCCTCTTCACCTAAATTACGTAAATAGGGAACCGTTTCTTCACCAAAATAATCAGCATATTCTTCTGAATTAATTAAACTATCAACTAAACCGTCTATACCTCTACTAGATAGAATAGAAAAGTATTTTTGAAATTCTTCTATCGAACTTAAACCCCTACCTAAAAAGTGTTTTAGTGATAATTCAACAACACGACTGTTAACGAATGGTTGGTTAAATTGAGACCTATATATAGAAGACTTCCCTAAACAACGAATAAATTCCTTAATTGAGAGTTGACCTGTTTTTAATTGTGACTCAAAATCACTAAAATTTAAATTATATGCTTTAGAAATATCCCTTTCAAAAACTTGCCTATAACAAGCACGAATTACTGTTTGCTTCTCATCAAGGGATAAACTACTTTTCATTACAAATTTTTGATTCAAATAGCCTGCTTGACTATAAATCTGTGGTAGACGCAAACCTTGAACATCACTGGAAGATCTTTTACGTATTTTATCACTTAGACTAGAAGATTCAAATTCAGATATAATAATATTAAAATATTGTTGAACTATCTGTTTTGACTCTAAATCACTTTCAAATAAATTAATAGATAGTTTACGCATTTCACGTAAAGCCACAATTGCTGCAGCACTTGAACAAGCATTATCAATCAATTCTCTTAAACCACGTATATTAGCAGCAAGAATATTAGTATCTCCTGAAATAATTGCATAAGTTAAATACCTTAAAAACCAATCTAAGTCACGTAGGGATTTTTTCATACGAGTAGAACCATAAAGCACAACATTAATTGGTTTAAAGGCAGGTGGAAGTGATTCACTAGCTTCAAATAAAGCAGAAGAAATATTATCTAATAGATTATTAGAAGCATTCCCAGATAAATCTTGTGACATATTCAAATCATTATCAATATCAGAATTTAAAAATGAAGCCTGAGGTCTTTCTAAATAAGATATTGGTGAGCCACCAACAAATATCTTGTCAGCTGCTTTAGAAACTAGAAAATTAGCGTTCTTAGTCAACAAATTAACTATTTCTAGTCTCTTGTTACCAGAACTAAAAAAAGATTTTAATTGACTTAGTTCACCTAACATTAAAAACCTATCTTGCTGTTCTGCTTGTAGAATGCTAGATAAAGATAAAGTACGGTAAAGTTGTTGTTGTACTAACGGACTTCCGCCACTAGCTTTGACTGTCATAACAATAAATATTCCTCATTTTATAAACTAACAAAAATACTATAATCATTATACTTAAAACTTAAAAAGTCCAAGCAAGAAGTACTAATGTATAAGAAAGAACTACTAATATAATATAATTAAATTTAAAAACTACCTTGAATAGAGATAAAATTTGTAATACTTATAGACAAATAACTTTTAAAAACAGGATGCTAGAAGAATGAAAAAACTATACTACAATAAAAAAAGTAATAATAATATGCCGATTATTGAACATTTTATAGAATTAAGACAAAGAATATTAATTTCATTACTAGTATTTACAATAACATTGTTAGGATGTATAGCTTACTCTAAACAAATCACATTCATACTACAGGAGCCTGCATTAGGAATTAAATTTTTACAACTAGCACCTGGAGAATATCTATTTGTATCAATAAAAATAGCAATATATACAGCTATTTTAATAAGTAGCCCATTTAGCTTATATCAAATCCTATTATTTGTTTTACCAGGACTAACAAAAAAGGAAAGTAAGTATATAATACCTTTATTGACAGGATCAATTTTACTATTTTTAGTTGGAATCATATTTTCATATAATATTTTAATACCAATAACATTACAATTTCTGATAAAGTATGGATCAGATATAGTAGAACCAATATGGTCACTTGAAGAATATTTTAACTTTATAATTCTAATTTTATTTAGTGTAGGCATATCATTTCAAATACCAATATTACAGATTATTCTTGGAGTAAATAACATAATAAATAAAGAAAAAATGTTAAAGTCATGGAAATATGTAGCTTTCATTGCGACAATTATAGGCGCTGTTATTACTCCTTCCACAGACCCAATTACACAATCATTCATGACAATCACAATAATAGCCCTATATTTTAGCGGAATACTTACTTTAACAATTATACAAAAATAAAAAATTTCAACAAAAACAGATATTTATCATCAAGAATAAATGTAGAATGTTATTATAAGTACAAAGAATAGAATAAGAAAAAAATAATTATGAATATAAGTAATAAACAACTAATAATAAATAAATTAATAGCAATTATTATCACTTTAATCAGTTTAATAAACTTTCGAATAGACTATGCATACGGATTCCCTATATATGCTCAACAAGGATATGAAAACCCAAGAGAAGCAACAGGACGTATTGTATGTGCTAATTGTCACCTGGCACAAAAGTCAGTATCGATTGAAGTACCTAAATCCGTATTACCTAATAGTATATTCGAAGCAACAGTTTCAATTCCATACAGCGCTAGTAGTAAACAAGTACTAGGAAATGGAACAGAAGGATCACTAAATACAGGAGTAGTACTAATATTGCCACAAGGCTTTAAGCTAGCTCCAAAAAAATTACTAAGTGAAGAACTTAAGAGTAAAACTAAAGGCTTTTACATTCAACCATATAGTACTTCAAAAGAAAATATTCTAGTAATAGGCCCTGTAGCAGGTAACAAAAATCAAGAGATAACATTTCCAATACTATCACCAGATCCTAGCAAAGATAAAGACGTATTCTTTCTAAAATACCCTATATATGTTGGCGGGAATAGGGGACGTGGACAAATTTATCCTACAGGTGAAAAATCTAATAACAATCCTATTTTTTCAAGTACTGAAGGACAGATCTTAAAAATTAATCCTAATGAAAAAGGTGGATACTCTATAGATATAACTAACAAATCTGGTGAAGTAATTACAGAAGAAATTCCAAAGGGGCTAAAGATCATTGTACAGGAAGGTAATAATATTGTCGCCAACCAAAATTTAACTAATGACCCAAACATGGGTGGATTTGGACAAGATGAAACAGAAATAGTTTTACAAAACCCAACTAGAATTAAAAGTATGATCGCTTTCTTTATAGGTGTAACACTTGCACAAATTTTCTTCGTACTAAAGAAAAAACAATGGGAAAAAGTGCAAGCAGCTGATATGAATTCTTAGAAAATTTTCACTACATAAAATAAATCACATAAAATATATAATTTAACATAGTAGCTTTCTGACGGAATCTACTATTTGTTCAGGATTTATAATAGTTGCCTTTTCCAAATTACCGTTATATGGAGTAGGAATATCTTTGGAAGATAATCTCACAATTGGAGCATCTAGTAGATCAAAGTAATGATCATTGATCTGAGCAATAATTTCAGCAGCGATACCTCCGGTCTTCATACATTCTTCAACAATCAATAAGCGATTAGTCTTTCGTAAAGATGTAACAATAGTCTGAATGTCTATAGGTTTTAATGAAATTAAATCAATAACCTCAGGATTAATACCATCATCAATAAGTAAATTAACAGCTTCCATCACATGATGACGCATCCTAGAATATGTTACTATGGTTATATCATTGCCATTACTAACTACTTCAGCTTTATCGAGAGGAATAAAATAGTCTGAATCAGGTACATCATCTTTTAAATTATAGAGTAACACATGCTCAAATAAAATTACAGGATTATCATCTCGAATAGCAGATTTAAGTAGACCTTTTGCGTTGTATGGCGTAGAACAAGCTACTATTTTTAAACCAGGTATGGCTTGAAAGTAAGCTTCTAAACGTTGTGAATGTTCTGCACCTAATTGACGACCTACCCCACCAGGACCTCTAATAACTAAGGGAATTTTAAAATTTCCACCTGAAGTATACCGTAACATACCAGCATTATTTGAAATTTGATTAAAAGCCAACAAAAGAAAACTCATATTCATACCTTCAACAATTGGTCTTAAACCAGTCATTGCAGCACCAATTGCCATACCCATAAAACTATTTTCAGCAATCGGTGTATCTAACACACGAATATCACCATACTTTACATGTAAATCCTTTGTAACTTTATATGATCCACCATAATGTCCAACATCTTCTCCTAATACAAAAACAGATGGATCCCTATTCATCTCTTCATCAGTAGCTTCACGTAAAGCATCAAACAAGAAAATTTTACTCATAATTTAGTGAGATATAAGAAATATTAATATTTATTAAAATAAAACAAAAAACTATTCCTCAACAAATAAATAACGCTTCAAATCACTTAACTTAGGTTCAGGACTAGATAAAGCAAAGTCAACAGAATCATGAATTTCACTCTTAATTTGTGACTCAATAACTTTCAAATCCTTTAAAGAAGTGATATCATGATCTATGATATATTTTTTAAGACGCTTAATTGGATCACGAGCGATCCAAGCATTTTTTTCTTGACGTGATCTTAGCTCATCTGGATCAGCTAGTGAATGTCCACGAAAACGATAAGTAAGTGCTTCTATAAGAGTTGGTCCATGACCAGATCTTGCTCTATTAATTGCTACACTAGCAACATCTCTAACTGCCAATACATCCATTCCATCTACCTCTGCGCCAGGTAAGCCAAAAACTTGTGCTTTTTTATGTATTTCAGGCAATGAAGTCGAACGATGATGAGCCATACCAATTGCCCACTGATTATTTTCTACAACAAAAATAACCGGCAATTTCCAAAGAACAGACATATTTAAACACTCAAAAAATTGACCATTATTAGTAGTACCGTCACCAAAAAAACATACTGTTACATTAAGTAGTTCGCCCTTATTTAATACTTGTTTTTTATACATACTTTGAAAAGCTGCACCAACAGCAATAGGTATACCTTCACCGATAAATGCAAAACCACCTAAAAAGTTATGTTGTGCCGAAAATATATGCATTGAACCACCGCGTCCTTTACTACATCCAGTCTCCTTACCAAAGAGCTCTGCCATCAAGTGCTTAGGTTGAACACCCTTACTTAAAGCATGAACATGGTCACGATAAGTACTACAAACATAATCATCATGACCAAGTAACTTAATAACGCCACTTGAAACAGCTTCTTGACCATTATACAGATGAACAAAGCCGAACATTTTACCCCTATAATACATTTGAGCACACATGTCCTCAAAATAACGTCCTAATAACATATCTTCATACAATAATAAGATTGTATTTGAATCAATATTACCATAATTACCGTTTATAAGAGAAATTACTGGTAAATTGATTGGACTTTTTGGTTTGCACATTATTTTTTAAGTATCTCCTCAAAATATTGTAATATTAAAAATAACAGAATAGATTTATTAATTAATATAATTATATCATAATTAATCATACACGAGAATTGTAAAACTAATGACACTGATCAAATTTATAATAAACATAAAAATACCGAAGATTAAAAGACTAACTCACTATAAACAATAGACAAATAAATTGATATAAAGATGAATACTTATAAACATTTAAAGTTTGAATCTGTTGACATTGAACTCAAGCAACTAAACATAAATTTACAGAGAATGATTACTGCAGAACACCCTGTGCTCTACGCTGCCGCAGAACAACTATTTAGTGCTGGAGGAAAAAGAATTAGACCTATTATTCTATTAATTATAGCTAAATTAACCTCAGATCAAGGTAGAATATCTAATGAACAGAAAAGATTAGCAGAAATCACAGAAATAATACACACAGCTAGCCTAGTTCATGATGACATCATAGACAATTGTGAAACAAGAAGAGGAATAGAAACTGTGCACAGTGTTTTTACAAATAAAATAGCAGTTTTAGCTGGAGACTTCTTATTCGCACAATCATCTTGGTATTTAGCTAATTTGAATAACTCAGAAGTAGTCAAGGTCATATCTAAAGTAATTACAGACTTCGCAGAGGGAGAAGTACAACAGAGCACAAAATTTTTTGACTATAAAATTTCAACACGAGATTATATAGAAAAATCTTTTTACAAAACAGCTTCACTTATGGCAAATAGCTGCAAAGGTGTTACAATGCTAAATTCAAATAATCTAAAAATGCAGAATGATTTTTATTTATACGGTAAACACCTTGGACTAGCATTCCAAATAATAGATGATATATTAGATATTGTCAGCTCAAAACATACTTTAGGCAAACCAGCTGGAGCAGACTTAAAAAATGGCAATTTAACAGCTCCAATAATATTTGCACTAGAAGAAAAACCAGAAATAATTAAATTAATTAATCGTGAGTTCCAAAACCCAGAAGACATAAGCAAAGCAATTAGTCTAATTAAAAGTACAAAAGGAATACAAAAAGCAAAAGATTTAGCTATGGAACATATTCAACTTGCTGTGCATATAATACATAAATATTATTCAAATAAAGACATTAAAGATATTTTACTAGTAAGCTACTATATACTCAACAGAATAAATTAATAAATTATTGAATATAATTACACTATTGTATAGCTTGAACAAGATAATCCAAAAAGTATATATCAACAATAACTAATTGAGCAATTATTTTACGATTAAGTGCTATACCCTTCTTTTTTAACAGAGAAATAAACTGGCTGTAACTAATATTATATAAACGCGTAGCAGCATTAATACGGGCAATCCATAAGCGGCGATAACTACGTTTTTTGTTTTTTCTGCCCACGTAGGAATACTTGAGGGATTTCAGTACTTGCTGTTTTGCCGTACGGAATAGTTTGGAATGAGATCCTCGGAAACCTTTAGCTAACTTCAATATTTTCTTTCTTCTCTTACGGGCAATATTACCTCTTTTAATTCTTGTCATAAATCATTTTTAATTACAAATTAATATCAATTATGTATAAGGTAAAGTATAATTTAAACTATACTTATCAGAATAACTGATTCCAGTTGTTCTACATAATTTTCTTTTTCTCTTGCTAGACTTTTTTTGAAGTAAATGACTTTTACAAGAATAATGCTTCAAAAACTTACCATTAGAAGAAACCTTAAAACGCTTACTAACCGATTTAGTTGTTTTCAATTTATACATATAAAACTTTAATATACTTTATGAGTAAATAAATCATAATTCAAACATATATTTATATACTATATCTTATTAATTAGTAAATAAAACACAGCTAACTCAATTCTTTTCGAAAGCTATTGATTTAACTTAACAACAACATTAACATAGTTTTAAATAAGTTTGAACTAAGTTGCTACAATATTTTCGTATTGAAATTAAAAGCCAAATTTAATTATATAATCTACTTAAGTTGTAATTAGCTCATTGTAACTTTATTAATCCATTATATTATATATTATAAGATATATTGTTTAAAAATTTAAGATACTAATTCTGTAATAGCTCTAAATCTTAAAATAAGCAAAAAATGATAAAAATAAATACATAAGACATCAGGTAAATCCAAAAAGATTTTTACTTTTTTAACATCTGACTACAAAACAAAGATACTCTATAAACAACGCATAAATGCATGAATAAGATCTTAATAAATCTAAACCATTCTAAAATATTTTCTTCCTATAATTAATAACAATTTATATAATATGAGAAAAATAAAATCAAACCAGTGAATTTCATAGCAATAGTTTAAAGGTTTAAATAAACTTTTTTTTAATACTTTAGGTAAATATATTATACTAAACAACTACGTCATTTTTATTGTTTTCTATTTCTTCCTATGTAAAATTATATATAAGAAACAAATTTACTACCAGTTTACTATAAGCAATATTATCAATGACCTAACCAAGAAAAACTGCACAAAATTGACATTCGCAGCTATGTCTTAATGTAGTTTTTAAGCTAAAATAATAAATTATGATTTAACTCTGCGTCTTCTAATTAAAAAAATTAATATTGATACTTAAAAAGTATCATAAGTTCATGTTATACATATATATATGTAACCAATAAAACAAACTTTTATTTTATATTTTTGTATTACAAATTTTAAAGGTTAAAAAATGAATTAAATAGATTTAAAATATTCTTTAGAATCAGTTGGACTATTTTTTATAGTAGCATTTCCAGGTTGCCAATTAGCAGGACATACCTCATCTGGATTACTTTGAACATATTGTATAGCCTGTAAAGTCCTTATTGTTTCAGTAACACTTCTACCAAAATCTAGATTATTAACTAGAGAGTGCTGAATGATTCCTTGTGTATCAACAATAAATAAACCCCTTAAAGACTTGCCTTCACTATTTAAAACATTATAGGATAAACTAATTTCTTTATTCAGATCAGAAACTAAAGGATAGTTTAAATCTCCAACACCACCCTGTTCACGATCAAGTTGCATCCAAGCAAGATGACAATATTCACTATCTACAGATATACCCAAAATTTCTGCATTTAGGGAATAAATTTGATCATATATTTCACTAAAAGAAATTATCTCTGTAGGACACACAAAAGTAAAATCTAAAGGATAAAACAATAAAATAACATACTTGCCTAAATAATCAGACAATTTAACTCGTTTAAACTCCTGTTGATAAACAGCAACAGCGGAAAAATCCGGAGCCCGATCTCCAACTTGAAGAAAATTCTTAGTTAGCATATTAATATTCAATCAATTTTTAGTAATTTTAGTAAATAGAATTTTTTATATTAAAAAATAAATCATCATACTATATGATCCAATTATACAAAAATTAATTCAAACTTTAATATAGAAGACTGTTTATATTTAAAGCAATTAACATTATAAAATAGCGGGGAATGGATTTGAACCATTGGCCTTCGGGTTATGAGCCCGACGAGCTACCAGACTGCTCTACCCCGCGGTTCATACATTCTACAATAACATAGATATAATTTAAAGCAATTTATAACAACAAAAGAAAAACAAAAAACTAAAAATCAGTATATAACATGCATACTTAATTCTAATCAAACTAGGCATTATCTGATAAAAACCAACTAAACGATCCTGAGTTAAGTAATCAGGAGTTTTAATCCAAACTTGACCATCATACCAACCAGATTCTTCATAAAAGATAGTCGCACTCAATAATCTTTTAACAACATAAGACCAGCCTAAGTAAAGTCGAACAAAAACAAGTAGTAATACCAAATTTGATACAACTAAATTTAAAGACAGTAAATATAATATATTACTATGATACATAAATAGAAATATAAAACAGCCAATAGTGACAAAGGTAAAAACAAGAATTAACAAAAAGCCATATAAAAAACTTTTCATATTTGATAGGGACCAAGAAAAAAGACAGTTTTTTTTCAAGGACAAATATTCGTTTAAGGGCTGTTGATCAAATGGTACAGGACAATTATTTTTATCAGTAGTCATAAATCTCAATTAACTAATATAATTAATATAAAACAAATATTTGCATTTTCTTAACTACCTTTAAATAGTAGAATTAATATTAATATAAAAAATATAAAAACACTCACACCTATTATTTTCTGCGTCAAAACTTGATCATATCCTGAATTTAGTAGTTTACCCTGATCAATAAAACCAGCTGCATTATTCTTAACCGGACTAAAAAATAGTATCAACATAATAGTTAATACAGCACAAATATAAAGTGTTAATTTGATCACTATAAAAACTCAAACCTTAAATTAAATAGACAAAAAACTTGAAGTTACTTAAAATAAAAGTAACTAAATAACACTGATAACAAATCATAAAACTCAACCATTTTAAGAAAACGGTTAAATTTTTTTTATTTACCTCAAATTATAGTATCATAGAGAACTAAAAAGATTCATTAGCTATCTTATTCTCCTTGTATCTTCAAAAGAACAAAACCTAAAGCTAATCCAATTATAATCATTAATGAACTAATTATAGCAGTAGATAATATTTCTGATAACATAAAAATAATCCTTATATGAGTTAAAAACCATTTCTTCCCCAAACAACTAATGCGATGGAAAAAGTAAATATTGCCAGTAAAGATCCCCAACCAAGACTAATAATATCAATCAAGTATACCTCCATGGATAAACAATCACTAAATCTATTATAGTAATACAATAAATTCAACAAAAATAATAAATAATTTCAACTTTAATGATTAATTCTATCAAAAATATCATAAAAAACTAAATAAATGTAAATTTTTTAAAATTATATACTGTTAAATCATCAGTTAACGTTAGTATACAAATAATTAACAAAATCCAAACAGTATAATACTTCATAACTTAATATGCAGACTAGTATAAAGAAAACAGAATATAACAATCAAGAAACTTTATTAACACCCAGATTTTATACTACCGATTTTAATGAAATGTCAAATTTGGATATATCTTTAAACACAGAAGAATTTGAAGCATTATTAAAAGAATTTAGAGCAGACTATAACAAAAAGCATTTTATAAGAGATGAAGAATTCAACAAATCATGGAACACCCTACCAAACAATGAGAAGGCATTATTTGTAGAATTTTTAGAAAGATCTTGTACAGCAGAATTTTCAGGCTTCTTATTATATAAGGAACTATCAAGAAGATTAGAAAAAAGTAATCCAATTCTTGCCGAATGTTTTTTACTTATGTCAAGAGATGAGGCAAGACATGCAGGCTTTTTAAATAAAGCAATAGGAGACTTTAATCTATCACTTGATCTAGGATTCTTAACAAAAAGCAGAAAATATACTTTCTTTGCTCCTAAATTTATTTTTTACGCTACATACCTATCAGAAAAAATTGGTTACTGGAGATATATAACAATATACAGACACCTAGAAAAACATCCTGAACATCGTATATACCCTATATTCAAGTTTTTCGAAAACTGGTGTCAAGATGAGAATAGGCATGGAGATTTTTTTGCTGCCTTACTAAAATCACAACCACAATTTTTAAATAATAACAAGTCTAGATTATGGTGCAGATTTTTTCTAGTAAGTGTTTTTGCTACAATGTATCTTAATGACTTTCAAAGAGCAAATTTTTATAAGTCAATTGGACTAGATGCACGACAATATGATATGCAAGTCATCAGAAAAACTAATGAAAGTGCTTCAAGAATTTTTCCAGTAGCACTTAATATAGATAAACCAGAATTTTTTCAATACTTAGATATGTGTGCATCACAAAACAAAATGCTAATGGAAGTAAACAAGCAAGATAAAAATATCTTTTTTAAACTAATCCAAAAGGTAACAATATCAAGTATGTTAGTTGTAAATCTGATCAAATTATTCTTAATAGAACCAATAGAATCATCTTCTGTCAATAATACTATTAAATAACATAGTAAATAGAAGCTATAATTAAAAATATTAAGCTTTATTTATTTTAAAAAAATTTGGTCATAAAAAATTTAAGATATTATTCATATACATTAAGTAAAAAAAATAGTTAAAGTAAAAATATGAGTAATACAATAAACTTTAAAATGCCATCACCAACTTTTGGTGGAAGTACAGGAGGATGGTTAAGAGCAGCAGAAATAGAAGAAAAATATGCTATCACGTGGAATAGCAAAATTAAAAATGTTTTTGAAATGCCAACAGGTGGCTCAGCAATCATGGCAGAAGGTGACAATTTATTATATTTAGCTAAAAAAGAACAATGTCTTGCATTAAGCTCTCAACTAAAAAATAAATTTAAGATTGCCAACTTTAAGATTTATAGAATTTTCCCAAATGGAGAAGTACAATACCTACATCCTAAAGACGGAGTTTTTCCGGAAAAATCTAATGAAGGCAGAATTGGTGTAGGCAACATAAGCCATAGTATAGGCAAAAACGACAACCCCGTAAACAAGAAATTTACAGGACAAGCAACATACGAATAAAAAATTGAAGACTATAAGCTAAAAATTTGTAGTAATAGTCTTTTTCTGTTATAATAAATCCAATATCCATATAATTACAGGAGAGGTGGTAGAGTTGGTTTATTGCGTCTGATTTGAAATCAGATGAACTGAAAAGTTCCGTGGGTTCGAATCCCACCCTCTCCGTTAATACAAATTAATTTATAAATTCTAAGTGTTCACTGCTTGTTCAATAAATTTTACCGCTTGGTTCAAAGTTGCAATTTTTTCAGCATCTTCATCAGGTATTTCTATATTAAATTCTTCTTCTATAGCCATTACTAATTCAACAGTATCTAAAGAATCAGCACCTAAATCATTAGCAAAATTAGCTTCTAGAGTAACTAATTGTTTATCAACACCTAATTGAAGAGAAACAATATTTCTTACCTTTTCAAAAATATTTAGATCAGTTTCTTGAGATGACATAAAAAATCCTTAAATGAAAATTATAAATAATATGAGTTAGTAGTAAAAACCTGTATCTATACAATAAGAACTAATCAACCATGAATAAACCAAAACTCAACTCAGAAAAGGGTAAATAATCAAGACAAAGCCATCAAATGCAGTAGAACAATTTCCATTACACATATTAGTTAGCATTACGTTATCAATTTTGTGAGTTACAATATTATTACAATAAATTCATTTAATTATGTGTAAATTAGAACTATATTTTCTCTCGCATATGTCAAATCACTTGAAAGATGGAATTAATTATTTTTTAAAATTTCTATTTACACAGTACGTAATCTAATCAGAATAAGACAGTAAAGGAGAATGCATTATTTGCTTTAAAGCCCTAATAATATTATTAGTATTGTTATTATGTATAGTGTAAATAACTATATGCTTAGATTTAGCAACTTCACGTATTTTACTATTTTGTTTAATATATGATCTAAGAGCCAAAATATAATCAGCCCTTAGAACATCTCTAGTTAAAGTTATAGCAAAATTTAAAGCATCTATTGTCGTTTCTACTTGTTGAACATTAATGCCATACACATATAACTTCAGAACAGAAAAGGTATTACAATCAAAACTTGAACTATTAGAAATAATTTTAGAACTTGCATTGTTTAAATTACTTTCAAAGTCTTGATTTTGAGAACCATATAAATTAGATATATCTTCTGATGTTGATTGAAACTGTGTATTCAAAGTAGGACTAAGATGCTTATGATAAAAAAATCCCGTAGAATTTGAAGTTTCATAGTTAATAGAAACAGAACCATCAACATGTAGCTTACGACGCTCAAGGGATAATATAGATCCTTGAAGTATTAGATCCACAAATCTATCTACTTTTTCATGAACAACCAAAACATTACGTTGATGGATCTCAACAGCTATTTGAAAGGCCGGTACGGTTTTTCTTTCTAAAATACTTTTTTGAGATCCTCTTCTTTTGGCTTCATCATCACCTAAAGTAACATATTGTATACCGCCCACAAGATCTGATAATGTAGGATTTTTAATAATACTTTCTAGGTAATTCCCATGAGCTGTACCAACTAGCTGAACACCTCTTTCTGCTATGGTCCTAGCAGCTAACACTTCTAATTCAGTACCAATTTCATCAATAATAATTACCTCAGGCATATGATTTTCAACAGCTTCTATCATCACTTGATGTTGCAATTCAGGTTGAGTTACTTGCATCCTACGCGCTCTTCCTATCGCAGGATGGGGTATATCACCATCACCAGCTATTTCATTAGAAGTATCTATAATTACAACTCTTTTCTCCATTTCATCTGCTAGAACTCTAGTTATTTCTCTTATAGCTGTTGTTTTACCAACTCCAGGCTTTCCAAGTAAAAGTATAGAATGACCACTATAAAGTAAATCTCTTATCATACTAGCTGTCCCAAAAATAGCTCGACCTACTCTACACGTTAATCCAATAATATTACCTTTTCTATTTTTAATTGAGCTAATTCTATGCAGAGTAGATTCTATTCCAGATCTATTATCTCCACTAAAATTAGGTATCTTTTTTATACAATAATCTAAATCATGCCAAGATATATTTATCAATGACAAATATTCAGGACCATCTGGAAATCTCGCTTCAGGCCTTCTACCTAAATCCATAACAATCTCTATTAAAAATTTTTTATTAGGATGATTATATAAAGGATTTTTCACAAAATCAGGTAGTATATCTAAAAGTTTATCTAAATCATCTGCAATTAACATTAAATAAAATGAAAAATAATTGTAAAATACAAATATAATAAACATATTACAATTATATCTCAAAACACCAAAAAGAAGATATTAATTAAAATAATGAAAAAAAGAATCATTAAAGTAAAAAGTATACCATATAACGTAAAAAAAAATATTAGCTGGTGTTTATACAAACCTATATTCCTAGCTGGTTACAAAAAAATTTCAATTGAATATAAAACACCAATAATTGAACTACCTGACAAAAAAAGAATATGGATGTTAAAATATGAAATAAAATAATAAAAAATATATACATCTATAACAATTATAACTATAACAAATCTTATGACAAGTCTAAATAATATAAAGATCTTGGTAAATTCTATTAAAAATAATAATATTGAAAGAGTAAAAGTTCAACAAAAACACACAAAAATAGTTATTAATAAAACTAAAAAGCACCTAATTAACATATATAACTACTCCAAGATAAATAAAGAATTTAAAAAAGCAAACGTTGAAAAGCCAAAAATCCATAAAAACATAGAAGAAATCACACAAGCAATTAATATTAATAACATTCATAAAGACAATAAAACAATACAAAAACAAATCGTTGATCAGTCTTTAACATATTCCACAATTATTTCACCAATGGTTGGAACTTTTTATAGATCTCCTGCTCCAAATGAATCACCATTTGTAGAAATAAACAGTACGGTTAAAACTAAGCAAACTGTATGCATTATAGAAGCAATGAAACTGATGAATGAAATAGAAGCAGAAGTACAAGGAGAAATAGTCGAAATATTAGTTCAAGACGGAGACATAGTGGATTGTGGACAAGCACTAATGAAAGTTAAAGTAATATAAATTAAAATACATTTTAAATATTGTTAACAGATTATCAGAAGTTTCATAACTAAAACTATAATATCTATATAACGTAATAAAAACTTGCTTTTCGTAAAATACAATGGAAATTAACAACTAAGATACATTGTATTCAATGAATAAACTTCAATTAAATGAACTCAGTAAAGTTTTATCTTAAACGATTTAATTAAGTGAGTGTTTTATTAGCTGTCTGATTAAAAACATAAAATACAGAGAGGAGAATCTCAATGACAACTAGCTCAAAAGAGCAGGAGACAAGTAAAGTCAAAGTTAGTGTAGATAAAAATCCAGTGACAACATCTTTTGAAAAGTGGGCTAAACCTGGACATTTTTCAAGAACACTAGCAAAAGGACCAAATACTACAACTTGGATATGGAACCTGCATGCAGACGCACACGACTTCGATAGTCATACAAATTCCCTAGAAGACATATCAAGAAAAATTTTTAGTGCACATTTTGGACAGTTAGCAATCATTTTTTTATGGTTAAGTGGAATGTATTTTCACGGAGCTCGTTTTTCTAACTATGTTGCTTGGTTGAATAACCCAACATTAGTTAAGCCAAGTGCACAGGTAGTATGGCCTATTGTTGGACAAGAAATCTTAAACGCAGACGTAGGCGGTGGATTTCAAGGTGTACAAATAACATCAGGCTTTTTCCAGCTTTGGAGATCATCAGGTATTACCACAGAACTTGAGCTATATGCAACAGCAATTGGTGGTCTATTTATGGCACTTTTAATGGTATTTGCTGGATGGTTTCACTACCACAAATCAGCACCAAAACTAGAGTGGTTCCAAAATGTAGAATCTATGATGAATCACCACCTTGCAGGGCTACTAGGATTAGGATGTCTTGGATGGGCAGGGCACCAAATACATATAGCATTACCTATCAATAAACTATTAGACTCAGGTGTATCACCACAAGAGATACCATTACCACATGAATTCATTGTTAATAGAAATTTAATGAGTGAATTATATCCAAGTTTCAACAAAGGAATATTGCCATTCTTTACATTGAACTGGAATGAATATTCAGACTTTTTAACATTCAAAGGTGGATTAAATCCAATTAATGGAGGTTTATGGCTTAGTGATATTGCTCACCATCATTTAGCATTATCTGTAATGTTCTTAGTAGCTGGTCACATGTACAGAACTAATTGGGGTATTGGTCACAGCATGAAAGAAATTCTAGAGGCTCATAAAGGTCCATTCACAGGAGAAGGTCACAAAGGCTTATACGAAATTTTAACAACTTCATGGCATGCACAACTTTCTATTAATTTAGCAATGATGGGATCACTAAGTATAATAGTAGCTCACCATATGTATGCAATGCCTCCATATCCATATATTGCTACTGATTATGCAACTCAACTATCTTTATTTACACATCACGTATGGATAGGTGGTTTTTGTATAGTAGGGGCAGGTGCACATGCTTCTATTTTTATGGTTAGAGATTATAACCCAGCGCAAAATTACGATAATGTTTTAGACAGAATTATTAGACATAGAGACGCAATTATTTCTCACTTAAACTGGTTGTGCATCTTCCTTGGATTTCATTCATTTGGACTATATATACATAATGATACAATGAGAGCATTAGGAAGACCACAAGACATGTTTTCAGATACAGGCATACAATTACAGCCTATTTTTGCACAATGGATACAAAATATACATACATTAGCACCTAGTAATACTAGTCCCAATTCACTAGCAACAGTTAGCTACGCTTTTGGTGGAGACACAATTACAATTGCAAATAAGATTGCAATGATGCCTATTAAACTTGGTACAGCTGATTTTATGGTTCATCACATACATGCATTTACAATACACGTTACTGTATTAATATTAGTCAAAGGATTTTTATTCGCTAGGAATTCACGTTTAATTCCAGACAAATCCAACCTTGGATTCCGTTTTCCTTGTGATGGTCCTGGAAGAGGTGGAACATGTCAAGTATCAGCTTGGGACCATGTATTTTTAGGTCTGTTTTGGATGTACAATTCACTATCTATTGTACTTTTCCACTTCAGCTGGAAAATGCAATCCGATGTATGGGGAAGTGTTAAAGGAACAGATATTTCACATATTGCAGGTGGTAACTTTGCACAAAGCTCAATAACAATAAATGGATGGTTAAGAGATTTTCTATGGGCACAAGCATCACAAGTAATTCAATCTTACGGCTCAGCATTATCTGCGTATGGCTTAATATTTCTTGGAGCTCACTTTGTATGGGCATTTAGTTTAATGTTTTTATTTAGTGGCAGAGGTTATTGGCAAGAACTAATTGAATCAATTGTTTGGGCACATAATAAAGTTAAAGTAGCACCATCTATTCAACCAAGAGCGCTAAGTATAACACAAGGAAGAGCAGTAGGCTTAGCACATTACTTACTAGGAGGAATAGGAACAACTTGGGCATTTTTCTTAGCAAGAATAATATCACTAGGATAACAGGATAAGGATAAAAATAAACATGGCAACAAAATTTCCAAAATTCAGCCAAGGGTTAGCACAAGACCCTACAACAAGAAGAATATGGTATGGGCTAGCCACAGCACATGACTTTGAAAGTCACGATGGAATGACAGAAGAAAACCTATATCAAAAAATATTTGCATCTCATTTTGGTCACATAGCAATTATTTTTCTATGGACATCTGGAAACCTTTTCCATGTAGCATGGCAAGGTAACTTTGAAGAATGGGTATTGAATCCAACGAAAACTAAGCCAATAGCACATGCTATATGGGATCCACATTTTGGTCAACCAGCCATTAAAGCATTTACCAACAAGGCGACAAATTATCCAGTCAATACAGCTTTTTCTGGATTATATCACTGGTGGTATACAATTGGAATGAGAACAAATAGCGATTTATACAATGGAGCTATATTCTTATTAATACTATCCGCTATCATGCTGTTTGCTGGATGGTTACATTTACAACCAAAATTCAAACCTGGATTATCTTGGTTCAAGAATAATGAATCTAGATTAAACCATCACTTATCAGGTTTATTTGGTTTTAGCTCACTGGCATGGACAGGACACCTAGTACATATAGCAATACCAGAATCACGTGGACAACATGTAAGATGGAATAATTTAATAGAAGTTTTACCACATCCTCTAGGATTAACACCATTTTTTACAGGAAAATGGTTTGAATATGCTTCAAATCCAGATAGTCTAAACCATATATTCAGTACTAACGATGGAGCAGGTACAGCAATCTTAACTTTCTTAGGAGGTTTTCATCCACAAACTCAATCTTTATGGCTAACAGACATGGCTCATCACCATCTAGCAATTGGTATCATTTTTATCGTTGCTGGTCATATGTATAAAACAAATTGGGGAATTGGACACAATCTGAAAGATATTCTTGAAGCACACAAACCTCCTAGTGGCAAATTAGGTGAAGGACATAAAGGCTTATTCAATACTATAACTAATTCGCTACACTTTCAGTTGGGATTAGCATTAGGATCGCTAGGAACAGTTACTTCACTAGTAGCACAACATATGTATGCATTACCACCATATGCATTCATGTCAAAAAGTTTCACAACAGAAGCTGCACTATATACACATCATCAATATATAGCAGGATTTTTAATGGTAGGAGCTTTTGCACACGGAGCAATATTTTTTATAAGAGATTATGATCCAGAAGAAAATAAAAATAATGTACTAAGCAGAATGCTAGAGCATAAGGAAGCAATTATTTCACATTTGAGCTGGGTTTGCTTATTCTTAGGCTTTCATACACTAGGAATATATATTCACAATGATACAATGCTAGCATTTGGAACACCTGAAAAACAAATACTAATTGAACCAGTATTTGCACAATGGATACAAGCTAGTTCAGGAAAAGCATTGTACGGCTTTAACGTACTTTTATCATCATCTTCAAGCTTAGCAATTAAAGCAGGAACTAATGTATGGTTACCTGGATGGCTAGAGGCAATTAATGATAACAAAAATTCTCTATTTTTAACTATAGGACCAGGTGATTTTTTAGTACACCATGCAATTGCTTTAGGGTTACATACGACAACACTAATATTAGTTAAAGGTGCTTTAGACGCTAGAGGATCAAAACTAATGCCAGATAAGAAAGATTTCGGATATAGTTTTCCATGTGACGGACCAGGTAGAGGTGGCACATGCGATATTTCCGCATGGGATGCATTTTATCTTTCAGTTTTTTGGATGTTAAATACTATAGGATGGGTAACATTTTACTGGCATTGGAAACATATCACTATATGGCAAGGCAATCCTAACCAGTTCAATGAGTCATCAACATACTTAATGGGATGGCTAAGAGATTACTTATGGCTAAATTCATCACCATTAATTAATGGCTATAACCCATATGGGATGAACAACCTATCAGTATGGTCTTGGATGTTTCTATTTGGCCATTTAATTTGGGCTACTGGGTTCATGTTTTTAATATCGTGGCGTGGGTATTGGCAAGAATTGATAGAAACACTTGCATGGGCACACGAAAGAACACCATTAGCCAATTTAATTAAATGGAAAGATAAGCCAGTAGCATTATCAATTGTACAAGCAAGATTAGTAGGTTTAGCTCACTTTTCTGTAGGATATATACTGACATATGCAGCATTTGTTATAGCATCAACTAGCGGTAAATTTGGATAAAATAACATAAGTTAAAATAAAAAGATTATATTGATTATAATCTTTTTTACAATTTTCACAGTCAGTTGAAATTAAAAATGTAATAAATTAAACTAAAATCATGTTTTTAATTAATCACTAAATAAAAAGTCATGGCTAAAAAAAGTATGATACAAAGGGAAGAAAAAAGAAAAAAACTTATAAACAAATATCAAAAAAAGAGAATAAAAATTAAAAGTTTAATAAAGTCTATAGAAAATTTTGAAAAACATATTGAACTACAAGAAAACTTACAAAAACTACCAAGAAATAGCTTAAAATGCAGAAATCGAAATAGATGTTGGATGACTGGCAGAAGTAGAGGTTTCTACAGGGACTTTGGATTATCTCGACATGTTTTCAGAGAAATGTCTCATAACTGTCTATTACCAGGAGTACAAAAATCTAGCTGGTAATAGACTCAATCATACCAAAACTCTAAGTAAAGTAGTAATGATAATACTTAGAGAATAATAATCTAAGATAAAAAGTTGGAGTTAAATCATTGAATTTTGCTTATAAACCAAATTGATTTCCCCTACGATATTGTAAGTAAGCAGCCACTAAAAGACCAAATAAAGTAATTGGAATTAAACCCAACACTATTCCCGATAAAAGAGGTTCAACCATATTAAAAATAACTAATATAAAAAATATAACTACTATAAATTCACCATAAAAAAGACTAACCAAATAATTACAAACCAATTACTACCTAAAACCAACCGCAGCTTGCCAAACAAAAGCTAATAATAAGAAAAAAATAGGAATTATAGGCAATATATCAACTAATGGACGAAATATTGCGTACGCTTCCGGTAATTTGTTAAGAACTATAGATGTAAGCATATTTACCTCTTATACTAAAATTAAGATTACATAATTAAAAATCAATAAATAATACATTATATGTGTATTGTCACCAAATATAAATATACAATAAATATAATAGTTTGCGATCCTCATTATAATAATACGCAATATATATACATAATTATACAAATAAGAAACAAATTTATGACTAATTTAATATATAATATTTTATATGAATTAATATAGCATATTATAAATAATGAGATTATTAAAGGAAATTAGTTATGACAATTGTTATACAAGTATTAGTTTTAATTTTCGTTGCATTATCCACTATTTTAGTTGTAGGAATACCTGTAACATTAGCATCACCAGGACAATGGGAAAAATCAAAAAATTTAATATACACTAGTATAGGAGTATGGGTAGGATTAGTTTTAGTAACAGGTATCCTTAACTCATTTATCGCGTAAACAATAATAAAAAACGTAGAATAGTTATATCCTATTCTACACAACAATACAAAAACTTGACAAGTATTTAAATATTTGATATTTATCTTTTCAGTTAACATTATACAAGCGGGTATAGCTCAGTGGTAGAGCGCAACCTTGCCAAGGTTGATGTCGCGCGTTCGAATCGCGTTACCCGCTTCTTCAGCTATCAAGCCTCTTTAGAATTTGTATCAATCACAGTATCATCAGTAGATTTAGGATTTTGAGATGCAGTAGAATCGTAAGTATTTTTGCCCATATCCATGATTAACTGACGCAATTCAGCTTGAAATTCCTTGATCTTATCATAATCATCTATTGATATAGACTGTTTTAATTGAGTAATTTTTTCTTGAACTTTTTGCCTAGTTGATTCATCAATTTTATCTCCTAACTCATTAAGCTGATTCTGAGATTGATAACATAAAGAGTCTGCACTATTTTTTAAGTCGATCTGTTCACGTTTCTGCTTATCCAAAGTGGCATTATCTTCAGCTTCTTTCACTAATTGCTCAACTTCATCCTTAGGCAAAGTAGATGCTCCTGTAATAGTGATAGATTGCTCTTTACCCGTACCTTTATCTTTTGCCATTACAGATAATATACCATTCGCATCAATATCAAAAGTAACTTCTATTTGAGGAACACCTCTAGGTGCAGGCATTATACCATCTAATCGAAATGTACCCAAACTTTTATTATCCTTAGTAAACTCTCTTTCCCCTTGTAAAACATGAATTTCAACATTAGGCTGATTATCTATAGCTGTTGAAAAAACCTCAGACTTTTTAGTTGGAACTGTAGTATTACGAGATATAATTTTAGTCATTACACCACCAAGAGTTTCAACACCAAGTGATAAAGGTGTAACATCTAATAACAATATATCTTTGACCTCACCGGCTAAAACACCTGCTTGTACAGCAGCACCAATTGCAACTACTTCATCTGGATTAACACTCTGATTAGGATCTTTACCAATATAATCTTTCACCAAGCTCTGGATAGCAGGTATTCTAGTAGAACCACCCACTAACACAACTTCATCAATGTTAGAATTAGTCAACTGAGCATCCTTTAAAGCATTACTAACAGGTATTTGACATCGAGATATTAGATCGGAACACAAATCTTCAAATTTAGCACGAGTAATATTCTTTTCCAGATGTTTTGGACCTGTATCTGTAGAAGTAATAAAAGGTAAATTGATATCAGTCTGCAAAAGACTAGATAATTCCATCTTAGCCTTTTCAGCAGCTTCTGTTAGTCTTTGTAAAGCCTGTCTATCTTTGCTCAAATCTATACCTTCATCATTTTGAAATTCACGAACTAACCATTCAACTATTTTACGATCGAAGTCATCACCACCTAAATTAGTATCACCAGAAGTTGATAAAACTTCAAAAACACCATCTCCAACTTCTAAAATAGAAACATCAAATGTTCCACCACCTAAATCAAATACTAATATAGTTTCATTATTTTTTTTATCTAAACCATAAGATAAAGAAGCTGCTGTTGGTTCATTAATTATTCTTAAAACATCTAAACCAGCTATTTGACCCGCATCTTTTGTTGCTTGTCTTTGGGAATCATTAAAATAAGCGGGTACAGTAATTACTGCTTTAGTTACCTGCTGTCCCAGATAAGTACTAGCATCCTCTACTAGTTTTCTTAAAATTTGAGCTGAAATTTCTTCAGGAGCAAAATTTTTGTTCAGAGCAGGGCAATCTAACTTAATATTATTATTTTCTTTGCTAACAAAATAAGATAGTTGACTAATTTCGTTGGCAACTTCATCGTATTGTCGCCCAATAAATCTTTTAACAGAATAAAAAGTATTATCGGGATTCATAACAGCTTGCCTCTTAGCAATATTACCAATTAATTTATCCTGTTTTTTTGTATAAGCTACAACAGAAGGAGTTGTTCTTAAACCTTCCTTATTTGATATAACTGTTGGCTTACCACCTTCCATAACAGCAACAACTGAATTTGTTGTACCTAAATCAATTCCTACCACTTTAGTCATTGAAAAACTCCATATATAATCATGTAAAAATTTGTTCTTAAATAATTTAACATATAAAAACAAGAATAAGAGTAGTAATTACCGAATAAACTATAAAATAGACAAAATTCAACCACAAGGTTGAAAATTAAATCAAATTACAAGATAATATAGAGAGAAATTAAAGCAACAATAGATTTTAGGTACAAAAGAGAAAATAATGTCTATAGGAATGATAGGTAAAAAAATAGGTATGACACAAATATTTAATACAAAAGGACAATCCATACCAGTTACAATACTACAAATAGGCCCATGCACAATTACAAAAATTACACAAACGCCTAACACTAACCAAAACAAAGTACAAATAGGATACGAATATATTCAACCAAGTAAAATCACCAAAGCTGAAATCGGACACTTTAAAGCGAAAAAGCTACCATGTTTCAAATATCTTAAAGAATATAAAACAAATACTATAAATAACATCAAAATAGGAAAAATTTTAAGTGTAAGGGAAATAGAGATTGGAAATCATATAACAGTTTCGGGTAATAGTATAGGAAAAGGATTCAGTGGATATCAAAAAAGACACCACTTTAGCAGAGGACCAATGTCACATGGATCGAAAAATCATAGGCAACCGGGGTCTATAGGTGCAGGCACTACACCTGGCAGAGTATTTCCAGGCAAGAGAATGGCTGGTCAGATGGGAAATACAAAAGTAAGTATCAATAATCTAGAAGTAATCGATATAAATCAAAACAATAATACTTTAATAATCAAAGGATCAGTGCCAGGTAAAAATGGAAATCTTATTCAAATATATAAAAAATAACATATGACTATCATAAAGACAATAACATACAAATTCCAAGATGAAACAAATACAACAAACACCGAAACAATTCAACTAAAAATTAGTGAGGATGAAAAATTACAAATGTACTGTATACATAGATCATTAAAAAATCAACTGACAAATGGTAGGATAAGAAATGCAGATACAAAAACAAGGAGTGAAGTAAGAGGTGGAGGTAAAAAACCATGGAAGCAAAAAGGAACAGGCAGAGCAAGAGCAGGTTCTACAAGATCTCCTCTATGGAGAGGGGGAGGAATAATTTTTGGACCGAGAAATAAAATATATAAATCTAAAGTTAATAAAAAGGAAAAAGAATTAGCTATCAATACATTGATATATAACAAGGCAGGTAATACAAGAGTTATCGACAATTTATCAATAACAACTGAAAAACCAAAAACCAAGATAGCTATGAACATATTTAATCAACTAGACATAAATATAAAACAATATAAAAATATTCTACTCGTTGTAGATAAAAAAACAACATTCATATATATGTCATTTAGAAATATACCTAACATTGAATTAATAGAAGCAAAAAATCTAAACGTATTATCGCTATTAAAAGCAGAAATTATAATAGTTACCAACAAATCTCTAGACATAATTAACAAAAAATAGATTTAAATGATTTTAAACAAAAAAATAAGTAATATCATAGATATAATAAAGTATCCAATTATAACAGATAAAACAACAAAAGATATAGAAAACAACATTTACTGTTTTCAGGTAGATAAAAACAGCAATAAAAAAGAGATTAAAATAGCAGTTGAAAATACATTCAATGTAAAGGTAGATAAAATAAATACAAGTATTTATCCAACCAAAACCAAAAGAGTAGGCAAATTTAAAGGAACAATCACAAAGTACAAAAAAGCAATAATAAAGCTCAAAAATTCATATACAATTAATTTATTTGAAAGCGATTAATTTAAAAATATATCATTAACATAATACAAATGACAATTCGTCTATATAAAGCATATACACCAGGTACCCGAAATAGGACTGTATCGACATTTAATGAAATAACAAAAAAAACTCCAGAAAAAAAGTTAACAAAACAAATAAAATCAAATCAAGGACGTAATAATAGAGGAATTATTACATCTAGGCATAGAGGAGGTGGACATAAAAGAAAATATAGATTCATTGATTTTAAAAGAGAAAAAATTAACATATATGGAAAAGTACAAAGTATAGAATACGATCCCAATAGAAACGCAAGAATTGCACTAATAAATTATCAAGATGGTGATAAACGATATATATTACATCCAAGATCACTTAGAATAGGACAAAATATTATTTCTGGTGAGAATATACCAATAGAAATAGGAAATTGCCTGCCACTTGAAAAAATACCTTTAGGTACTGCTGTACATAACATAGAACTTAAGCCTAATAAAGGTGGACAAATAGTAAGGGCTGCTGGAACATATGCACAAATTGTGGCAAAGGAAAGAAATGTAGTGACTCTAAAGTTACCATCTAGTGAAGTACGAACAGTCAATAAAAAATGTTACGCAACAATAGGACAAATAGGCAACATAGATGCGAGTAACATAACAATAGGTAAAGCAGGTAGAAATAGATGGTTAAGTAAAAGACCAACCGTACGTGGCGTAGTAATGAATCCTATAGATCATCCTCATGGTGGAGGAGAAGGTAAATCTCCTATAGGTAGACCAAAACCAGTAACACCATGGGGAAAACCAGCATTAGGACAAAAAACAAGAAAGCGAAAAAAATATAGCAATAAATATATATTACGCCGACGTAAGTAAAACAAAAAATAAACTAATAAAAAGATAACTTATTATGTCTAGATCACTATTTAAAGGACCATATATTGATTATAAATTATTAAATAAGGTTAATAAACTAAATAAAAACAATAAAAAAGAAACTATAAAAACATGGTCACGATCTTCAACTATTATACCAAATATGATAGGCCATACTATAGCCGTACATAATGGTAAACAACACTTTCCCATATTTGTATCAGAACAAATGATAGGACATAAATTAGGAGAATTTGTACCAACGAGAACTTTTAGAAGCCATATTAAAAGTGATAGAAAAACAAGGAAGTAGGATATGACAAACTACACAAACGAATCTCATGCAATAGCTAAGTACGTTAGAATGTCCGCAACAAAATCAAGGAGAGTACTTAAACAAATACAAGGAAAGAATTATTATGAAGCAAGATTAACATTAGAATTTATGCCTTATAAAGTATCTAAGATTATCATCAAAGTACTAGAGTCAGCACTTAACAACCTTAAGCAAATACAAACTGATACCATAGACAATAAAAAGATTACTATCACAAATGCATTTGCTGATAAAGGTCCAACACTAAAAAGATTTCAACCTAGAGCACAAGGAAGAGCATTTCCGATACACAAACAAACTTGTCATATAACAATTAAAATAAAAAAATAACTGATCAAATATGGGACAAAAGACACATCCATCTGGTTTTCGTATAGGAATTACAGAATCACACAAATCTTCATGGTTTTCAACGATGAAAAAATACCCAAAAAACCTGGAAGAAGATTATAAAATTCGATCATATATAGAAAAATACTTAAACAAAGCCAATATATCTTTGATCAAAATTGATAGAAAACTTGACCAAATAGAAATCAATATACATACAGGAAGACCAGGTATGATTTTGGGCAAGATGGGTAATGGAATAGATTCTTTAAGGGAAAAAATTAACTATAAACTTAATGTATCCAATAAAATACGTATAAACATCATAGAAGTAAAGGAACCAGATAAAGAAGCAGAATTGCTGGGACAGTGGATTGCTCAACAACTAGAAAAAAGAATTGCATTTAGAAGAGTAATAAGACAAGGTATACAAAGAGCAAATAAAGCCAATATTAAAGGAATTAAAATACAAATTTCAGGTAGATTGAATGGAGCAGAGATAGCAAGAAAAGAATGGATACGTGAAGGCAGAGTACCCCTACAAACGTTAAGAGCAAATATTAATTATACATACACTCAAGCACACACTATATATGGTATATTAGGAATCAAAATATGGCTATTTAAGGGAGAACAAATTCAAATGTAGTTCTTTGTACAATTCATAAACAATCATATTCAATACATTAAATAACTAAAATTTATATGCTAAGTCCTAAAAGAACAAAATTCAGAAAACAGCACCGTGGACGTATGAGAGGACACGCAAGTAGAGGTAATAAGATAGTATTTGGAGAATATGGCTTACAAGCAATTGAACCCACGTGGTTAAGTTCAAGGCAAATAGAAGCAACTAGGAGAACTATAACAAGATATGTAAAAAGAGGTGGTAAACTATGGATAAGAGTATTTCCAGATAAACCAGTCACAGCAAGACCAGCTGAAACCAGAATGGGATCAGGTAAAGGAGCACCTGAATATTGGGTAGCAGTTGTTAAGCCTGGGCATGTAATATTTGAAATTTCAGGTGTACCAAGAAATACCGCTGAACAAGCAATGAGATTAGCATCTTACAAATTACCAATAAAAACAAAATTTATAATTAAAACAGAAATAGAATAAAAAAATTTGTAGCAGGAATATACATGAGAAAAAACAAAAAATTAAGTAGAACAAATTATTTACAAAAACAAGAAGAACTAGTCACAAACCTTAAAAAAGAATTGGTCCTAATAAACATTAGGCATAAAACGAAACAAAATATCAAACCACATTTAATTAAACAAATTAAGAATAAAATATCTAAAGTACTAGCTTTAGGTATAACAGAAGAATAATAAATAAATACAATATGCCCAAAAAAGAAACATTTGGAACAGTAGTCAGTAATAAAATGAATAAGACTGCGATAGTAATTGAAACAAAACCCAAAGCACATAAAAAATATGGCAAAATTATATCAAAAACTAATAGGTACTATGTTGATGACCCACACAATGAGTGTAAAATAGGAGATAAAGTACAAATAGAAGAAACAAGACCATTAAGTAAGCATAAACGCTGGAAAATAAAACAATTAATGAAATCATGATACAAACTCAAAGTTACTTAAATATAGCTGATAACAGTGGTGCACGTAAAATTATGTGCATTCAAGTTCTGGGAACTAATAATCCTAGCTACGCAAGAATAGGAGATATTATCGTAGGAGTTGTCAAGGATGCATCTCCTAATATGCCCGTTAAAAGATCTGACATTGTAAGGGCTGTTATTGTTAGAACAAGAAAGCCACTACGTCGCATAGATGGCATGAGTATTCGCTTCGACGACAATGCAGCAGTAATCATAAATAAAGACAATAATCCTAGAGGAACAAGAGTTTTTGGACCAATAGCAAAAGAGCTAAGAGATAAAAATTTCACAAAAATTATATCATTAGCACCAGAGGTAGTGTAAAAAATGAAAAAATATAAAATTAAAGCAAAAAAAGGTAACGAAGTAAAAATTATATCAGGAAAATATAAAGGTAAAATAGGAATAATTAAAGAAATTCTTTATGAAAAGAATAAAGTAATTATAGACAAAATTAATATTCAAACAAAACATATAAAAGTTAAACAGTCAGAGGAAAAGGGGATTATCAAACAAGTAGAAGGACCTATACACTATTCAAATATCAAAACAATAAAAACTGATAAATAATATGCAAAATTCACTCAAGCAAATGTATGAAGAAAAAATTTGTCCTGAGCTAGTAAAAGAATTTAATTACCAAAATCTTCATGAGATACCCAAAATAGTCAAAATTACTGTAAACAGAGGCATAGGAGAAGCAGCTCAAAACGTTAAAATAATAGACAGAAGTATCGAAGAATTCACTTTTATTACAGGTCAAAAACCTATTATCACAAAAACTAAAAAATCTATAGCGGGTTTTAAGATAAGGGAAAACATGCCAATAGGTTTGAAAGTAACTTTAAGAAGAGAAAAAATGTATAATTTCTTAAACAAATTGATTAATCTATCTTTACCTAGAATTAGGGATTTTAGGGGAATTAGTAAGAAACAATTTGATGGACGAGGAAATTACAATTTAGGTCTCAAAGAACAAATTATATTTCCGGAAATTAGTTACGAGCAAGTTGACAAAATTAGGGGAATGAATATTAATATCGTAACTACAGCAAAAAACGATAAGGAAAGCTTAGCTCTACTTACAAAATTTGGTATGCCTTTTAAATAAAAAACATAATTTAACTAGAATCAGTATATTTATTTATGATAAATGATATAATCTCAGATACTTTAACAAGGATAAGAAATGCAAATTTAGCAAAACATCAAATAGTACAAGTACCGGCAACAAAAATAACAAGAAATATTGTCAATGTACTAAAAGAAGAAGGATTTATATACAAGTTTGAGGAAGTAATTGAAAATTTAAGAAACTATATCGTAATATCTTTAAAGTATAGAGGAAAAAATAAAAAGCCTATAATTACAGAATTAAAACGAATTAGTAAACCTGGCTTAAGAGTATACGCGAATCACAAAGAACTACCAAAAGTACTTGGAGGTATAGGGATAGCAATAATTTCTACATCACAAGGAATAATGACTGACAAAAATGCGAGACAATACGGTTTAGGTGGAGAAGTAATTTGTTACGTATGGTAAATTTAGAATAGATTAAATAACAAAAATTACAAATTTCTATATAACATGTCAAGAATAGGAAAAAAAGAAATCATTATACCAAGTAATACAGAAATAAAAGTCAATCAATCAAATATATCTGTTAAAGGACGAAAAGGACAATTAAACCATAAGTTACCAAAATCAATATCAATAAAACAACACAATAATACTATTCAACTTATAAAGAATAACGATTCCAAAAAAACCAAAGAATTATATGGTTTATCACGAAGTATAATAAATAATATGATTTTAGGAGTATCACAAGGTTTTGAGAAAAAACTAGTAATACAAGGTGTTGGATACAGATCTCAAATTGAAGGAAAAAATTTAATACTTAATGTAGGATATAGTCATCCTGTACATATAAAACCACCAAATGGAATTAATATCAAAGTCGAGAATAACACTAATATCTACATTTCAGGCATAAATAAAGAAGAAGTTGGACAGGTCGCTGCGACCATTAGAGATATAAGACCTCCTGAACCATATAAAGGTAAAGGAATTAGGTATGAAAATGAAAAAATAAAACGAAAAGTAGGTAAAGCAGGCAAATAAAAGATGAAAAACAATGAAACTAATAGACATAAAGTTTACATATTTAAATCAAACAAACATATATACGCACACATTATAGATCACAAAACAAACAAAGTACTAACAAGTAGCTCAACTTTATCAAAAGAAATAACAAATGAAAATGGTACAAAGTGTAACAAAAATTGCAAAACAGCAAGTATAGTTGGTAAAAGTATAGCGATAAAGTTGAAGCAACTAGGAATACAGAAAGTAATTTTTGATAGGGGAAATAATATATATCATGGACAAATAAAAGCTCTAGCTGATGCAACAAGAAAAGAAGGAATTATTTTTTAAAATCTAAAAATCATGAAAAAAAAAAGTATACGAAACAAAGAGGAAGCTAGTTGGGAAGAAAAAGTAGTTCAAGTTAGAAGAGTTACAAAGGTTGTAAAAGGCGGTAAAAAACTCAGCTTTAGAGCAGTACTAGTAATTGGGAATGAAAAAGGACAAATAGGTGTAGGAGTTGGTAAAGCTAGTGATGTTATTGGAGCAGTGAAAAAAGGAGTAACAGATGCGAAAAAAAATTCTATAAATATTCCTTTAACAAAATACTACTCTATACCACACCCAATACATGGCGTCTCCGGTGCTGCTAAAATTATATTAAGACCTTCTGCAACAGGTTCAGGTGTAATTGCCGGAGGATCCACTAGAACAGTTTTAGAACTAGCAGGCATAAAAAATATACTAGCCAAACAATTAGGATCAAAAAATACATTGAATAATGCAAGAGCAACATTAAACGCATTAAATAATTTAAGGACTTTTAATGAAACAGCTAATAATAGGGACATTAGCCTAGAGAAATTATATCAATAGAAGAAAAAGAATTAGTATGGAACATACAAGTAAACTGACGATTAAAGCAATAAATACAGTAACTATTCTCTTCATATCAAGAATTGGCATTTTTATACCTATACCAGGAATAGATAATCAAGCATTCAGCAGCCATTTAGTAGAAAACAAGATAATCAATTTTTTAAACATCTTTTCTGGTGGAGGTTTTTCGACTATAGGAATATTTAGCTTAGGTATCATACCATATATTAATTCATCAATCATTACAAAGCTATTAGTTAAACTAATTCCTCAATTAGAAGAAATTCAAAAAAACGACGGAGAAATAGGTAGACAAAAAATAATCAAAATCACTAGATACTTGACAGTAATATGGGCAATAATTCAAAGTTTATCAATTTCCCTATGGATTAAACCATATACATTTAGTTGGAATAATTATTTTATTCTTGACTTAGTCATAATATTAACTACCGGCTCAATAATCATGATGTGGTTTTCAGAACTAATAACAGAATACGGTATAGGTAATGGAGCATCATTAATAATATTCCAAAACATCATCTCTAATATACCCAGAAATATAAGTAATTACAGTATAAAAAATGCCCATAGCATACTTACTATAACATCAATCAGTATATTATGCATAGTAATTCTAATGACAAACATACTAATACAAGATAGTAAAAGAAAAGTTAATATTATTTCGGCTAAACAGTTAGGACAACTAAATAACTTAGGAGAACAAAACTATATCCCTCTTAAGTTAAATCAAGGAGGAGTAATGCCTATAGTATTTGCATCAGCAGTTATTGCATCACCACAATACATAGTATACGCTATCAATAATAACAATCAATGGATTAAACCAATTATAAAACTTATATTAACTAACAACACAATATATTTATTCATATACTCTATACTGATAGTGATATTTAGTTACTTTTATTCATCAATTATACTAAACCCAGAAGATATATCAGAAAATTTACAAAAAATGGGTGCTAGCATACCTAATATAAGACCTGGACAAGAAACAATTAAATATCTACAAAGAATCATAAATAAATTGACATTAATCGGATCATTATTTTTATTTTTTATAGCACAATTACCATTTATTGTCTCAAAAACAACACAACTAAGTATATTTCAAGGACTAGGTACAACTTCATTATTGATACTAGTAGGTGTAGCAATTGACACAGCAAAACAAATTCAAATATACATAATTTCCGAACAATATGATAATATGATGGAATAAATAAATAATTATCATTAATAGGTTAAAACTTAATATGAAAATCAGACCATCTGTCAAAAAAATATGTGAAAAATGTCGTATTATTAGAAGACATGGAAAAATAATGGTTATTTGTGAAAATCCTAAGCATAAACAGAAACAAGGATAAATAAAAGATAATAAAAAATGGAGTCACTTATGGCTAGAATTGAAGGTGTAGATTTGCCTAAAAATAAAAGAATTGAAATTAGTTTAACCAAAATTTACGGAATAGGACTATCAAAATCTCAAGAAATTTTAGAAGCAATTAACCTAAATAGAAACATCAAGGTTAAAGACCTAAACGACGAACAAATCATTTCCATAAGAAATATATTAAGCAACAATTATGAATTAGAAGGTAATTTAAAAAGACTAGAAGCATTAAACATAAAAAGGTTAATGGAAATAGGCTCATATAAAGGTAGAAGACATAGACTAAGTTTACCACTTAGAGGACAAAGAACCAGGACTAATGCAAGAACTAGAAGAGGTACAAAAAAAACTATAGCAGGTAAAAAGAAAGCACCAAGAAAATAAAATAATTAACACATAAAATGGCTAGACAAGTAAAAAAAAATCAGAATAAAAAAAGAAAAAACATAATTAATGGTATAACCCATATACAATCCACTTTTAATAATACTATTATCACCATTACTGATCTTCAAGGAGAAACAATAACGTGGTCATCGTCAGGCAATAGTGGATTTAAAGGGGCAAAAAAAAGTACACCATTTGCAGCACAAACAGCAGCTGAAAAAGCAGCAAAATCTGCTATAGAAGCTGGTATAAAACAAACAGAAATATTAGTAAATGGACCAGGCTCCGGAAGGGAAACAGCTATTCGAGCTATACAGGCAACTGGCATAGAAATAACGCTAATTAAAGATATTACACCTGTACCACATAATGGGTGCAGACCACCAAAGAAACGTAGAGTTTAAACAATAACAAATACATACAAATCAATTAAAACAAGACAATGCCTCATTTCCAAATAGAATGCATCGAGTCAAAAACAAAAGGTGCAAGGGAACAATACGGACACTTTGTTTTAGAACCACTAAGAAAAGGGCAAGGAACTACTGTTGGTAATTCACTGAGAAGAACTATATTATCAGACTTACAAGGAGCAGCAATCGTAGCAGTTAGAATAGCAGGCGTAAATCATGAATTTTCAACTATCACAGGTGTTCGCGAAGACGTTTTAGAAATCATACTAAATTTAAAAGAAGTAACCTTAAAAAGTTATAGTAAAGAAACACAAATTGGTAGAGTTAAAGTACAAGGGCCAGCTGTCGTAACGACAGGCCTATTTGATTTACCACCAGAAATTGAAATAATAGATCCTAAACAGTATATAGCAACCGTATGCAATAACACTATATTTGAAATGGAATTTAAAATTGAGCAAGGAAATGGATATCAATTAGTTGATAAAGGAGTAGATAATAAATCCATAGACTTTTTACAAATTGATGCGATATTTATGCCTGCAAAAAAAATTAACTATAGGATAGAAGAACAAAAAATTCACTTAACGGAAACTACAGAAAAATTATTTATAGAAATATGGACAGATGGAAGCATATCACCACAAGAAGCAATCAGCCAAGGAGCAAAGATACTGACCAATTTATTTTACCCACTGACTAACATTAACTTCAAATCACATAACCATGAAATAGAAAATACAGAGAAAAAAATCAATCAAATCTTAATAGAAGAATTACAACTATCTGCCCGTGCATATAACTGCTTAAAAAGAGCACAGATACACTCAATTGCAGATTTACTAGACTATTCTCATGAAGAATTATTAGAAATAAAAAACTTTGGGCAAAAATCAGCTGATGAAGTAATTGAAGCATTAAAGAATAAACTAGATATTCATCTACCACAAGAAAAAATTTAGAAAACTCAAGCAATTATAAAATACAAAATTAAAATATACTATGAAACAAACAAAAATAACACAAGACGTTAATAAAACTTTTGTTAAAAAAATTTCAAATGACTTTGTATGGTATATTGTTGATGCAAAAGAAAAAAATCTCGGTAGGTTGAGCAGTCAAATTGCTCATATACTTAGAGGAAAAAACACAAAAGAATTTTCACCATGTCAAACAAGCAATAAGCAAATAATTATAATTAATTCCAAGTATATTAACGTAACCGGTAAAAAAAGCAAGCAAAAAACTTATAAAAAACATTCAGGGAGACCGGGTAGCCTCAAAACAGAAACTTTTCATAAGTTACAAGATAGAATACCAAACAGAATTATAGAACATGCAGTTAAAGGAATGTTACCTAAAAATAGCCTTGGAAGAAAGTTATTTAAAAACTTGAGAGTTTATGCAGAGAATAAACACCCACATGAAGCACAACAACCAATAGAATTAAATATAAAATAAAATCATATGTTAAATCCAAATCATAATAAAGTAATATATTCAGGAACAGGGAGAAGAAAAACATCAGTAGCACGAGTACAAATTATACCTGGTTCAGGAAAGCTAATAATCAATGGCTTACCTGGTGAATCTTATTTACAATTTAGCCCTAATTACTTAAGAATATCATGTACACCATTAAACATACTTGGACTAGACAAAGACTACGACATATATGTTAGAGCTGAAGGAGGAGGGCTTACGGGTCAAGCAGACGCAATTAGACTTGGCCTAGCACGAGCATTATGCAGTATTAACCCAGAAAACCGTTTAATGCTTAAATCAGAGGGACTAATCAGAAGAGATGCAAGAATCAAAGAAAGAAAGAAATATGGACTACGTAAAGCCAGAAAAGCACCTCAATATTCTAAGAGATAATAAGTAACATATCTAATCAAGCTTAATATATCAAAAAACTTATGCCAAAAAGAAATATCCATCCAAAATGGTACGAAGAATCTAAAGTTTACTGCGACGGCAAACACATAATGACAGTAGGTTCAACAAGAGAAAATCTAAATGTAGACATATGGTCTGGCAATCACCCTTTTTTTACTGGTTCACAAAGAATTATAGATACAGAAGGCAGGGTTGAAAAATTTATGAAAAAATATAAGATTAAATAACAAGATTTAGCCACAAGTTTGACACTAACTTATACAATACTTATAATATAGAAGATATTCAAATAAGCGTGAATATTATCCTAAAAAACAATGCCAACTATTCAACAATTAATAAGATCAGAAAGAAAAAAAGATAAAAAAAAGACCAAGTCACCAGCATTAAAATCTTGCCCACAAAGACGAGGAGTATGCACAAGAGTATACACAACAACACCTAAAAAACCTAATTCTGCATTACGTAAAGTAGCTAGAGTAAGATTAACTTCCGGTTTTGAAGTAACTGCATATATACCAGGTATTGGCCATAACATTCAAGAACATTCAGTAGTACTAATTAGAGGAGGAAGAGTAAAAGATCTACCTGGAGTTAGGTACCACGTAGTAAGGGGAACACTTGATTCAGCTGGAGTAAAAGATAGAACAAATAGCAGATCAAAGTATGGAACAAAAAAACAAAAAAAATAGAAAGTTAAACATATGTCAAGAAGAAATGTAGCGAAAAAAAGAACTATTCATCCAGATGCAATATATAACAGCAGACTAATTAATATGTTAACAGTACGCATTTTAAAAAACGGCAAGAAAGGATTAGCACAAAGAATTATATATAAATCACTAGATTTTATATATAATAAAACAAAAGAAGATCCACTTAAAATACTAGAAAAAGCTGTACGCAATACAACACCATTAGTTGAAGTAAAAGCAAAAAGGATAGGAGGCTCAACATATCAAGTGCCTATGGAAGTAAGAGCATACAGAGGAACAAACTTAGCTCTTAAATGGATTACAAAATTTGCTATAGATAGAACAGGAAACACCATGTCAATCAAATTAGCTAATGAAATAATCGATGCTTCAAAAGAAAATGGGAATGCAGTTAGAAAAAGAGAAGAAACACACCGTATGGCAGAGGCGAATAAAGCTTTTGCTCATTACAGATACTAAAATAACATAATAAAAATAAGAGGAATAATAAATATGGCACGTGAAAAATTTGAGAGAAAAAAACCGCACGTCAATATAGGCACAATAGGACATGTAGATCATGGAAAAACAACACTAACTGCAGCAATATCAGCAACATTAGCAGCAGCGAACCAAGGACAAGCCAGAAAATTTGATGAAATCGATGCAGCACCAGAAGAGAAAGCTAGAGGTATAACAATTAATACAGCGCACATAGAATATGAAACAGAAAATAGGCATTATGCTCATGTAGATTGTCCTGGACACGCAGATTATGTAAAAAATATGATAACTGGTGCAGCACAGATGGATGGAGCAATATTAGTAGTATCAGCAGTAGATGGAGCTATGCCACAGACAAGAGAACATATATTATTAGCAAAACAAGTTGGAGTACCAAATATAGTCGTATTTTTAAATAAACAAGATCAAGTAGAAGATGAGGAATTGAGTGAACTAGTTGAACTAGAAGTACGAGAACTTCTAGACAAATACGACTTCCCAGGTGATACAATACCTTTTGTAGCAGGGTCTGCCCTACTAGCACTAGAAATAGTAACAGAAAATGAAAGCACACAACGTGGAGACAATGAATGGGTAGATAAAATACACCTTTTAATGGATGCAGTTGACTCATACATCCCAACACCACAAAGAGATACAGAAAAAACCTTTCTTATGGCAGTAGAAGATGTATTTTCAATAACTGGAAGAGGTACTGTAGCAACAGGAAGAATTGAAAGAGGAATTATAAAGGTAGGTGATACAATTGAAATAGTAGGACTACAAGAAACTAAAACAACAACAATAACTGGACTAGAAATGTTCCAAAAAACATTAGACGAAGGAATGGCTGGAGACAACATTGGAATACTTCTAAGAGGTGTACAAAAAGGAGATATACAGAGAGGAATGGTTCTAGCACAACCAGGTACAATTACACCACACACTCAATTTGAAGCCGAAGTATACATTCTTACAGCAGAAGAAGGAGGAAGACACACACCATTTTTTTCAGGATATAAACCACAATTTTACGTAAGAACAACAGATGTAACTGGGACAATAAGTGAATTTACAGCAGATGATGGATCTAAAGCTGAAATGGTAATGCCAGGAGATAGAATAAAAATGAGTGCCGAATTAATACACCCTATAGCAATAGAACAAGGCATGAGATTTGCAATTAGAGAAGGAGGCAGAACTGTAGGAGCAGGAGTAGTATCAAAAATATTAAAGTAATATCTATCAAGTATTAAATAAAATATGAGAACCGTAAAAAACAAAAAAATCAGGATAAAATTAAAAGCATATAATAATACACTATTAAAAACATCTTGTGAAAGCATTTTAAGTACAACAACTAGAACTGATACTAAAACGATCGGGCCTGTATCAATACCAACAAAACGCAAGATATACTGTGTATTAAGATCACCACATGTAGACAAAGATTCAAGAGAACATTTCGAGATAAGGATACATAGCAGGATTATAGATCTATATCAACCATCTACACAAACGATTGACGCGCTTATGAAGCTAAACATCCCTGCTGGCGTAGATGTAGAAATAAAATTATAAAAACTGTATTAAATTAAAAAGTTTGATAAAGTCTACCACCAGGTGGTATATCAGTATTTATCAAACTTGCAACAAATTTAATATATATTCTCTTCCTGATGAGTTTTAATAGAGCAATCACTTTTTGGATAAGCAACACATGTTAAAACAAAACCAGCATTTATTTGATCATCATCTAGAAAAGACTGATCAGATTGATCTACTTCACCCTCTGTAACAGATCCAAGACACGTAGAACATGCACCAGCACGACATGAATAAGGCATATCAATACCTGCTTCTTCTGCAGCGTCCAAAATATATGTATCATCAGCACACGTAAGAGTTGATGTATTCTCTGGAGTTATTAAAGTTACACTATAATCTGCCATAAAATTATCTCCTTGAAAAAATTATAAAAATAATACTATACAAATATCATTATACATAATAGCTATAATAACACGCTATCAACATATATTTTAATATATAAGATCAAAATTATCTTAGATCAACTGTATTAAAATACTAAATAAAATATAAAAAAATTGCACCTATACTCAATAAATATACTCATAATTTAAATGATAATAATAAAATAAAACTTATACAATATCCAAAATTTATTTAATTAAATTAACCAAAAAACTTATATATAAATTAATATGATTAATATACTAACTAAATAGTTACAAATAAATCCATATAGAATTTAAATTTTAACAAACAAAAAATTATGACACAAACACCAACTAAAATAATTAATTTGAAACCCTATAAAATAATATATACCAATCATCATACATCAACAAAGTATAAAGAAATAAATGCAATAACTAATAGATTATATTTGCAAACATATAGAAGACCATCTAATATCATAATTAACCTAGTTCAACCACTACTTTGGCTCATACTGTTTGGATCACTTTTCCAAAATGCACCAATAAGTCTATTTGGAAATGATAACATAAATATGAACATAAAATATAGAGAATTTTTAAATCCAGGAATTATTATATTTACAGCATTCAATAGCGCAATTAATTCTGGTCTACCTATCATATTTGATAGAGAATTTGGATTTTTAAATAGAATTTTAACATCACCGATGATAAACAAAAAGTCATTGATATACTCATGTATAATACATACATGTTTAATAACTAATATTCAAATCATAGCTATAGTGTTATTTAATACATATCAAATTAATAATATACCAACATTTAATGAATTAGCTACTATACTAACGACAAGTACACTAGTAATAACAAATATCTCTAGTTTAAGTATTTGCGGCGCGTTTATTCTACCAGGACATATTGAATTTATTGCTTTAACCACATTATTCATTAATTTACCAACATTATTCGCAAGTACGGCACTGGCACCGTTGTCATTCATGCCATATTGGCTACAAATCATAGTATGCATGAATCCATTGACATACGCAGTTGAGATAATTAGACAAAGCAGGATAGAAGAATTTATATCACTTAACACACAAATCATTAATACAATCTGGTTAAAAGTTCAATTAAAAGACAGTATAGGCATTTTAATAATGGCAAATATTATAAGCTTCATACTAGTAAACAAAGTTATTAAATATAAATATGACTAAATTATATAAAAAATGTTATACTATGTTTTAATATATATTATTCGCTATAAATTAATATAAGTAACACGTAAGAAAAGCAACCTATTGAAATTTTCTAAAAAAGGAGTGATATCATCCTATGGCATTACCATGGTATCGCGTACATACAGTTGTTCTAAATGATCCTGGACGCCTAATTTCCGTACATTTAATGCATACTGCATTAGTATCAGGGTGGGCTGGATCAATGGCTCTTTATGAATTAGCAATCTTTGATCCATCTGACCCTGTTTTAAATCCAATGTGGAGGCAAGGTATGTTTGTCATGCCTTTTATGACTAGAATAGGAGTAACAGACTCATGGGGTGGCTGGAGTATAACAGGAGAAAGTGTATCTAACCCTGGACTATGGAGTTTCGAAGGTGTAGCAATAACACATATAGTACTTTCCGGCATGTTATTCCTAGCATCTATATGGCATTGGGTATATTGGGACCTAGAATTGTTTAGAGATCCAAGAACAGGAGAACCAGCCTTGGACTTACCTAAAATATTTGGTATACATTTATTATTATCCAGTTTACTGTGTTTTGGCTTTGGAGCATTCCATACCACAGGACTATTTGGACCAGGCATATGGATATCTGACGCTTATGGCATTACTGGGAAAGTTCAACCTATTGCACCAGCATGGGGACCCGACGGGTTTAATCCATTTAATCCTAGTGGCGTAGCATCACATCACATAGCAGCAGGAACAGTAGGAATACTGGCAGGCTTATTTCATTTAACAGTAAGACCTCCTCAAAGACTATATAGAGCACTAAGAATGGGAAATATCGAAACAGTATTATCTAGTAGCATATCTGCTGTTTTTTTTAGTGCATTTGTAACATGCGGAACAATGTGGTATGGATCTGCAACAACACCAGTAGAGCTATTTGGACCAACTAGATATCAATGGGATAGTGGATATTTTCAGCAGGAGATAGAAAGAAGAGTTGAAAATTCATTAAATGAAGGATCAACACCAGAGGAAGCATGGTCAAAAATACCAGATAAGTTAGCATTTTATGACTATATAGGTAATAATCCAGCAAAAGGTGGACTGTTTAGAGCAGGACCAATGGATAAAGGAGATGGAATAGCAGAAGCATGGCTAGGACATCCAATATTTCAAGATAAGGAAGGCAGGGAATTAACAGTAAGACGAATGCCAGCATTTTTTGAAACATTTCCTGTAATACTTATAGACAAAGACGGTATTATTAGAGCAGATATACCATTTAGAAGAGCAGAATCTAAATATAGTATTGAACAAGTTGGAGTAACAGTTAATTTTTACGGCGGTAAATTAAATGGTAAAACATTTACAGATGCACCAAGTGTAAAAAAATACGCACGAAAAGCACAACTTGGAGAAGTATTTGAATTTGATCGAACTACATTAGAATCAGACGGAGTATTCAGAAGTAGTCCAAGGGGATGGTTTACATTCGGACATGCTAACTTTGCTTTAATTTTCTTTTTTGGACATTTATGGCACGGATCAAGGACTATATTTAGAGACGTTTTCGCAGGTATTGGTGCGGAAGTTACAGAACAAGTAGAATTTGGAGCATTCCAAAAACTAGGTGATAGAAGTAGTAAAAAACAGGGTGCAGTATAAAACATATTAAATTACAATCTTATAGGAAAATCAAATGGAAGCATTAGTATATGTGTTTTTACTTGTTGGGACGTTGATGGTAATATTTTTCGCTATCTTTTTTAGAGACCCACCAAGAATAGCTAAATAATAGTTTAAATATAGTTCACTAATAAGAATCGAAATTATAAATATCAATTGCATATTCTTATTAGCTTAAAAAATTTTTTAACATGAATAAGAAGTAATAATAATTACTCTTCATGCTCTTCAAATGGATCTCTCAATTCTTTAGAAATAGGACCAAATGAAATATATATAGAATAACCTGTAACACCAAGTAACAAACTTAAAATAAAAATACTAAGAACTGTTGCAATTTCCATGGATTAACTATGAATAGGATAAATTTATTTTTATAATATCATTATAAATATTATTAATTAAACAAATCTATAGAAAATACCATGGCTTTAAGAACTAGATTAGGTGAAATATTAAGACCATTAAACTCTGAATATGGAAAAGTTGCTCCAGGGTGGGGAACTACACCTATTATGGCAGTATTTATGTTATTGTTTTTCCTATTTTTGCTAATTATTCTACAAATTTATAATTCTTCATTAATATTAGAAAATGTGGATGTTGACTGGGCAACTTTAGGCAACTAATCAAATGATTTAGAGACAAGCATAAAAAACAGAACGTTATACATAATATTACTTACTGATAATGCTTGTCTCATGCCAGACAATACCTAACTAACTACCACTAACTCATTTTCACTAAAATTATTACTATTTACACCACTATAAGTAGACTTAACAAAACGGACCAACACTGCATACTTTATGCCCTTATCTACCTTAACAACAGTACCCACATCATAATACCAATAAGACTCTTTTCTCAGAACTTTCACCTTAGATCCTTTTTGAAGCATATAAATAACACCTAAAAAATAAAAAATTGCAAGCTTTATATTAAAATAAAATAATAGTATAAAAATTATATTGCACTTAATATATAAACTTTTATAAACCACATATTTTTCACTCAATAGTTGCCTATGAAATCACAAAGATGTTACATTCATATAAATAGTTTATTAAACATAATTAATATATTTCAAACTTACTAAATATGAAACTTTCTTGGAAAAACTTATTACTATGGTCTTTACCCATACTGGTTGTATCTTTTTTTGTTTGGCAAGGTTTATTCGCACCAGTTACAAACGATAACAACAATAATGTAGCTAGTTCAAGGATGACATATGGGCGATTTTTAGAATACATAGATATGGGATGGGTTAAGAAAGTTGACCTCTATGACAATGGACACACAGCGATTATAGAGGCCGTTGGACCAGAGTTAGGCAATAGAATCCAAAAAATCAGAGTTGAACTACCTATAACTGCACCTGAACTTATAACAAAACTTAAAAGTCAAGGAGTGGATTTAGACGCACATCCAATCAAAAGTAACACAGCTGTATGGAATCTAATAGGCAACTTATTTTTTCCACTACTATTAATAATAAGTTTAACATTACTATTTAGAAGATCAAGCAACACAACTGGAGGACCAGGACAAGCCATGTCATTTGGCAAGTCAAAAGCGTTATTCCAAGTAGAGGCAAAAACAGGTGTTATTTTCGACGACGTAGCTGGTATAGACGAAGCGAAAGAAGAATTTGAGGAGATAGTAACATTTTTAAAAAAACCAGAATACTTTACAGCTGTCGGAGCAAGAATCCCTAAAGGCGTACTTTTAATTGGCCCTCCAGGTACAGGTAAAACACTACTAGCTAAAGCAATAGCGGGCGAAGCTAATGTTCCTTTTTTTAGTATATCAGGATCAGAATTTGTTGAAATGTTTGTAGGCGTGGGAGCATCAAGAGTCAGAGATTTATTCAAGAAAGCAAAAGAAAATGCACCATGTATTATATTTATTGATGAAATTGATGCAGTGGGAAGACAAAGAGGAACAGGTATAGGGGGAGGTAATGATGAACGAGAACAAACACTTAATCAATTACTGACTGAGATGGATGGATTTGAAGGTAATACAGGAATTATTGTAATAGCAGCAACTAATAGAGCTGATATTTTAGACTCAGCATTATTAAGACCTGGTAGATTTGATAGGCAAGTAAATGTAGATATACCCGACTTTAAGGGTAGATTAGAAATCTTACATGTTCACGCAAGAAACAAAAAAATAGATCCTAAAGTATCGTTATCAATTATAGCAAGAAGAACACCAGGCTTTTCTGGAGCAGATCTAGCAAACCTACTTAATGAAGCAGCTATTTTAACAGCAAAACAAAGAAAGAATAAAATTACATTACAAGAAATAGATCAAGCAATAGATAGAATAATTGCAGGCATGGAAGGGACAGCTCTAATAGACAGTAAAAGCAAAAGACTTATAGCTTATCACGAAATTGGACATGCGATAGTAGGAACACTTGTAAAAGACCACGAACACGTACAAAAGGTTACACTAATACCACGAGGACAGGCAAGAGGTTTGACTTGGTTTACACCTGCTGAAGATCAAAGTCTTATATCAAGGTCACAGATAAAAGCAAGAATAATGGGTGCATTAGGAGGAAGAGTCACTGAAGAAATAGTTTTTGGAGAATCGGAAGTTACAACTGGCGCTGGAAATGATCTACAACAAGTTACATCGATGGCCAGACAAATGGTTACACGTTTTGGTATGTCTAACATCGGACCACTATCTCTAGAAAACGAAAGTTCAAATCCATTTTTAGGCAGAGGGATGGGAAACACAAGTGAATACTCAGATGAAATTGCAATAAAAATAGATAAACAGATACATGATATAGTAGAAGAATGCTACAAAAATACAGTAAAAATTATAAAAAATAATAGAGTAATTATAGATAAGCTAGTAGATGTTCTAATAGAAAAAGAAACAATCGAAGGTGAAGAATTTAGAAGAATCATTGAGCAATACACAAAAATACCGTAAAAAGTTTAGAAGTCACAAATTAAGATTAAATGATAACGAGACTGACGGGATTCGAACCCGCAACTTCCGCCGTGACAGGGCGGTGCTCTAACCAATTGAACTACAGTCCCAATATTGACTCTAATCTTAATGTGTAAGTCATAAAAATGTCAACTAGGTATAGAAAGGAGAAGAAGGGATTCGAACCCTCGGTATAATTATAATTATACAACAGATTAGCAATCTATCGCTTTAAACCTCTCAGCCACTTCTCCAAATATCTTATATATACAATATAAATACCAAAAAGCAGTAAAATGGCTCAGGCTGGACTTGAACCTGCGACCTTGGGCTTATGAGTCCCCTGCTCTAACCAACTGAGCTACTGAGCCAATAATACACAAATAAAAATATAACACGCAATAAAAAAATAGACAAATCAAAAATCATACAACTATCATTGAACCAATCCTATCATACGTTAGTAGTTCATGCAATAGAGCATGCCTAACTCTACCATCAATAATATGTGCTGATTTAACACTTCCAGTTAAAGCATCTATACAAGATTGAATTTTAGGAATCATGCCACCAGAAATTATATTATCAGACTTTAGAGATTCAATACTTTCTAAATTAAGTTCCTTGATTAAAGTAGAACAATCATTTAAATCCGAAAGAACACCTGGAGTATCAGTTAACAAAATTAATTTATCTGCTTTCAGAGCGATAGCAATTGAACTAGCAATAGTATCAGCGTTAACATTATATCTATTACCTTTATAATCACAAGCCACGCTTGCAATAACAGGTATAAACCTATTCAATAATAATAAATCTAAAAGCTGTGGATTAACTGAATCTACTCGACCAGTTAAATTAGTACTAGAACTAAACATAGCAGACGCAACAACAAGACTAGCATCTTGACCTGATAATCCTACTGAATTAACATTATTTTGATTAAATAAAGAAACTAATTGTTTATTAACTCTACCAATTAAAACCATTTCAACTATATCCATGGTTTGTGAATCAGTAATTCTTACACCATTTTCAAAAGAAGGCTTAATATTTAGCTTATTCAACCACTGATCAATAAACATACCTCCACCATGAACAAGAACAATATTAATACCTAAACCGTGTAATAACGATAAATCCTTGATCACTTGAGACTGTAAAAAAGAATCTGTCATAACAGAACCACCATATTTAACTACAAAGGTAGAACCAGAATATTTATGAATCAGAGATAAAGTATCATTTGAAAAGTAAAAACGATCAGCAATAAGATGATTTGACATTTAAATATTTATTTACTATTAATAATTAATTAAAAAACAAAATAGATTATAGATAAACATAAATAATATAATAAAACATTATGTCAAGTTTCTGGCAAAATTTAGATAAATTTCCAAGATTTTTAATAAGTGTACTAATTGGGTTTTTCTTGACAACTTTTAAAGCAATTTTTAAGCAATTAAAAAGTCCAGCAAGTAAGATAGGACTACTAATAACATCAACAACAATTATACTAATTATATACACTATAATAAAGAAAATGACTGGTATAGAATAAAAAATTAGACATATATAATATATATACTTACTACTTTGGGAGGGTTTATGTCTTCTTCTGGTTTTGTTACAGGCGCTTTTGCTCTTCTTGATAGTTTAATTAGGAATGGAACATCGTATATTTTTGGCTATCCTGGTGGTGCTATTTTACCTATTTATGATGAACTCTTTGATTGGGAAGAAAATCAATTGGTTAAACACATACTTTGTAGGCATGAACAATCGGCTGTTCATGCTGCAGATGGTTATTCTAGGTCTTCTGGTAATGTTGGTGTTTGTTTTGCTACTTCTGGACCTGGTGCAACTAATTTAGTTACTGGAATAGCTACTGCTCAAATGGATTCTGTGCCAATAGTTTTAGTAACAGGTCAAGTTGCTCGCCCTTTTATTGGTACAGATGCTTTTCAAGAAGTTGATATTTTTGGTATTACTTTGCCTATTGTCAAACATTCTTATATTGTTAAGGATCCTAGGGATATGAGTAAGATTGTTGCTGAAGCGTTTTATATAGCTACTCATGGTAGGCCTGGTCCAGTTTTAATTGATGTTCCTAAAGATGTAGGTTTAGAGAAATTTAAATATGAATTTTTTCCTAGGTTTAATGTTTCTTTACCGGGTTGTAAACCAATTGTACCTGTTAGAAAAAAGCTTTTTCCAAAGCTTTTAGATTTAATACAGCAATCTAATCAGCCTATTTTATATGTTGGTGGCGGAGCTATTATTTCTAATGCTTCAGATATAGTTAAAAAGTTTTCAGATTTGTTTCAAATTCCAGTAACTACTACTCTTATGGGTAAAGGTATTGTTTCAGAAAATGATTCTTTGTCATTAGGTATGTTAGGTATGCATGGTACTGCTTATGCTAATTTTGCAGTTAGTGAGTGTGATTTACTTATTGCTCTAGGAGCTCGTTTTGATGATAGAGTTACTGGTAAATTAGACGAATTTGCTTGTAATGCACAAGTCGTCCATATTGATATTGATCCTGCAGAAGTTGGAAAAAATAGAATTCCACAGATTGCTATTGTTGGTGATGTCAAAATTGTTCTTACTGATTTTATTTCTTATGTTTTATCAAGCACAAATTTTACTAATAATATAGATAGGACTAGTTCTTGGAAACAAAGAATTTCCCTTTGGAAGCAGCAATATCCTTTGTTAGTACCTAAAAATGTTAATCTTCTCTCTGCTCAAGAAATTTTACATAGTATTACTGAGATAGAGCCTGACGCTTATTTTACAACAGATGTGGGTCAGCATCAAATGTGGGCTGCTCAGTTTATTAATGTTTTACCTAGGCATTGGGTATCTAGTTCTGGTTTAGGTACAATGGGTTACGGTTTACCCTCTGCGATAGGTGTTCAAATTGCTTGCCAAGACAAAAAAGTTATTTGTATTAGTGGTGATGCAAGTTTCCAAATGAATTTACAAGAACTAGCTACTATTGCTCAATATAATTTACCTATTAAAATAGTAATTATTAATAATAAATGGCAAGGTATGGTGAGACAATGGCAACAAGCTTTTTATCGTGAAAGATACTCTCACTCAAATATGGAAAAGGGATCTCCAGATTTTGTTAAACTAGCTCAAGCTTTTGGTATTTTTGGTCTTCATTTAGAATTTAGAAAGGATTTAAGTAATGTATTAAAACTTTTCAGTAATTACGATGGACCAATTATTCTCAATTGCAAGGTAAAAGAAGAGGCGAATTGTTATCCTATGGTTGCTCCAGGTAAAAGTAATTCTCAAATGATAGGAATTTCAAAAACTTTTCAAGCTAGTAATAATAATTCCAAGTTACCTTTGACTTAATAAAAATTTTTGTTTGTGATATATTTTTTTGTTTTAAGATTAAAATTAGGCCGGGTTGGATTTGAACCAACGTAGGCTAAGCCAATGGATTTACAGTCCACCCCCATTAACCGCTCGGGCACCGACCCAGTTATTTTTCGTTTCGTATATATCTATAACAACTTCTACTTATATTATGATTATAGTAAATTTTCTCATAAAAATCAATTATGTATTATTTGTTGTATTGGTTGTGGATACAACTGGATTTGAACCAGTGACTTTCATGATGTCAACATGATACTCTGACCTACTGAGCTATGTATCCTTTTTATCTGGTTATGTTAGTTTTTGTTTTAATCTAGTTGCTTTGCCTGATCTAGTGCGTAAATAGTATAGTTTAGATCTTCTTATTTTAGATTTGCGCACAACTTCAATATTTATAATTTGTGGTGAGTGTACTAAATAAATTCTTTCTACTCCTACGTTTTGAATTACTTTTCTTAATGTAACAGTTTTATTTAGCCCTGTATTCTTTGTTCCTATTACAACTCCTTCCGATACCTGGATTCTTTCTTTATTGCCTTCTATTATAACTTTTTTTATTTTGATCGTATCACCTACTTCTATCTTAACTATTTTACTATTTATAAACTTATCTTCAATTTCTTCTATTATATTTCTATATATAGTTTTATTTTTAATCATTCTTTTAACCTTATTATTCTTTCAAAGTTTATTTTATTTAAAATTTGTACAGCTAGTCAACCATTTTCTATTTTATTTTTTTTTTTGTTATGTTATAATTTTATATTATCAAAGGTAATTATTTTTTCTGTTTCTAATGTTTGTATGTTTGAACGCTTCACAGAGAAAGCTATCAAAGTTATTATGTTGGCTCAAGAAGAAGCAAGAAGATTGGGGCATAACTTTGTTGGTACAGAACAAATACTATTGGGTTTAATTGGTGAGGGTACTGGTATTGCTGCTCAAGTACTAAAATCAATGAATGTTAATTTGAAAGATGCTCGAATTGAAGTAGAGAAAATTATTGGGCGTGGCTCTGGATTTGTTGCTGTGGAAATTCCATTTACTCCGAGAGCCAAGCGTGTTTTAGAGTTGTCTTTGGAAGAAGCAAGACAATTAGGTCATAATTATATTGGTACAGAACATCTTCTAATGGGATTGGTTAGAGAGGGAGAAGGTGTAGCTGCTAGAGTTTTGGAAAATTTAGCTGTTAACGTTTCATCTATAAGATCTGAAGTTATTCAGATGTTAGGTGATAATGCTGATGTAAATACAGCTGGTGGTTCCAGTGTTCAAACTAGGAGTAAAACACCCACATTAGAAGAATTTGGTTCTAACTTGACTGAATTAGCTGTAGAAGGTGTTCTTGATCCAGTTGTTGGTAGACAAAAAGAAATTGAGAGAGTTATTCAAATTTTAGGTCGTCGTACTAAAAATAATCCTGTATTAATAGGTGAACCTGGAGTTGGTAAAACAGCAATTGCTGAGGGTTTAGCCCAAAGAATAGCCAATAGAGATATTCCATCTATATTGGAAGATAAGTTAGTTATTACTTTAGATGTTGGTTTACTTGTTGCAGGTACTAAATATCGTGGTGAATTTGAGGAACGTTTAAAACGTATCATGGATGAAATTAAATCTGCCAATAATGTTATTTTGGTTATAGATGAGGTTCATACATTAATTGGTGCTGGTGCTGCTGAAGGTGCTATTGATGCTGCAAATTTATTAAAACCTGCACTGGCTAGGGGAGAATTGCAGTGTATTGGTGCTACTACATTAGAAGAGTATCGTAAACATATTGAAAAAGATGCTGCCCTTGAACGTCGTTTTCAACCTGTTTTAGTAGGTGAACCTAGTGTTGAAGAGACAATTGAAATTTTATTTGGTTTAAGAGATCGGTATGAGAAGCATCATCAGTTAAAAATGTCCGACGAAGCTTTAGCTGCTGCTGCTAAGTATGCTAATCAGTATATTTCCGACAGATTTTTGCCTGATAAAGCTATTGACTTAATAGATGAAGCAGGTTCTAGAGTACGTCTCCTAAATTCTCAGCTTCCTCCTGCAGCTAGAGAACTTGATAGAGAACTAAGGGCTGTTCTAAAAACTAAGGATGAGGCTATTAGGGCTCAAAAATACGAAAAAGCAGAACAATATAGAACAAGGGAAATGGAAATAAAAGCTCAGATTGCTGCTATTGCTCAAAGCAAAACATCTGAGCCGGATTTAAAAATAGATGATCCTATTGTTACTGAGGATGATATAGCAGAAATCGTTGCTTTCTGGACAGGTATTCCTGTTACTAAACTTACTAAGAGTGAATCTGAAAAATTAATGCATATGGAAGAAACATTGCATGGTCGTATAATAGGTCAAGAAGAAGCAGTTGTTGCTGTTTCTAGGGCTATTAGACGTGCAAGAGTTGGATTAAAAAATCCTAATCGTCCTATAGCAAGTTTTATTTTTTCTGGTCCTACTGGTGTTGGTAAAACTGAGTTAACTAAAGCACTGGCTTCCTATTTTTTTGGTGCTCAAGAAGCAATGGTTAGATTAGATATGTCTGAATATATGGAAAGACATACTGTATCTAAGCTTATTGGTTCGCCGCCTGGTTATGTTGGCTATAGTGAAGGAGGATATCTTACGGAAGCTGTTAGAAAAAGACCTTACACCGTAATTTTATTTGATGAAATAGAAAAAGCTCACCCAGATATTTTCAATTTACTTCTTCAAATCCTAGAAGATGGTAGATTGACTGATGCTAAAGGACGTACTATTGATTTTAAGAATACTTTGTTAATTATGACTTCGAACATTGGTTCAAAAGTTATCGAGAAAGGTGGAGGTAGTTTAGGTTTTGAATTAGGAGAATCTCAAGTTGAGTCTCAATATAATCGTATTCGCTTATTAGTGAATGAAGAATTAAAGCAGTATTTCCGTCCAGAGTTTCTAAATAGACTGGATGAAATTATTGTGTTTAGGCAATTAAGTAAAGAAGAAGTAAGAGAAATTGCTAATTTAATGCTTAATGAGGTTTTTGATCGTATTAAACAGCAAGATATAGAATTGAGTGTTACAGAAAGGTTTAAAAATAGATTAGTTGATGAAGGATATAATCCAAGCTATGGTGCTCGTCCTTTACGTCGTGCTGTAATGCGTTTATTAGAAGATAGCTTAGCAGAGGAAGTATTGGCTGGTAAAATTAAAAGTGGTGATAGTGCGGTTGTTGATGTTGCTGACGATGGTCAGGTCAAAGTTTTGTTAGGTAATAAATTAGAAGTATAGTTCTATCTGAGTTATAAATTATTTTATACAGAAGACTTTGCTTATTTCATATATTTTGTAAATGTTATATTTTTTATATTATGCCAGGAACCAGATTTGAACTGGTGACACGAGGATTTTCAGTCCACTGCTCTACCAACTGAGCTATCCCGGCGAATATATAAAGCAATTATATGATATATGTTAATTTATTGCTACACGTTTTTATTGACTTACTATTAAATATAACTAATATTAGTTATATTCTTGTTTGTAAATTCACTAAATTTCATTGTTTCTGGTGTGAATAAAAATTGACAATGACCAGTAAATCCATTTCTATTCTTTGATACCTTTATGTCTATAATTTTTTCTGTATTATTATAATCTTGTTTTTCTGTATTATTTAACATTATGATAATGTCTGAGTCCTGTTCTATTGAATTATGTATGATTATTTCTTTACATAAAAAGTAGTATTTATCGTTAAAATTTATGTCGTATGTTTTTGAATATTTATTTAATAATATTTGTCTAATATAATTTTTATATGCTATAATTTCTTGATTTGTGATAATTGTACTTAACTTAGTTGATACGTTTATTTCTTTCCATGATGCTTGAGAGAGATATTGGTGATTGTGCGTCAGTCCTAGTTTGGAATTTTTGGTTATTATGATAGTTATAATCTTAATTGATAGGTTTAGTTTTTTTATTTGTTTCCGTTGTTGTTTTTTTTTGTAATTGTATTTCTTTACGATGTTGTTGGTTTGATTGTTGATATAGGGAAAATTAAACTTTGTTAAATTTATGTTTTTTATATTTATGTAATGACCTAATCTGCTTAAATTAATATTATTGGTATATTCAATGCAGCCGCTTTCTTTTAAATCTGACAGTATTGGTTCTTTATTGCTTCTAATTTCTATATTTCTATTTAATTGAGATAAAACGATAATAGGTAATTTTAGTATTTGTGATAATAGTTTTAATTTCCTTGTGATATATCCCAATTCTTGACTTCGATTTAGTTTTTGACTACTTATCTCTGAAGATTCTATAAGTTGTAGATAGTCGATGATAATTAAATGAAAATTTTGTCTTTTATTTAAATTTTGTGTTATTTCTTCTATATAGTCAATTTTTACATTAGTTTTATCATTTATATATATGTTACTTTCTATTAGTTTTTTACATACTGTCATGATGTTCTTCCACTCGCTTTTTTGTAGCTTAGTAAAATTATTTTTATCTATATTTATATGACAGGATAAACATAAAAATTTATTTAGTATTTCCTTAGTTGACATTTCTAAACTAAATATGCATACACTCGTACTCTGGTAAAAAAAAATATTATAAGCAACATTAATTGCAAATGAGGTTTTGCCTACTGATGGTCTTCCTGCAACAATGATTAAATTGTTAGAAGGTAGTCCGTGTGTGATGACATCAAGGTTGTTGAAACCAAATTTTATGTTATTTTTGTTACTTCTGGAATTAATGTGTTTATAAATTATAGGATATTTTAATTTCAGTAGATTAATTGATATAAGTTCTTTAATGCTTGTTATGTTTTTGTTTTGTTGTTGATTTTTTATGATTTCTTTTTCAATATATTTTAAATAAGATATAATTTTGTGATATAAATATTCATTATCTATTGTGGATATGTAGCCTAGTTTAGCAATATTATGGCCATATTGAATTATCAGTCTTTTGATATAGCTAAAATTCAAAACATGTATTAATTTATTAACATAATTATTTAGATTTGATGAATTAATAAATATTTGACTTTGTCTCATTATATTGATAATTTTTCTTAAACCACCTACTTTTTTTAGTAGTTTTTTTGATTTTAATACATATAAGAAATAAGCTATATTGTAGTTCGTATTTATATTATCTATTAAGTTAATATATAGTATTTCGTGAGATTCTAAAAAAAAGAAATCTTTTGTGACATTATCTTTTATGTATGTAGTTATATTTGGGTATATAATAATACTTCCTAGTAAGATTTCTTCTGCTAGATAGTTTTGAGGAATAAATTTTTTGATATGCACTTGGCTCATTGAATATTGTATTTATCAGTAGCAGCCTCTATTTTTTAAATATTGTATGGTATAATACACAATCTGACTGTTACCGTTATGTTTTGTTTTATATTAATTTTAAATAGGTTTATATTTACGTTGCTTATATTTTCGATTTGTATTTGTTTTTTTTCAATTTTTACGTCGCAGTATTCGTTAATCCAGTTTATAATATCTTTTTCTTTTATACTTCCAAAAATTAGGTTTTTATCTCCTATTTTTTTATAAATTGTTATTTTAGATATTTGTTCTATACTATTTTTTATTTTTTGTGTTGCTATTGAATTGGCTTCTTGCTCTTTTCTCGCTATTTCTGAAAACATTTTGTAATGTTTTATTTGATTTTTTGTTGCTACTTCAGCAATACCATTTGGGATTAAATAATTGAAAGCATATCCAGTAAATACACTTATAACCTTGCCTTTTTTTATCTGTTTAAAGTTGTTATTTTTTATTATTACTTGTATTTTTTTTTTCATTTTTTTAGTAATTTGTTAGTTTTTTAGTATATCTTTTTTGCTTTAATATTGTGTTAAATTTTTAATTGATTATATTTTACATTTTGATATTATTTTTATCTTTTTAAGTCATAATTTATGTTGTATTTTATGTAGTTCTAAAATAGAAGATGCTACTAGTGTTCTATTCAAGTTACTACAGCGAATAAAAATTGAACCTATATTTTCATATTTTTTCAGAAATTTTATTGTTTTATATAATCTAAAACTTTTTAAAGGAATATTTATAGATTTTTCCATATGTTCTTTCATAAATTCTTTGTTAGTTCTTATATCTATTAAAATTACCTGTTTGTTTTGATAAGTTTTTTTATTATATGATTTAATTGTTTGATTGCTATTTGTAACTATGATTTCTGTATATCTTTTTTGTCTGTATATTTTTTGGTGGTTGATTAGTGTATTAATTAGATTACATATAATAATTTTATTGTTCAGTTTTTGTTTGTATCCTGTAATAATTTTAATAGTTTCGATAGCTTGTAAAGTACCTAAATAACTAGTAGTTATCCCCATTATACCATTTACATTACAATTTTGGTATTCACTCATATCCATATAGTATAAATCTTTATATTGTATTCCATCCTTATAATTAAATACACTCATTTGACCAAAAAAGTTGTCCACTGCTCCATATATGTATGTTTTACTTAATTCATAACATGCTTTATTAATATTATTTCTAGTTTCGAAGTTGTCAGTTGTATCAATAATAATGTCGTAGTATTTAATTACTTCGATTTTGTTGCTATGACTTAATTTGTATTTATGTGTAATAACTTTGCAGTTTTGATTAATTTTGTAAAGTTGATTTTGTGCTGATACTACTTTAAGTTTGTTTATATCTAATTCATTGTATAAGATTTGTCTATTCAAATTTGATATATCTATTTTATCGTCGTCTATTATACCGATATATCCTATACCTGATCCTGCTAAATACATCATGATTGGACAGCTTAGGCCACCAGCTCCGATAATTAAAATTTTTGACTTTTTGAGTCTTTTTTGTCCTTCAATACCTATGTTTTCGATCATTATTTGTTTGGAATATTTTAGGTAATCTTGTGAAGATAATTCAATTAAGTTTGTTTGTGGATTAAGCATAATAATTTTGATTTTGTTTTGTTTATCAATATTAATGAGATAATGTATTTTATAATAAAGGTGTATATATATTAATCATATACGCCTTTAGTTCAGTTGGTAGAACGCAGGTTTCCAAAACCTGATGTCGAGGGTTCAAGTCCTTCAGGGCGTGTTCTAATATTTTATTTTTAGGTATTGGAAAAATTTTATATTAATTCTATAATGTTTTATAGCTTATAATGTATTTTTCATACTTAAGTAAATTTAAGTAATTATATAATAATATTTTTAAATAATGCCTAAAAAAGTTGTAGGTTTTGTTAAATTAGCTTTAAGTGCTGGTAAAGCAACACCAGCACCGCCTGTGGGTCCTGCTTTGGGTCAACATGGTGCTAATATCGTTATGTTTTGTAAGGAATATAATGCTAAAACAGCTGATAAGGTTGGTTTAGTTATCCCGGTTGAAATTTCTATATATGAAGATCGTAGTTTTTCTTTTGTTTTAAAAACACCACCAGCTTCTGTTTTATTAGCTAAAGCAGCAGGTATAGAAAAAGGTTCGGGTGCACCTAATTCTAAGACAGTTGGTTCAATTTCTAATTCACAGCTAGAAGAAATAGCAAAAGCTAAGTTACCTGATTTAAACACTGATAACATTAGTCAAGCAATGTTGATTATACAAGGTACTGCTCGTAGCATGGGTATTATAGTTGATTAAAATAATTCAATTGACTTTTTAAGGAGATGTTTATTTATTTATGTCAAAGCGTTCCCGTCGTTTTATTAAAATTTTACAAAATTTGGATAAAAGCTTATTATATAGTCCAGAGGAAGCAATAAATTTATTGAAAGATTTTTCTTGTGTTAAATTTATTGAAACGTTAGAAGTGCATATTTCTTTAGGTTTAGATCCTAAATATGCTGATCAGCAGCTAAGATCTACAGTAATTTTACCCAAAGGTTCAGGAAAAGTTGTAAAGGTTGCTGTGATTACACAGGGAGAGAAAGTTAATGAAGCTTTATCTGCTGGTGCAGATATAGTTGGTTCTGAAGATTTAATTCAGCAAATTTTTGAGGGAAATTTAAATTTTGATAAGTTAATTGCCACTCCTGATGTTATGTTATTAATAGCTAAGTTAGGTCGTGTATTAGGTCCAAGAGGCTTAATGCCTTCTCCCAAGTCTGGTACAGTGACGAATGATCTCAAAAATGCTATAAATGAATTTAAGTCTGGTAAGTTAGAATATAAGGTTGATCGCACAGGAATAGTTCATGTTCCAATTGGTAAATTAGGTTTTAGTATAAATGATTTGCTATTAAATTTAAAAGCTTTACAAGATTCAATTGATAAAAATAGGCCTAGTGGTTCTAAAGGTAAATATTGGAAATCTTTATATTTATCAAGTACAATGGGACCAGGAATTCCTGTTGATATTAGTCTCTTAAGAGATTTTAAAACAGTCTAATCAATAATTAGTTATATCTACTTTGAAAATTTATTATGAGTGAAAAAATTAATAATATAATTGAAGAGCTAAAGTCTTTGACTTTGCTTGAAGCAGCTGAGTTAGTTAAACAAATAGAAGAAATTTTTGGTGTAGATACTTCTGCTGTTGCTGGTGCTGGCATGGTTGTGATGTCATCAGACTCAGATAGTTCTTCTCCTAAAGAAGAAGAGGAAAAAACATCTTTTGATGTTATTCTTGAAGAAGTCCCAGCGCCTAAAAAGATAACTATTTTAAAAGTAGTTCGTTCCTTAACCTCTCTGGGCTTGAAAGAAGCTAAAGAATTAGTTGAATCAGTTCCAAAACCTATTAAGGAGAGTACTTCTAAACAAGATGCAGAAGAAATTAAATCTAAGTTAGAGGAAGTCGGCGCTAAAGTAATTATTAAATAAAAACACAATAAGTCAAAATGTAAATAATTCTATTTTACAATATAACGATTGTGTTATGGGCTTGAATAATTATGAATGCATATTAATTGTTGTTAAAACTAAAATAAACCTAGCGTGATTGCCTGAGATAGAGGCATAGTTGCTCCTATGCCTAGCCATATAGTTGTTATTGTACCTATTATAAAAATAGTTGTTGCTAGTGGTCGTCTGAAAGGATTTTGAAACTTATTAATATTTTCTATGAATGGAATAGTAATTAAGCCTGCAGGTACTGATGCCATTGACAGTACTCCTATTAATTTGTTAGGAATTACCCTTAGCAAATTAAATGTCGGAAAAAAGTACCATTCTGGTAATATTTCTAGCGGTGTTGCAAACGGATTTGCTGATTCTCCTACTCCTGTTGGTTCTAATACTGCAAGTCCTACGTTGCATGCAATTGTTCCTAAAATAACAATAGGAAAAATATATAATAGGTCATTAGGCCATGCTGGTTCTCCATAGTAGTTGTGGCCCATACCTTTTGCCAATTTTGCTCTCAATTTTGGATCTGTTAAGTCGGGTTTTTTTATTATTGACATAATGTATTTTTTTAATTGTATTAGGTAATTTTTTTTACTTATAAGTTTATAATGGACCTGAAATTCCTTGTTTTCTTATCATTAAGAAGTGCATTAGCATGAAAACTGCTGTTAGTAAAGGTAATACAAATGTGTGTAGACTATAAAACCTTGTTAGTGTACTTTGTCCTACACTTACACTTCCTCTTAATAGTTCAACTATAGTACTACCCACGACTGGTATAGCTTCTGGTACTCCAGTTACTATTTTTACTGCCCAGTAACCAATTTGATCCCATGGTAATGAATATCCTGTTACTCCAAATGATACTGTTAGTACTGCTAAGATAACACCTGTGACCCATGTTAATTCTCGTGGTTTCTTAAATCCACCTGTTAGGTATACACGAAATACATGTAAAATTAGCATTAGAACCATCATGCTTGCAGACCATCTATGAATTGACCTAATTAACCACCCAAAATTTACTTCGGTCATAATGTATTGGACAGATGAAAATGCTTCTGCTACAGTTGGTCTGTAGTAAAAAGTCATGGCGAATCCACTAGCTACTTGTATTAAAAAAGAAGTAAATACAATTCCGCCTATGCAATAAAATATGTTTACATGTGGAGGAACATATTTACTTGATACGTCATCTGCTATGGATTGAATTTCTAATCTTTCTTCGAACCAATCGTATACTTTGCCCATCTTATGTAGTGATAATTTTTTTGTACTATTACGTTTAAACTTCTGATATTATTTGTACTGTTAGTTTAATGTTATCTTTATATGTATTATAACATTGATGTTATCTTTTCGTTAAGTTAAATATATTATTGATATGAATTGACTTTTTTTTACAATAACTAATATTTGATTTGTTATTTATTTCTTTTATTATTTTGCTTATTGTTTCTTGATTCATTCCAGTGATATTTGCTAAGTTTTTTAGTGAAATTTTGAACGGTAATTGTATTTGTTTTTTATTCACTATACCGAATTCAAAAAAAAGATATAAAATAGTTTGAAGAACTTGGTTTTTTCTAAACTTTTGATTTGTAGTTTCATTCATTATTTGATACGAATTTAAAGTGTTTTTATAACTTTCAATTAAGTGAATCATTAATTGGTTATTCAGTTTTTGTAAATTTTGCACCTTAATTGTTAATATGTAAGTTTTTTCTAGGGCGATTAATTGGTAATAAAATTGATTGCTTACATTTGCTATATTGAATATACTGTCTTTATTCAAGATAACTGTAGGTATTATTTTTTTGTTCGAGAAAATTTTTATAATATATATACTTCCATGTAAAACGATAGTTAATGTATTTTTACTATTATATTTGCTGCATATTATTGTTGAATCGTTTTTATGTAGTTTATATATGTAATATGGTATTTTGCAGTTATTTAAAAGGTTTATCCATTTCATGCTTGTATTAACAACTATTATGCTGATTTGTTTTATGTATTATAAGTAAATTTGAAAATGAAAAAATTAAAGAAAATTCTTTTGGTTGATGATGATCACAATCTTATAAATTTATTATCTTATTATCTAAGTGCGGAAGGTTTTCTTGTTAATTCTGCTTATACGATTCGTAATGCTTTAGCATTTGTTCATCATGATTGTCCTGATCTGATTATTTCTGACATTATGATAAAGGATCTGAATGGTTATGATTTTATTAAATTACTTAAATTAGATAATAACTTAGTGCACTTACCTTTTATTTTTCTCACTGCTAAAGGTATGACTTCAGATCGTATTAGAGGTTATAATTTGGGTTGTTTTGCCTATTTAACTAAACCCTTTAACCCTAGAGAATTGTTGGCAATTATTAATAATATTTTTATAAACATTGGTATTATTAAAAATAATTATAGGTTTACTTTAAATATTAACCAAGTATTTTTGCATTCTAAATTATTTCAATCTTTTACTATTAAAGAAAAACATGTTTTAGAACTTTTATTAAAGGGATATATGAATAAAGAAATAGCTATAAGTTTAAATACTAGTCTCAGGAATGTAGAAAAGTACGTTAGTCGTTTATTATGTAAAACTAATACTCGAAATCGTGTACAATTAATTCGATTAATTATTTGTTTACTTTAAAGTCTTAAAGGGCGAATGACGGGATTCGAACCCGCGTATGATGGAGCCACAATCCATTGCCGTAACCTCTTGGCTACATCCGCCATTTTGTTGCATAGTTTAATTATAGTACTTTTTACGTTATCAGTCTACTCTAGAACTTTTATTTCTGTTTATGCAAAATTATTTAACTATACTTATCAATGGTGATCCATTTCATTGTGATTCATCGATGTCGTTGATGGATATACTTGTTTATTTAAATATTAATTTAGATTATGTAGTTGTTGAATACAAGAATCAAATAGTAGATAAACAAGAGTTTAACTTTTTGTTTTTTGAGTCCAATGATTCTATTGAAATTATTACAATTGTTGGAGGTGGTTAATTTTTTTTGCTTTTATGTCTTAGATTCCGTTTTGAAACTGATAGCTGTCCGCGTTTGGTATTAATATGTATGATTTTTACTTTCACTAGTTCATTTGTTTTAAACATGAATTTTATATTTTTTTTCTTGTTAACGTTAAATTGTATTTCTGATATGTGTAGTAGCGCTTTAATACCGTATACATCTACGAATAACCCATAGGGTTTAATATTTATAATTTTTCCATATAATAATTCTCCTAGTCTAAAATTATGTCTAGATAGGAGAAATGCTGCACTTTTATTGCTTAAGATAAGTTGATTTTTTTGTTCATTAATATTTAAAATTTTACAGTATATATCTTGATTTTTTATAAATTTTGTTTCTTTAATTATTGTTTGTGATTTAGGTATAAACCCTTGTATACTTTCTAGGTATGTTATGAGACCTCCTTTGTTGCAATATTCAACTTTTAAGCTAATTGTAGTGTTTTCAATATACATTTGTTTTATTCTTTTCCATGCTCTGATATAATCAAGTCTTTTTAAAGATAACAAAGGTTGGTTATTATTTATGTTTTTTGCAATTAAAAAGAATTCTCTTGTTGTATTCACTAAAAAAAAATTATTTTTACTGTTGGTACTAAACTTAAGCTTTATTTCTTCTTGTGGTAAATATCCTGCTACTTTTGTTCCTATGTCGACTAAGAACCCAAATGATTCTCGGTGTATTATTGTTCCTGCAATTATATCTCCGCTTGTAATAGTATATCTATATTTTTGTAAAATATCTGCAAATGAGTTTTTTTTACTTTTTTTATTCATGTTTAAAATTTTTGTTTTATTTTATTATACTAGTAGTTTTCATTGAATTTTTTGTTATATTATTATTGAAAGTAAGCGTAGGTAATTACAGATTTTAAACAAGTCTGAGGAAAGTCCGGGCTCTATTTATAAGTAACTTGTTGTATAGTATACAGTGTAGGAAACTACGAGGAGAGTGCCACAGAAATATACCGCCTTAAATTTAAGGTAAGGGTGCAATGGTTCGTTAAGAGCGCACCAGAAATATTGTCAAAATATTTGCTAGGTAAACCCCATTTTAGAGCAAAGTAATTTAGTTGTATATATAAATGTAGATTTATAAGCTTAACTTATACAATTCTTTAGCTGAAGTATTTTTGTATACTGCATGAAGTGAAATTTTCACTGTAGATTAATAATTACCCTTTTTATATAGTTAATTAATAATGTTAAATATTTAAATTAAGAACAAAACCCGGCTTATGTCTTACTTTTAAAGTGTAATAATGTTTTATTGACATGATTATCTATTTCTATTATATCTTTATTATTTAATGTTCTATTCAGAGACCTATATGTTATTCTTAAACTTATTGATTTGTATTTGTGTTGTTTATTAAAATATTCATTTAATACTTTTATAGATTCTATTAATAAATTTTGTTTTTTTAATAAAAAATCCTTCACTTCCTTTATATTTGTATTTTTCCGTATTTTGATTGATATGTCTCTTGTTACACTAGGGTAATTAGAATACGGTCTAGAGATATAATTTAAGTGATTGTTTAATCTAATAGTTTTATTCAATTTTTGTATGTTTATCTCAAATATATATATTTTCTTTTTCTCTTTGTCTATTTCTTTGCAGTATTTTGGACTTAGTTTTCCTAAAATGCCTATTAATTCTTGATTTTTTATATTATATATTCCTATTTGTTGTTGTGAATCGAATAGTTTCTGTGTTCTACTCGTGAAGTTTGTATTTTTTTCGTAATTTATTTTTTGAAAAATTATTTGTACATTTAATTTTTCTAGTATAGTTTCAATAATTCCTTTGATGTGAAAAAAATCAGGATATCTTGCTGTTTTTGACCAATTGTCTCTTATAAAGTTACTATTATGTATTAAACCCCCTACTGAAATACTTTCTATATATTTATTTAATGCATTTTTCTGAAATGTTTTACCTATTTCAAATATTTCTACTGTATTGTTGTTTTGTTTAGAGTTGTTGTGATAATTATCTATTAAGTTCTGTATTATATTATTTCTGAGTTCAGTTTGTTCCTGTGTTATTGGATTGTTTATTGTGATATTATAAATATTTTGTTCTAAGCGATTCTTTATTAAACAACAATTAACGACCTCATGGAATCCCAGTTGACGTAGTGTATTCCTTATACTTTTAATTTTTATTGAAATTTTTGATATTTTTCCCTTTCTACTACTAAGTGGTATTTTGTCTACAAATCTGTGGAATCCATTAATTCTACCAATTTCTTCTATAATGTCTATTTTTCTTTGTAAGTCATGTTTCCTAGTAGATGGAATCCTCACGCTAAATTTTTGTAAAAATTTGTCATAGTATGGTAATAATTTTAGCTGCTTTAGGCTAGATATTATGCTTTTACTAGATAAGTTATTAAATTTTTCATTATTCATTGGACCTAAAATTGTATCAATCTCATCTTTATTGATTACTATGTTACTAAAATAATTTTCCTTAATTTTGTATAAGTGTTGTGATTTACCATGTGTACATTTCATAATTGTGCTTATGATTTTTATAGTATCTATGTAAGCATTAAAATAATATTCTTCATAGACATTAATATTACTTGTTGTATTATTATTGAAGCTATTACTTGATACGAATATTATTAGTTTATTTGTATTATTATTTGCTTTTAATTTTAGTGAATCAATTTTTAATATACTAGTGTTAATGTTGAATAAATGGTTTATGTCTGTTAACTGGTTTTGATTGAGTATATATAACTTTAGTCCCCATTTTAATTTAACGTATTGTTGTATATTTTTTATTGTATCTTCCGTTTGCATATTGTGCACTTTTAGATAGTACCTTAGCCACTCAGGTGTATCTTTTACTTCTATATTGTGTATCTTAATTTTATTTATGCTAGCGTATACTATTCTACTACTCTTGTCTGTGACCTTATTCTTTTGAATACCTACTGTAAACAGATTAACTGGTAATATTTTTAATTGTTTATTTAGAATAATTCCTACTTCCTTCGCTAGGCTTAACGTTGAAAGTATCTCTTTTCTATTTGTTGTTAAACTTACGTTAAAAATGTTATCTTTCCTATCTTTTGTATATTGAATATCTTCAATTTCTATTCCTGATAGTGTTAATAATTCTTCAAATTTCTTTAGTTGTATATTGTTTAGATTAATAAAGGTGTTAATTAATTTCCACGAAAACTTCATTGCTTTTGTATTATTTATTAATTAGATATTTTATGCTTTTGTAAATGATAAATTATTATTATTTGCATATCTTTCCATAAATCTCATAAATCTATCCCACTCTGACGGATTTTTTATTACATAAATACATTCAATTCCTTGAGGTTTACCGTTGATAAATTTTGCATTCACGTCAGTTGTTATCAACTTACCCTCTTCATCTATTAGGTACATTCCCTTGATTTCACCTTTTTCCTGCATTTGTGGTTTGATTATATCTGGATTACTGAATCTAAATGTTGCAGTTCCTGTGCTTCCGTCACGAGATCTTGTTAACTTGATGTTAGGAATTACTGTTTCATTGATACCATCAATGAACTGAATAAATGCCATTTTGTTTCCTTATCATTCGTTAAATTTTTTATTTATTATACATACTTCCTTTAAAGTGTACAATCTAATTTAGTTTACACACTCAAATTGATTTAGTTAATTAGTTACTTTTTTATCATTGTTTATACTTTGAAGCTTTAATGTATATTCACTGGGGTAGGAGGATTCGAACCTGCGAATGGCGGAGTCAAAGTCCGCTGCCTTACCACTTGGCTATACCCCATTAAGCAAAATCATTGTAACAATATATAGTAATTGTATGTCAAGTTTTTAGAGAAAGTTTTATGTACTTTATATAATTGTTTATTTTACATATAGGTATTTGTTGTTGTGTACTTGTTTCAAGCCATTTAATAGTTATATATTTGTTAACAATTTCATTATTTCCTATAATAAAGCAAATTTTAGAACCAATTTGGTTAGCTGTTTTTAGTTGTTTGTTTAAACTATGGTTACTAATGTCAAGTTCAAAACTTAACTTATATTTGTCTATTGTGTTTATTATTTCCCAAATAATATCTGAATTATTAACATTTGAACTAGCTATATATATTATTTTTTTGCCTTCATGTATTTTTAATTTGTCTGTTGTAATCATTATTAGTCTTTCTAGTCCAATTGCCCAACCAACTGATGGTGTATATGGACCACCTAGTTGTCTGATAAGTTCGTCGTATCTTCCACCACCACATATTGTGTTTTGTTCATTATTACTTTGTGTTTTTATTTCAAATGCTGTGTAGTTATAGTAGTCTAAGCCTCTAATTAATTTATCATTTATTTGATATTTGATTTTTAATTTATTTAGGCTGTTGCAAACTTCTTCAAAGTGTTTAAGTGATTCGACTTCTAAATACTCCATTAGTTTTGGCGCACTGTTTAAAATTTCTTGAGTTTTAGTATTTTTGCTATCCAGAATTCTTAGTGGATTATCTTTGAATCTTTTCTTCGAATCTTCATCTAGATCATTTTCATACTTATCTAAGTATAATTTTAAAGAGTTTGTATATTTAACTCTTTCTTCTATATTGCCTATTGAATTAATTTCTAATTTCCATTTTTGTAATGTTAGTTTTTTAAGTATTTTGATTGCAATTCTTATTACTTCTATATCCGCTATAGGCATTGAACTTCCTATGCATTCAATTCCTAATTGATGAAATTGCCTTTGTCTTCCTCTTTGAGGCCTTTCATATCTAAACATTGGACCTAGGTACCATAGTCTGTTAATTTTGCTTTTTAAGTATAGCTTGTTACTTATAAATGCTCTGGCTATACATGCTGTTCCTTCTGGTCTGAGTGTTATTTTTCTATTTCCCCTATCACTAAAGCTATACATTTCTTTATTTACAATATCCGTGAAATCTCCAATACTCCTTAAAAAAAGTTCTGTATGCTCTAAAATGGGTGTTCTAATTTCAGTGTAACTATTTTGATTTAAAATTTGACTAGCTATTTCATAAATTTTTTGCCAGTACTTTACCTCATTAGGTAGTATATCTTTTGTTCCTCTTAGCGGTTGCATCTGATTTTATATCTTTTTTGTTTTGCGTTTATATTTATATCTTATCATCATTTTTTGAAATTTTGATCGGGCAAGGAGGGATTCGAACCCCCGACACCGTGGTTCGTAGCCACGTGCTCTAATCCACTGAGCTACAGGCCCTTATTAACACTGAAATGATGATAACATTATATGCTTTGAATAAATATGTTATTTAACTTTTTGTTGATATTTTTATGAGATATCTATATTCTATATTATAAAATCAATTTATGTAAGTTAACTGTTATGGGTAAAAAAATAATTTATAGTGATGATGCACGTATATCTTTACAGTATGGTATGGATGTTTTGTCAGAAGCTGTATCAATTACTTTGGGTCCTAAAGGTAGAAATGTTGTTTTAGACAAAAGAGTTGGTTCTCCGCAGATAGTTAATGATGGTGTAACTATTGCTAAAGAAATTGAGTTGCAAAATTTTGTTTATAATACAGGTGTTGCACTTATTAGGCAAGCCGCATCTAAAACTAATGATGTTGCTGGGGATGGTACGACTACAGCTACAGTTTTAGCAAATGCAATAGTGAAACAAGGCTTAAAAAGTTTAGTTGCTGGATCTAGTCCAATAATGTTAAAGCAAGGAATAGAAAGGGCTGTTAAATTTGTAGTTGAAAAAATAAATCAATGTTCTCGTCCTATAAGAAGTACACTAGATATTATGCAAATTGCTACAGTTTCTTCTGGCAATGATACTAAAGTAGGAGAAATTATTACTGAAGCAATAAGAAGTGTTGGCAAGGAAGGTATTATCTCATTAGAAGAAGGTCGTTCAACTAGCATTGAACTTGAAATTAAGCAAGGAATGAAGTTTGATAAAGGTTTTATTTCGCCTTACTTTGTTACGAATTCGTCTAAAATGGAAGTTATACAAGAAAATGCATATGTATTATTGACAGATAAAAAGATTTCTCTAATACAGAAAGAGTTATTACCAATCATGGAACAAGTTGCTAAAACAGGTAATCCTCTATTGGTAATAGCAGAGGATGTTGAAAAAGAAGCACTAGCAACTATGATAATGAATAAATTAAGGGGATTAATTAATGTTGTTGCAGTAAGAGCACCTGGTTTTGGAGATAGAAGGAAATCTTTACTAGAAGATATTGCTATTTTGACTAATGGTAAAGTTGTTACTCAAGAAACAGGATTAAGCTTAGATAAGTTGTCTCTTGATGATTTAGGTTTTGCTGATAAAATACGTGTTTTAAAAGATTCTACAACTATTATTGCTAATAATAACAATAGTCTTGTTATGTCTCGGTGTGCTCAAATTCGTAAACAGCTTGAATCTAATAATAATGTTTATGAAAAAGAAAAATTACAAGAAAGATTAGCAAAGTTATCTAGTGGTGTTGCAGTTATTAATGTTGGTGCGGTTACTGAAACAGAAATGAAAAATAAGAAGTTACGTCTAGAAGATGCAATTAATGCTACTAGAGCAGCAGTTGAAGAAGGCATATTACCAGGTGGTGGATCTACTTATGTACATTTATCAAGATCTCTAGAGTTGTGGGCTGTTGAACATCTAGTTGGTGACGAATTAATAGGTGCTTTAATAATTCAGAAAGCATTGTTGTATCCGATGCTCAAGATAGTTAAAAATGCAGGTATTAATGGTGCTATTATAGTTGAAAAAATAAAGAATTGTAGTTTTCCTTTTGGTTATAATGTAGATAAAGATGTAGTTACTGATATGTATGAAGCTGGAATAGTTGATCCTTCAAAAGTTGCCAGATCTGCTTTACAAAATGCTTCTTCTATTGCTTCTATGGTTTTAACTACAGAATGTATTATAGTTGATTCCACTAAGCGGTAAATTTTATTTAGTGGATTAAATATTTAATTAGAGTGTAAATTCCTTGTTTGCCTATTAGTTTTGTGATTAAATATAAGTTTGTAATAGCTATTTTATTTACTTCTATTTTAGATATATGATCAAGATACTTATATTTATTGTAGTATTTGTCATTTTTTAAATACAAATAGTTGAATTTTCTTATATATTGTTTTAATTTATATGATTTTTTGTATATGACATAGGATTTTAGTATTAAATTTGCCATTTTATCTAATTGATAATAGTTGATTTTTTTATGTAATTTATACACGTCCCTCACCATTTTCAAGAAGTATTTATGGATTGCTATATTGTATTTTTTTTTGTATATATAAAATATTCCTAGGCTTATGAAATTTATACATAAGTTGTAGGTATTAATATTTGTCATACGTGCATTTTGATTTGTATTTACTAAATTACTTTCTTGGGATGTTTCTAATGCTTTAAGACTTATAATTAATAAGTCTATTTTTTGATTAATAGATATTTTAGTCTTCACCAGTAGTTTTTTATATTAATATTTAAATAATATTGGGTCTAACGCATCTAGTTTTATATATTAAGTTGTTATTTAGTTGGTGCCAGCAAATATAAACTCCGGAAATTTTTCTTTCGCTTCAATTAACGATTTATTTTGACCCTTTTCTTGCCAAAAATTTATAATTTCAGTTGCTTTGTTTAGTAATTCTACCTTCTCATTTTCTGATATCCATGGTTTTGAGTCTAGTTCTGTCTTAAGTTGCTCCCAGGCATCATTTCTAGGCCAAAAAAAATATGAAGTTAAAGGACTAATATTATTTCCTACTATGTAGTCTACTGCTATTGCCACGTTATTATCTAGCCATAATATACGAAATGTAAACTTATTCAATTGTTGCCTCCTTCCTATCTGATTTCTCGAAAATTAAACTTTGGACTGTTTTAGTTAGTTGCGCACCTTGCATAATTCTTTTCTCTATTTTGAAAGTATTTAATTGTTTATGCTTATTGTGTGGGTTGTAAAAGCCTAATTCTTCTATGGCTTTTCCATCTCTTTTACTTTTACTATCTATAGCTATAATTCTATAGCAAGCTTTCTTTTTACGTCCTAGTTTTTTAAGTCTTATTTTTAGCACTAATTTTTGGGTATTTGTAAGTTTTTGAAAGATATTTTACCATAATTTTACGGCAAGTTTCTTTATGTTTATTTTATAGATTCAATTCTAATGTTATTAAAGATTACAGTTAAGCATTGTAAAAATATAATTCCTAGCATAGGTGACATATCCATTCCAAATATCATTGGTATTGTGCCTCTGAATAGTTTTAGGTATGGATCTGTTAATCTATTTAATGAACAGAATGGTTCATTGTACCAATTTACTGTTGGAAACCATGCTAAAGATAATTTAAGTAGTATTAAAATTAAGTATATTTCAGAAAAATTAGCTACTGATGTAAATACTAAATTTAATGAATACGTAACAATTGTCATGTTTTTAATTTCCTGTTAATTAGTTATGTATGTTATTATTATTTATTATATAAGATCTGAGTAGTATATACTTTTACATTTGGGTAAATATTACCTATTTGTTTTAGTATTGTTTGCTTGCTTTTTACGCATACTAAGTTAATATTGTCAATAGGTATTTTCTGTGTTGATGTTAAGTATGTAATTAAATCAATGATTTTAATATTTTCAAGCTGTTCTTCCAATATAAAGATTTGCGTATGTTCATTTATTGCTTCTCTATGTTTAGTTAAGTTTTTTTTGTCTATTGTATTTATATAACTAATATTCACTATCTCAATATTAGGAATTAAGGTTTTAACATTACTTATGATTTCGTAATTATTAGATAAATCAGTAATAACTAAGTATCTATCGTTATAATCAGTTAATTTTAATTGTTTTGTTGAGTACAATAGTTTGATATATATTGTTTGTACTTTTACGTATTTTCTTAAAATTTCGTACATCAGTAGTAATCCAAGATTTTTATAGTGGCAATAAGAAATGATAGGATTTTTTTTTTCTGTTGTTGTTATATTGGACAGTATCTGTATGATTGGATGAGATATGCTGTAAATCTTTAATTGCATAGTATTAATATATTAGTGTTTGTTTAGTGTAGTAATATGATTCTAGATCTTTTTGTTTGTTTTTATTGAAATGAAGTTTTTTGTCTTGTCTACAGTAATATATTTAGTTCCTGAAATATTTTATTTTTTGCTAGTGTTATCATTCTCTCGCTAAAAATAATTACATTTGTGTTAATGTAATTATTTAGTTAATTAATAGTCATGTTGGTTCTTAGTCTAATGGTCTCATTGATAGCACGGCTTCGTTTTCTCTATTTATTCCTTTTTCAAAACCAGCTGCTGCAGCTCTCGCTCTGCCTGCGTGCCACAAATGTCCTATGAATAAGAAGAATCCTAGGAAAAAATGAGAAGTTGTTAGCCAACTGCGTGGTGATACATAGTTAACTGAATTAATCTCTGTTGCTACGCCTCCTACTGAATTAAGAGAACCTAATGGAGCATGAGTCATGTATTCAGCAGCTCTTCTTTCTTGCCACGGTTGGATATCGTTTTTGATTTTATTTAAGTCTAGTCCGTTTGGTCCTCTCAATGGCTCTACCCATGGTGCTCTTAAGTCCCAAAATCTCATAGTTTCACCGCCAAAAATAATTTCCCCACTTGGTGATCTCATTAGATATTTACCTAATCCAGTTGGCCCTTGTGCAGATGCTACGTTTGCCCCTAGTCTTTGGTCTCTTACTAAGAATGTAAAGGCTTGTGCTTGTGATGCTTCTGGTCCAGTTGGTCCATAGAATTCACTAGGATATGCTGTGTTATTATACCAAACAAAGTTTGATGCTGTTAGGCCCATGATAGACAGTGCTCCTAAGCTATACGATAGGTATGCTTCACCTGACCATACAAATGCTCTTCTTGCCCAGGCAAATGGTTTAGTTAATATGTGCCATATACCGCCTGCTATACATGTGACACCAATCCATACGTGTCCGCCTATAACATCCTCCATGTTGTCTACACTTACTATCCAACCATCTCCTCCAAATGGTGATTTCAATACATATCCAAAAATCACTGACGGGTTTAAAGTAGGATTATTTATTATTCTTACATCTCCACCGCCTGGTGCCCATGTGTCATATACACCACCAAAGAATAATGCTTTTATTACTAGTAAAAAAGATCCTATTCCAAGTAGTACTAAGTGTATACCTAGTATAGTAGTCATCTTGTTTTTATCTCTCCAATCATATCCAAAAAATGGAAATGATTCTTCTAGTGTATCTGGTCCTATTAATGAATGGTATAATCCACCAAATCCCAAGACAGCAGATGATATCAAATGTAAGACACCTACTACAAAATAAGGGTATGTATTTTCTATGTCACCACTTGGACCTACGCCCCATCCAAGTGTTGCCAAGTGTTGCATTAGGATGAAACCTTGTTCATAGAGTGGTTTTTCTGGTACGAAGTGTGCTACTTCGAATAGTGTCATCGCTCCTGTCCAAAATACTATTATACCTGCATGTGCTACATGTGCTCCTAGTAACTTTCCTGAAACGTTGATTAGTCTTGCATTTCCTGACCACCATGCAAAACCTGTTGATTCTAGATCTTTTCCTCCAACTGTACTGTTATTATTAAAGGGCGTTTCCACGTGGTAAAACCTCCTCTGGGAATATGAAGTTTTCGTGAGGTTGGTCTTGTGCAGCCATCCATGAGCGAATACCTTCGTTTAGTAAAATGTTTTTTGTATAGAATGTTTCAAATTCTGGATCTTCTGCAGCTCTTAATTCTTGAGATACAAAATCATATGCTCTTAAATTCAAAGCTAGTCCTACTATACCAAATGCACTAGTCCACATACCTGTTACTGGTACAAATAGCATAAAGAAGTGCAGCCACCTTTTGTTAGAAAAAGCTACTCCAAATATTTGAGACCAGAAACGATTAGCGGTAACCATTGAATATGTTTCTTCTGATTGTGTTGGTGTAAATGCTCTGAATGTATCTGCTGCATCTCCATCTTCAAATAAAGTGTTTTGTACAGTTGCACCGTGGATAGCGCATAATAATGCTCCTCCTAGGATTCCTGCTACACCCATCATGTGGAATGGGTTTAGGGTCCAGTTATGGAAACCTTGTAGAAATAATAAAAATCTAAAAATAGCAGCTACACCAAAACTAGGTGCAAAAAACCAACTTGCTTGTCCCAGTGGATACATTAAGAAAACTGATACAAACACAGCTATTGGTCCAGAAAAAGCTATAGCATTATATGGTCTGATACCTACTAGTCTTGCGATTTCAAATTGTCTTAAGCAGAAACCTATTAGTCCAAAAGAGCCATGTAATGCAATGAAAGACCAAAGTCCACCTATTTGACACCATCTCGTAAAGTCACCTTGAGCTTCTGGTCCCCATAATAGTAGTAATGAATGTCCCATACTATTTGCTGGTGTTGACACTGCTGCTGTTAAAAAATTACAGCCTTCTAGATATGAACTAGCTAATCCGTGAGTATACCAAGAAGTAACAAATGTAGTCCCTGTAAGCCAACCTCCTAGTGCTAGATAAGAACATGGGAATAATAGAAGTCCAGACCAACCTACAAAAACGAACCTATCTCTTTTTACCCAATCATCAACTAAATCAAATTTTCCGCGATTTTTTTCTTGTCCAAGTGCGACAGTCATATTATAAGTTCTCCAAGACAAATTATTTAAGTAAACACTCTATTAGATTGTCTTATATGTTAGATAACCTAAAATTTATTTTTAATAAATATGAAGATGACATTACTTCTCTTCTCAGTTATATAATATTATAAAGTTAATATAATTTAAATTATACTCTACAATTTAAGTGTTGTGTTAGTTCTCTAAGTTGAATATTCATGGATTTAAAATTTATTTAACTATTTGTTGAACTTTTATGTTTGTGAAGCTTAATGTAAATGATGCTTTAGTGTATTTACTTTTTTGTAGTGATGTTCTTTTTTACTAAAAATTTTTAAATCATTTGTTCTTTTATTGTAATTTTTTGAAAGAGATAACCTGTACCCCTTGCTGTTAATATTAAATCAGGGTTACTTGGGTCATCTTCCAGCTTGGCTCTTAATCTAGATATATGGACGTCAACTACCCTTGTGTCAACATGTCTTTCGGGTGTATAGCCCCAAACCTCTTGTAAAATCGAAGACCTAGAAAATGCTTCGCCAGCCTTGCTTATTAGTAGTTCTAGTAAGCTAAATTCCATACCCGTTAACCTTACTCTCTCATGATTTTTGTATACTTGTCTTTTATTCGTGTCAATAGTTAAAAAGCCAATATTAATGATCCCGGAGCTAGGTATTGATGAATTAATTGTTATTTTGTCTATTCTTCTAAGAACTGATCGAATTCTTGCTTCTAATTCTTTTGGTGAAAATGGTTTTACTATGTAATCATCCGCACCTAGTTCTAGACCTGTTATTTTGTCTGAAACATCACCTAAAGCGGTTAACATTATTATTGGTACATCTGATTCCTTTCTTAATTCTTGACATACACCATAACCATCTAGTTTCGGCATCATCACATCTAGTACAACTAGAGTTGGGTATTCTTTACGAAAAATAGTTAGAGCTTCTTCTCCATCAGATGCGCTTATTACCTCATATCCTATCATGGATAATCTAGTTTCTAGGATTCTTCTTATACTAGTTTCATCATCAACTATTAAAATTTTTTCTCTAACGTTATTCAATTTAATTCTCCTAATTTCTCAATAAATTTGCAATAATTATTTATTTGTCATAACTTCATTTGATTTATTATTTGTTCTTCAGGATTTGTTGAAGTTATAGTAACTTGTATTTATAAATATATAATAGTTGTTGGTTGATTTGGATAAAGTAATTATCACACATCTTTCATTGTACTAGTTTTAAATTAAAATTATGCTATCATGATTTATATATAAAGTTGATTATTAGATAAATAGTAGTGACTGAATACGTAAGTATTCATATCATTTTATACTTATGTATAGTGTTTGATTCAAAAAATTTTTTTACCTATGGAAAAATAACTAAAAATTAAGGTTATTTTGTTATTTTGATTACTTGACAATTTGTTGTGTATAATATTATTATTATCTCAGTTATAAGTACGTTATTACAAAGTGAAAAAGTCTTTATATATTATTTCTTTTTCTTCTTTTGCTAACGTTAAGTACTTAGATTATCTCTTATGTACTTGACTTAGTAGTTTATCTCGTACTTAAGTCTATATCTTAGATATTAACTCAATCAATTATTATCTTTGAATAATATTCTGGAAAAA